CGTATACTTTATGGATGCTTAAGCTTCAGTGGGAAGGCGGCCTAGCAAAGTGGAGTTAGGTAGGCTTTCCTTTCATGTTTTGGTGCCGCTAGCCTAGCCATCATTAGAGTGACGGGTTTTATAGAAAGAAGGTCACCTACTTAACCTTTTTCTCTCCATATGGTTTACCAGCCACTCGACCCGAGGAAGCATATGATCTCAAATTCTCTTTGCTTGAGGCAGATTTCCACAAAGCTTTCGACAGCCCGAATCAGAGTGTATTTTTCGTAACAAGGTCAGGCTCAACCCCTGAATCTTGAATCTTATTATACACATCCATTACCCCACCACAAGCGTCAAGCATGCAATGCCAAACGTACGCATCGGGTTTGAACCCATTATCAGATAACACGGTAAGAAGCCTCGTGGCCTCGCGCAGGTTACCACCGCGACACACCGCATCGATCAAAATTGTGTAGGTAACAAGGTTGGGTTGGATAGACAGCTTGTGCCGCTGCCTCTTCGATGAAATGATTTACAGAACTCACAGGCCCTGGCAACCTTCCCTTCCCTAGAAAGTGTTGAGTACATGTATAGGAATAGTCTTGTTCAATAAGCCTGACCTGGAAGGAACAAGCAAGTCAATTAAATGCATCCCAACCCCCTACGGGGGCGCAAGGCTCACTACATTTTCTATTCTATTGCTTTCCGAGGCCGGCCCGGGAAAGGCACTTCTTGAATCTTACTTATGCATCCCAGAACCAATCAAAAGAGCCCTGCCCTTGTAGTAGAGTATAGGAATGGGTTAAGTATCGGTTACAAGAAAAGAGAACTAATAACTCCAGGCAAAACAATCTGAATATTCTCGAAAAACTGTTTCAAGTGGTTCCCGTTGATCGGGCGGAAGCGAGGCACTAATGAAGGTTGGCCTAGGCTTGTTCTGATTAGCCAGAGTAGTCAGCCGGCACTACTTCTTTTGTAGCCAAGCAAGAGAGTTTTATTAGCCAAAAACCAAAAACTATATCTCGCATACAGCTAATATTCCAACATAGAGTAAGGTCAAGGAAAACTCATTGCCGTGTACCCTTTGTCCCTAGCTACTATCTAGAAACTTCACATTAATGTTGACTTTCTCTGAACGAGGCAAACAATAACGCATCTGAGGAAGTAACCTTCGCCTTGCCCGTATACACCTACCTATCTATCCAAATACCTATCCCAGGTAGAGCGGTATTCCGTACCAGAAGAGAGAGAAAACACATAGATAGTCGTCTAGTTCGTTGACAAGCGCAAAGACAGATGATAGTGACCTTAGACCAGAAGAGAAGACATATGATATCGCCGTAGAGGAGTGATCTGCTTTACCTAGTCATATATTCTTACCTGCAGAGTGAGTTACCTACTTGGCTAATACGGGTTCTATCCCAATGCCATGTGTACTAATACTACTCCCTAGCCCCATGAGAACCTATGTTGACTCTTCCCTATGTTCTCTACTTCCCATACTGTACTAGTTCTCCCTGTGCTAACTGTGCTAAGTCCTACTCTTTACTTGTTTCGTAGGATTTCTTGAGTACCTTTTGTAGCTCCTGGATTGATTTTCATCCGCAATGAAGCTTATATTGACAGGCCTTTTCCTAAAATTCACACACTTACACTATTTCCTCCTATCTCGTAAGGCAATTGCCAATTTGCTGGGTCACCCCGGTAAGATACGGCAATTAGGTAGGGCGCTGTCAAGTAGGCAAAACGCAGGAGACATAGGGAAGTCAAAACAAAGAAAGAAATCAACTATTCCACGGAAAGTCAAAACAAAGAAAGACATCTACCATTTTCTTCAAAGAAATCACCACCTCAAAACTGATCCTGTGGGAAACGAATCTAATCTCCATGCCACATTTCAGTGCCTTTGCCTACGATTCCCGGCTTCGATCTAATCCAAAATACCCTTCAAAACACTTTACCTCCTGCGCACTCACATCACAGGACGTAGACTTCTATCCTTATACCTTCTCTCCTTAATAACTCACTTCTATACAAAAGGCGATGCAAATCCCTGCTACTTCTCTTTAACAGGTTCACTCTACTTCTCCTACGGTATTAGCTTACTTAGAGAGAACAGCTTACCTACTGTTATGGTTACCTCAGATGCCGGTGGGCTATTTGTCGGAAAAAGCCTACTCCCTTGCCTACTCTGAAACCCCGGCACCCGGGGCTTTGACTCTGCATTTACTGAAACGATTCGTTGAGTACGTACTCATTTCATAGAAGCGAATGTACAAATCTCGTCCCTCCTTTTATTGAAATGCAGGAATTGCTTCCTTCTTTAGGGGAATTGCATACTAATATTTATTCATTTGTTTGTTGGAAAAATACCGATGTAGAGAAAGAAGATAATTTCACTCTTTGAAAACACAGGAAATGAGAAAGCAATTACAAATCTTATAAGCGGTAGGGAGAAGTCTACGTAGGTATACGAGAACTAGCAAGCAAGCCTGGTAATCTGATTTCAATCCGAAATCTTATGTGTGAGCGTGGTATGTGAACTGCTAATACTAAGGAAATGAGGAGTCAAGCAACTAATATTATTGATTTCTTTGAACCTGATAACTACAAGCGTGCAATCTTACTTTTATACTAAAAGGAGTGATACGACATAAGAGCTTTCTCTTCTGGCAGCTGACCGCCTACAAACTGACTTGAAATCTTGAATTCCCTTATTATACTCCCGACACGCCAACTTAATTCGTAGCAAGCCAAACTACATGCTAGGATTCTTATCAGTGAGTTGCAGTCTTCTACAACAGTATAAACGAGAGGCGAAACGACTACTTTCATTCTATCTTTCTCAAACAGTAGAGTAGAAAGGCAACCTTCAATTCTTATGTCGTGCTTACTAAAAGGGTGGAACCGAGAACTCCTAATACGAGAAAGCAAGTAACTAATCTGATCGCTAGCTTGTGTCCGTCCTATTTATGAGTTGCCAAGCTTGTAGCTTAGTTTGGGTCTGATATCCGAAATTCTGAATTAAAAGCTACTCTCGGTACAAGAAGCTTACTCACTCTGCTTTGTTACTTTCAATCTTCTTTCGGCACTGAAACCTTGCTACTATTGATACGAAGGCTACGAGCTTGTTTGGAATCTTAATTGCTTACTCTTATTCTTATGTCAGATACCTAGAATTCTTATTTGCTACTCGAAAGCTTCTATCCCCTGGTACTACTATCGAAACAAAAGGTAGGTTTTGCAGTCTTACTTGTAAGTGGTTTTGTTATAATAGAGCTACTTAAAGAGTAGAAACAACAAAGCAATTAAACTCTGAACTACTTGCTCTTATTATAGCTACGCTTGCTACAAATCTGCCTTGAGCTACTAAAACACAGGAAAAAGAAAGGCAATCGTGGCTTTGCCTAAAACTAGGTATACGATTTGGTAAACGAAAAAGAAATACTCGAAATCCAAGGCAGAACTCGGAGCGGCAAGTCAATTAACTCTTTCAATCTAATAATAGCAAACAACCAGGAAAAAGCAAACTAATACACGGTAACCGACAGCAGCACTTCCTAATAAAAGGGATGCTCCTCCTGGCGAATACTATGGAAACTCGTAAGCAATCTTATTTCTATCTCTGAGTCTTGCTTGAGCTGGTAAAACAGTAGATACCACTACCACACTTTATTATTTGTAGTTTGCATTCTTTCCCTGGTAAAACTCCGCATACGAAACCTGATAAGACAGATCGAATACAACAAGCAATCTTAACAACAACTGCTTTCTAAGCCCATGGATACGATAACAAGAATCACGAGAAGCAAGGCGATTTACGACTTTCTCACTCATATCCTCCTTTGAATCTTATGGCTGACTTTTCATCTTCTTAGCTCAAACTTTATAAACTACCGAGCTAAAAGCTCGCTTTCAAACAGACTGTTATTCTTAGAGAATACTTGGAATCTTCTAACGGCTTTAACACTAGAAACTACCTGCTACACGAGAAGCTGATAGAAACTATTAATACTCTGTAAACGACTAGGTATGCTAACTAGAAACCTTATATCCGGCTTGCCAGAATTCAACCCTACTATTAAAGCTATCGAAACGCCTACTCAATTCTGATTTTTGACTTTCAGTCTATCTGGAAAATACAGTAGATACAACAGCTTACTTGGAGTCTGATTTTCTATTGAAAGTCTTCTCGCTGGCTTTCTACTTGGTCAAACTAGGGATACTACAAACTACTATAGAAACTACAAACTACTGCCTCCCTGGGAATCTTACCTCTGACTTTCACTCTTCTTTGCATGCTTCTTTCGTACAACTCAAACTAGGGAAGCGCCAACTGCAAGCGACGAATCCGATTTCTGTCTTTGAGTCTACTTCCGGCCTTCTAATACCCCCGACTCCGTAAACGGCTACTCACTACTACTGGGCAGCTAGCTTTCATTCTTCTTGGTTACAGGATTTCATTCTAATCTAGAGTAAGATTACTCGTTATTTTATTCTCATAACATCTCACTTGAACTTGTACCTTCTCATCAGAAGGGGATGCATGCCGGATACCACTAGGCAATTCTATCTATTGGTGGAGTTGTTATTTGTTATTATCATTATCATTATCATTATCATTATCAGAGCCCTGTTTATCATCTATTTTATCCAATAATGATTCTATTAGTATTTGCGTAGAATCAGATAGTCCTGGGATAGCATTTAGATGAAAAGGTTTGGTATCTACCCACATACCTTGTTCATTATGAATGCGTATTCTCTTGGTAGAGTCGGGTAATGTTAGTGTCAATTCAGATTGCTGCTTACGGATAGTGAATGCTTTAGAGTTCAATCTGAAGGGGTTTGTCACCACAATCGTTTTTCTTATAGATGGATCTGCATATTGGTTAATAAACCAATCTGCGGAAACAGAATCTTTAAGAGCCCCCTTGTGAACAATAATATCTTCTCCATCAGCATGGAGCCAATAACTTTTAGGAGATAAGAAGATAGCTTCCGTAACGAAATGTTCCATTTTCAACTTACTCAACTCCATTGGAGAAACCATGTCTTCAGGTAGTGGCTTACTAAGAACTATTGAGTCAGTATCAGTATAGTAACAATCGTCTCTATTTAGAAATGGATGCATATAGACCCTAGCACAAGCTGTAATTGCAGCTGATATTTGTACAGCAGCGTTCCTTTTAGGGAACTCTTTAATAGTATCCACTATATAGTCAAAAACGAATAAGTCATCACTCAATGGCTCAGCATACTGAAATCCTTCTCTCTTTAGAATACGCGTGTATTCCTCAAAATTGCAGATCTCAGTAATAGAGCTCTTTGGGTTGACGCCTAACCTACCATAAAGTGAGTTCATCAAGATTTTCTATAGATATGATAAACTAGTGTTTCCATCTTTCTTAGCTTGCAATCTGTTCCCATAGAGATCTGTAACAAAGGAATGAAATAGGCCCTCACCTTTTTCATATAGGTACCCTTTGAGGGGTATAACAGTATATCCGATGGATTTGGCATATTTCAACTCTTCAGAATAATAGTCGCCTATCAATTTCCCTGTTGGGAAGATCAGTGATCCTTTTTCATCTCGAAAAGGCAAGAAAGGATTCTTGATATGTGCTGGACATATCACAAAAGCATTAATAAAACCAAACAAATCATCAAGATTAGATTTATGTAAATCATGATACCATTTAGGCTTGCCTATTGGCATAGGAAATGTTTTCATCACAAAAGGATATAGAGAGTTGATGTCATAGTAGTACAGATCTTTTCCATGAGGAATGTAAACATCAACATGACCACCATGATAACAACGGCGAATAAAATGATCTTCATTTGCAGTTGCAATAGCTATGGGTGTTTTTCAGGGTTATAAAACTTTTGTCTAAAGATAGCGAGGGATAATGATGACAAAGTGATCATGTCAACAACGTCTATCCCGTATACACTCCAGTAAATGGCTTGTGCTTTGAACATAATTCCTGCTAGTAATTTGATATCCTGCTTCATATGGGTCATCAATTCATCCTTCCTATCTTTTAGATTTGTCAGGTTAACAGATTGATGATCAACATTACCTTTACCACCAAGTTCAGGGCATAGATTTGATGCTATACGGTCTAAGCTTTCTGGAAAAAGCTGCATAGAGTCTCGAAAAACCATTCTTTTTCTTTGACTCAAGTAAACTACCAGCTGGTACAGCTTACCATTTCTCATTAATGGTTTGATTTTGAACTCTGAATGATTTAGAGCCGGATGCTTCATTCAGAAAATTCCATCAAAACGAGCTAAGTTATGGAAGTATATAGTTTTCACTGTTTTATCCTTTTCAATAGTAGTTGCTAAGAATGTTCTAAATCTTCGTAATACTCCCTCTCTACTTCTGTCTTCAAAGGTATCCAAATGGATATTATCCTCACTAAACCACCACATAATTTGGTCAAGCTCTTCAACAGAAGCATTTGGTAGCACTTTCATTACACCAGCTGCATAAGGGACATGTTCATCTTTTGAATGAAAAATAGTTTCAAAATCAGCAACAAAAAAGCTTTCCCTATCAATTTTTTGATACGTTGTTAATTTGGAGATTATATGATCATTCGTGTAATCTCTACTAGATTTTCTCTTGAAAACTTTAGTGGTAACATTAGCAGCGGGTGTTACATCCGACATTATGTTTTGTGGCAAAAAGGACTTTTGAATCATATCCATGTAATCTTCAATATCCAGACAGCTTTTGGCTGGTATATCATTGTCAATAATTTGATCTGTATAGACCCTAACATAAATAGCAGCAATCTGAGCGTTTGCTGAATCAGTAGTACGTATACGATCCCTAAGCATATAATACAATTCGTTGAAGAGAGTTTCCTTAAGACATCCAGAAGAATCGCAGGCTTCTATAGCAGGACCTACAGTGAAATGAACATTAGGTGAGTTAGGCATTTTCACATTAGGTGAGTTAGACATGAAAGCATCATATGAAATAGTAAGCTTAGCATAGCTATGTATTTTAGGCCTAATATGTTGAAAAAACGCTCTACAACATGAAATCAAGAAGGTACTACTACTTCCAGCTGTTGGTAGATCAGTTCCAGTGAAAGTAATTTGAGCTTCAATTAAGCCCTTCGAAGAACGGGTAATACCGCTAGTACTAGAGCAAGTGCGAAGAGAAATAACCAACCCCCTCCGTGACTTCCCGATCAAAGTAGATGGAGTGTGGTTAAAAGGAAGGAAGTGAATTACCATGATTTTATTGAAGTCAAAAATCTTGTTCATGTTCATAATTTTGCGTGCTTTGGCATTATGTTTTGTTTCAATTTAGTTAGATCGTGTTGCACTGAGTTACATACGTAAGTGTGTGTCAGAGTGTGTTTTGCACTGAGTTACATACGTAAGTGTGTGTCAGAGTCATAATTTGAGTGAGTCAAAGTGTATCTGTTAATAAGAGAAAGTGTAATTAGAGCGAGTACTCCTTTTCCTTATCCTTCTCCGTCTCCATCTCAATCAGGTTCTCGTTCAGCTTGCATTCAGTGTTCAGGTGGAGGTACTTCCGTTCGCTCACTCTCATTCCAGAGTCCTGCAGTTTGTTATTTAATGCCTTGGGTCAAGTGGGAAGGAAGTATAGAGTTCAGCATTCGTAGTAGTTTTTGGCTGTGTCTTTTCGCCTGGCCAGGTGGTAGAGTCCAGCTAGATGTATTTATTCCCTTCGGTGTACGTGATATGCGAGGGGCCTTTTTTGCCAGAGTAGCCGATGACATATTCTTTGGTTGGCATACCTATTATAGGAGTAGGTGTGATGTCGCTCTTCTTGAAACGCAGACTAGAGGACGTTCTCGGTGCTACTTTTATTTGACTCCATTTAGACTATACGTGGGATGGATTTTCTGCTTTCGGATGGTGTTATTTCAACGTTGAGTCCTTCTGTGACATAAGAGAGAGATAGGCTCGATAAGACTGCCGGGTAGGCGGATGTGCAATGTTGATGGGGAGGAACGCAATGCCAATGCAATTCCTTTCTCCGGAATGGACGCAGTTCTCAGCCTTAAAAGGCACTTATCAGTTTGCAAATACGAAATCAGGATTGTAGTATTGGTTTTCGTATCACTCCTTTTAGGAAGCAAATCAGCTAGTCGTTTAGAAAGTATTACTAAGCAAGTCAGTCAGCTATAAGTTAGCAAGCCAGCTCTCAAGATTAAGTGGTGTTATCTGGTTTCCACTCATAAAGAGGAATACAAAGAGTGGTGCTCGTATCGATAAAGTGGTTTGTAAGATTGCAAGTAGGATAATAGGATTTGAAGCAGTAGCTTTCGTTGCTCGCTCTCTAGTTGACCGTGTTGTACCAAGTCACTGATAAGGTTGAAAGTAAGCTATAAGATTTGAAGTAGGAAAGAAGCTTGGCAATTAAGCTCGTAGTTTACCAGTCAAGTCAATAGCTCAAGTAAGACTGAAAGGAAGAAAGTAAGTGCCGTAAGCGATCCGTAGTACCGTATTAATAAGGGTTTGCGGTTTGCCTTGTTCTGCAGGCGAGGTTGCATAGACAGTATGCTTTTTTCTTAATATGTATTAAGATTGTGTATCAAAGGTATGCTTTCTCTAAACGAGTAATCTTGGCCTTAGATATATCACCTCACTCAAATCGTACGCGAGGTGAGCTGCCTTCGCTCGTCTGCCTGCGCCGGCCGGTATTCATATATCGGAATCTTTCTGCGTCGTGTCGAGCTTATCGGAATTACAATGCTTCATAGCAGCGGTCGGTACGGGTTGATTTGCTTCACCTCCATGCGGGCGGGCATTTGCTTTTTCGAGAAGGATTGTCTAATATCATATATAGTGTGAAGTCATGTATTCCTTCTGTTAGTCAAAAGACAGCTAGAAAATGCCTCAATCTGGTATCGAATCTTATGTCTTTCTTCATGGGAGCGGAGATGATCTACAATCGAGTAGAATCCATAGAGCAAGCAGAGTCAGCTATTGAAGGGACGGACTCTTTTGTATCGTCCATCTTGATCTAGCGCTTAGAGCAATGAAATATCATATTTCCTCTATACTATCTATCTATATACGAAAAAAGAAATAAGCAAGCAAACCTCATATTCAATCCCACGCTGCCTGCCTTTCAATATATGATTTTCCCGACTGTCTGCCTAGCCTACCTGCCTAGATTCATTCAGCCTTATTTATCTTATGGTTTGACCTCAAGCTAAGTATATTGAAGTTGTGCTTTCTTCTGATGAATCTAATTCATTGATCCCGGTCCTTCAGTTAATTCGCCTGCCTGCTCGTGATATTACTGCAAATCCCATTTGTTTACCTTCGCCTTAAGGATTTCTTCATTTACCATTCATTGCTTGCATTCCTCCTTCTGTAGTAGCATTTTCTCTCTCATATAGCAGAGAAGGAAAGCTCTGTTTAATACGCGAATATGATTTCAAGGGCGGCGGGCATGCATGTGTGTTTTCATATAGCTAGATGGCTTTGACGTTCTTCACTGAATCTATACTCATTGCTTGCTTGGCTTGGTGCATACCCAATTGAATCCGCGCCTGCCTTCCTATTGTATTAGGTGAACGGATGAAAGGAAAGGAGGGACTCGTTCGTACGTAAATAGTGTCAAAATGCAATTTGCCACAAGGAAGGCCTAAATAAGAAATGTCCGTCCGCGGGCATACATAAACTCGTATTTAGTTAGTGCCGACCGAGCCTTTAGAACTCAAGTTCGCCTTTCGGGAATGAATAATCTAGCTTGCGAATGAGGTTTACGAGCCACAAAGCACAGTTGAACTATATAAAGTGGAATAAGTTGCTGGAGGCAAGGTTCCAAGAATACGGGTACCGGCCAAATGTCTAACACAAAAAAGCCCTCCCAGTGAGTAACTACTCTTTTGACTCAGTGAGGAACGTATAATGTTACGAACCAAAAACCGGAGCTACACATTAGTTTAGGGCTACACTTTAGTGAAGTATGAGAATTAGTATTATACCTGTACTCGGCAAGTGAGAGCCAATTCATCCACTTCTTGGGGCACATGCATCTCAAATATGTCTCCAAGCATTGGTTCCCCCTCTCTGTCTGCCCGTCTGTTTGAGGATGGTAGGCAGTTGAGAAATGCAAAGAGGTCCCTAGTTTTTTGCATATTTCCTTCCAAAACTCGCTAGTAAAGCTCCTGGAGAAAAAGAGATTGAGCTACACGCTACTCTTACATGGGACCTACCCATTCCTGCGTAGCTCATGATATATGGATGCCTTATCTGTTAATTGATAAAACGTGCGGAAAAAAGTGAATTCCCTAAAAGTTCATAAGCCGGACCATTGAGATGATTCAGTTGGTATAAATTCTACTCTCAGGTAACTGGCAGTCATTATGATAAAGTTGGCCAGCATGATCACGCGATCAGCGTGACAAATGTGATAGTACACGTGACAAGCAAAATGGTATGGTGACCCATCAGACTGGAAATGTGTCAGCTGACTGACTTGGGAGAAATCGGTAAATCTAGAGTTTTTTCCAGGATACAAATCCCGAGCAGGCTAGACTTGCCCAGAAATTCAATGAAATTCTTGGATAGCCATAGTACTTATGGTTACATAGTAAGACTTATCTATCCTGATTTCACTCGTGATCTGTACTTTCTATCAATCTAGCAGATAGAAAGGTCGAAAAAGACAATTAGGGGGGGATCTCGCCCGGAAAGCAAGCTCCTGTTTATGGTACTTACCTCTCTTCTGCTAAGCGACTATATTAAGAAGCTATACGTTCTAATGAACGATATGAGTTAACTGGTGGAATGTCAAAAGGACAGCCAACACCACCATAATGGCAGTATGATAGGCTGGTGACTGTCACAAGCTGTAAGCTTGCGAGGGACATCGTACCGTAATGCTATGATTCGCCCCACTAACAATCAAGGCCTTGAAGAAAAATAAGTAGATGATCCTGCCAGCTCACGGAAAACAAAGCGAATGGTTTAGAAAGGCTAAATCTTGGAAGCATAGCAGGATATATGAAGACAGATCCCCTACCATTATTCGGCTAGCTAGGCTAAAAGGCCGAATCCTAGAAAAAGGAGATATGGGCAAGATGAAGGGCGATGTGCCAAATAAGGTGATTGCCATGATCAGCAGATGGACATTCCAAATTATGGAATCTTTATTTGTCCAGTTAGCGGTCAAAACCTTTGAGAAGGGTCCGTGAACCAGTCAGCAGATGACTATACCAGTAATGCAGTAGACTAAGTAAATGTCTGACGAAGACCTAATCCTGGTATCGCACTAGAATGAATTGACCCCCTGTAGCCTATTGGGAAAGATAATAGCAGGCTAAGTCCTAACTGGAGCGTATACGGGTATGGTTCAAGTCGAGCCAAGCCCTATATCAGTACTAAACAGAGTGAATTATACAGTCATCTGACAGTTGTATGCTGTTCGGTGTGGACTGCGTGGTCTCAGAATGAACTGGATAATAGGAACATGTTTGTCTCTAACGTGTCGGTGTGAATGGATTCAGATCTCAATTACTGAACCACAGAAACAGTAAATACAGAATGGATGCCCCGTTATTAATGGTACTTAAGACGCGTGCAGGGAGAGGAAAGGAAGGAGAAGCAACGTGGAGGCCGAGAGAGGCTCGCTTCGCTCCAAATCTATCTGCTTTTAGACTTAGATCAAGAGATTTTTTCCATAATGGTCCTTCGCTCTTCGCTGTGCGCCTCACCTATTTGCCTTTCTAATTAGAAGCTAAGCCGGTGCATCAGATTCAGAACGATCCAAAAATCTCTATACAGGAGCGTAGCCATTCGGTGCTTCGACAGATAGATTGTTTCAATAGGTCAAAGAGGGCACCAGATACTAATGGAATCCTTTAATAAGGCAGCAGCTTTTTCAGCAAAATCCACCTTTTCAAGCCTGCCTATTGCAGTTAGAATTATTAGGTAAAGGCACCCTTTCTTTTCGTTCGTAACAGACGAGTAACTGCTACTTCTTTTGGAGAGATACACTACGTTCGTGTATCTCTAAAAAGCGTAACAGACGAGTAACTACTAATGTTACGAGTGAAAAAGGTAGTTCCTCACTGGGTCAATATCTCTTTTTTAGACGGTTCATCATTATAATGCAGCAGTTCATAAGGCGGGACATGCTCAACTTCAGCTGCATGATCGAATCTTTCACGAAGATTCACTCTAATAGAACTATTTGGGACATTTACCTTTCTTTCATAATGCCTGAGAAGCAGGTAGAGCTCTTTCTGTAAACTCCGACACGATCAGATGGTTGTTTTCGCGGACGGACCTCGCGCTCTCCAACATCATTTTGCTAATCATACGAAACTGTTACTCCCGCTGTTCTAGCCTCAGCCATTTGTCCTAACTCACTAACGATTCCATTATCGTTTTGATAGTGAAGCATAGTATCACCTTAATGAGTAGAAGGTGGATCAGATTCCTAGTTACACGATGCTGCTGGATGGGTAACAGTAGTTGTTTACACGGGAACCTTTATTCAGTGCTCTCCTCACTTTTCTTCGAGTTCCTTACCTTTGCTAGAATCTCCCCTCATTACTAGTCGGTTCAGTCGTTTCCTTCGGACAGAATTGCTGACACCAGAAGGAAGTAGTAGACGACAACATAGATGTAATAATCGCGTATCTAGAAACATTCTGGTAGTTAATTAAGTCCTGGAACTTTAGCATGTGTATGTATGTACCATGTTCAGAAATATCCATCCAGTTGTTCAATTTTATGCCATATTCATAATAGATTCCTCGTCTGTCTGCTAATTGTTTCCATTCTACTAAAGCTGGCTGGATAACCATTCTCAAATCTCAATCAGCTAATTGGTCTCGATCTCACAATATCTCGATTGAAAAGCGAAGCCTGGGATGACTACTCCTTGTACTCAAAGCCTGGGACTTTTTACTACTCCTTTTCTATATTAGATGCAGAGGACAAAGAAGGAGGAAATTGACACCTTTCCAACAAAGAGATCGACTTGCCATGTTCCCCCTATGTATTGGAGAACACTTTTCTTAGCTGTGTGATAGCGTGGGGGGACTTACTCTTATCCTCTTGATGTGGTCATATGCTGGCTGCCTGGCAAAAGAAAGTCAACGGACGGACGAGGAGGTGCGCGATGAATGGTATGGCTTTTTGATCCTAACCAACTGAATGAAGGAGCCTCGTATGTCTGGGTTGTGTTCCGAGGTCGCTACAAAACAGGCTCACAGCTGTTCTCTATTCTAGAGTTTCAAATCATGGAGCTTGGTGCATCAGCCACTAGATTCCTGCTTGTCACTGGGTGGTCCTTCTTTCTACAGAAAAACTCTGACTGAATTTGCCTTCGTTCTCGACCAGTCAACACAATTCCTTTGGAAAGGAGGCGGGAGTTAGGTCCGGGGCGAAACCTGGTTTAGGTCTGCCAACATCACTGATTGGGGTCCATTACAGTCTCGCAAAAGCAAAGGAAAGGCAAGGAAAGATAGTGCTTATTCTACACGTATTGTTAGTAGTGACCTTCATTGCTTATTTGTATTATGAACCAATAGCATTTGCAAACTAGGAAAAGTCCGTGCAAAAAGAAAAATACCAATCAAAGCGTATTTCACGTATTGAACGGAAAAGCTCATCTGTCTTATTGAACTTCAAAGCGTTAGTATTTCACGTAGTTCACTGATTGTTGTACTGGAAAAAAAAGAGAAAGTCAAAGCTTATTCGCTTATTCGTATTTGTCTTCTTTTTTGTATCTCAATTCTTCGCAAAATCAAAAGGGAAAGCGCAATCTCAAGCAAATATCATGAAAAGCGTATATCAAGTGCTGCGTATTTTACTGATTTATTGTCACTGTGGTTTTTCTCGTAGATAGTGTAGTTTGTGTGCTGAAAAGCAAACAAGTGAAGCAAGGAAGCAAATGAACTTTCAAGCTTGCTTAATCTCTAGTTCAAATAGCGACTGTCAATCGAAAGTGTGAACGATCGAAAGTGTGAACTACGTTCACTCAACTGACAAGCTTTTAGTGCTTCTTCCTCTTTGAACTGAAAAGCGTATTGAACTGCAAAGGGCTAATCGAAAGTCAATAAAAGCAAGTGCTGATTGTTGAACTACGTTCACTTCATTGTTGTCTTCTTTCCCAGCGCAAATATCATGAAAAGCTGATTTTTCTCAATAGAAAGCTAGTGTCATTAAAAGCTAAAGAGAAAGCAAGGAAAGCTAGTACGTCTTGTTAGTAGTGAACTGCTCCATCTCAAGAAAGAAAGGATAAAGCGGAAATCCCTAGTACAAATAAATAGCGCAAGGAACCATTAAATAACAAGTGCTTATTCTCAACCCAGGAATGCTTATTCTAAAACAAGGAAACATTAACGAAAAATATACTGAATTCGGAATGTATTTCACGTAGTGAACTGTTTGTTGTGCTTCATTGCCTTCCTCAGTCTTTCAAGCGTATTGAACAAATGATAATTCATTTTCCTATTTCACGTATTGATTTGCCTCTGTACTTCTTTTCCTAGTTAGTACTCATAGCTTCCTGGGCCGCAGAGAAGGAAACTTCCCAACTGATCTTTCTTATTCTGCCCTTCCACTCGCCAATTTTCACCATAGTGACACAATGTCAATCACTCCAGCCAGCAGAGGAACCTTAATAGCTTCAAAGAAACTAGTAAGTCTGGAACGTTGACCGGTATTGCATGTTGTACGGGATTCGTTAGCCTCATCATATTGTCCTACGCTCGCTACGATTATTGCGCGTAGCTTTCCTAGCATGCTACTTTTCTCCGTTCGAAGTTGGCTGAGCTAGGTGCTTTACGGTTACGGTTAGACACTGAATAGGCGTACCGAGAATTTCCATAAATGTCCAAAGGGAAAACCTAGTACACTCATATAAAGGTTCAGAACCATCAATTGGGTAACTCGGGCGCTATCAACATTGTAGAAAAAAAGGATCTTTTGCTTAATGCCTTCGAACCACGTACGGTTTTTTAGAAACTTTGCACGGATTATACGATATCGACGATACCAAACGTTAGACGGCGCACCGCCTTCAAGTCAAAGGTGAGTAGAGAGACCTACCTAATAATAGGGAACATTGAGTCAAAGAATTTAGGGGGAAGCATTTTCAATGACTGAACAGTGCCAAAGAGATGAAATTGCCTTGATTGAATTTGGTGATGACTAGCGATTGTGCTTTTGGGCTAGTGTCCTGACCCTTAGCCACAGTCCACGTCCCTTTTCTCTCGCTGCATAAAGGTTAGTATACTATCAACGGTTAACTTATTGAACCATCGTTCCTTATCAGAAAACCCCTCGCCACTTCAAAGAGAAAGATGTGTTAAGCATATTACTCTCTCCGACAGTATCATTTCTGCATGCATCTTACACTTACATCGATTACCGGACCCCAAACTCCGCAGAGCTACATACAGGGATCACATTGGCTCGGTCAGCTTCGAGACTAACGAAATGAAATGTCTTGGAAGAGATCAATGTGCATGGTTAGTGTTAGTTATCTATGATAATAGACAAGTGAAGTCAATCAGAGAGGAAGAAGCTCGACTGGAAGAGTCAGTTACTAGACTTCGGTAATGAATGAATAGCCAAAAAGGCAAAAGATAGTGTGCGGAATGAATAGCTCGACTGAGTCTACAGACAAGCTCGCTCGACTGGAAATACTCATTCTGCGGAATAGCATAGCATAGATCCGGAGGTGTGTCGCATATACATGGCTAGATGACTTTTCGGGAAGTAAGAAGATTGACGTGATGTGTGAAAAGTCAACAAGTAGCGTGGAATGGCAGCTCGCAGTGATCCATAGTGTATGTATTTTGGTTTCATACGCGAAAGAGGAATCTTTCCAAGACAAGTGACTTGTGCGCCAGTCTTTAGTTATTACAAATTGGATGAGCTAGTTGATGTAGTTCGCCTCGACGGGTAAGGGGATTGGTATTCAAGGACAATACTCTTTGATCTACTAGGAGCTTTACGCCCAGTGGGGTCAGGGGGACATGAATGGAATTTCTTTGCTTTCGCTTCGCTTGACTATTTTTGGAGTGTGGTACCGCCGGTATATGAGAATGGACCTTTCCTACCGAACTAGAATCTATTGTTCAGATCAAAAAAGACCTTTGACTTACACCTAGAAAAACTACTAGCTAGGGAGCCTACTCCTTTCCTTACGCGGATTGGATTAACAGATATCCTTCTTTTGAATTATGGGAGCCCGCTGAAGACACTCGCCAAACTAGTTTGTCTTGTGGCAATTCCCTTTGAGGCACCATGACATTCTGCATGATTGAGGTACTCATCCTTAAACCTCAGTTTCTCCGAATTTCCTCTCCTTTCCAAGTGCCAGTTCCGGTTTGTATTCCCAGTAAATCACGGAAAGTCTTTTCTTTGTTCTGTAGCGTATGCAACTTCACTATGTATGTGCTTAAGTGCGCTATGTATATGATATGCGAACACACTTGATCGTTCAATTCTGCAGAGATGCAGTTATTTCTTTGGTGCATTCCCTTGTCCTCGTGTATGGCTAAGGGAGAACTCAAGTCGCTTACATAGCAGGGCAGACTGAAATTGGCTTAGAAGCTTTAGCAGTGAAAGAAGAATAGGAATTGCTACCTTCAGGAAGGAGGAGCTACCATACAGCCAATCCAGAATTCAATCCTTTAAATGGAATGTTGACTCGGTGCCCAACTCTTTCCCTCACAGAGAAACCAAAGACCAAAGGAATGCAGAACCTAAGGAATGAACTGATACACAAAGATACCATGCCAACCACCTTAGACTGAATATTCTTGCATCCTTAAGGAATCCGAAATAGGAGTAAGGATTCAGTTATTTCATAGAGAGGGATTGGGTGAAATCATTCATTTGCATATTCGATTTCATGCTAGAATTTGATGAACATATCCGAACTTTTCTCTTTTCTTTCCTTCCAAATGATCCGGTTACAACTAGTCTTGGCGAGGGGGATTACCTAACCGAAGAAAGCCCTACTTCTTTTTTGCCTATTCTATGCATCTTAGATGAGAAAGCTTGAAAAGGGAAAACTAGAAAGAAATAGAACAGCAAGGGTAAGGCAATAGAAAGCCCTAGCCTGTGATTCAGCGATTGATATACTCGTAAGCTACTCGCCCATCCAATATCATCACCGAGAAGCTAGTCTTTGACGAATCTCCTGCAAGGGTAGACCTCATCCGCACTGAGCCACACAAGAATGTGCTGACACAATGAGAATAACGGCCAGGATGATAGGTTTCCAAAGGCAATGGAAGAGGTGAAACTGCGAATCAGCTGACTCCTTCCCTGACGCAACTCAGCCACCTTTCTCTTGACGTACAAAAACAAATCAAAAAAAACAATCTAGAATTTGGGAAACAAAACGAAGTGTTCAAGATAACAATATAAGCAGAGGATATACACACCATTTACATCAAGTATCCCCACTTGACCTCTAGCAATCAAAGCCCTTACTTGACTTCGCCCTATCGTACTAATAGCTCGCTTGCCCTATTAGACTTTCACTAATTAGAACTCAAAGCATATACATATGTGATTTGACACAAGAGAGAGAAAATACACTAGATAGATATTTCACTGTTGAGACAAGACATAAACGATAGTATCGAATTCACTTCATTGTTAAGGTCACAACACGTGATTTCCTATGGGTTTCATTCACCAAATCCATGAAACTACTATTCTCACTCCTTTTATTATAGTTGAGTTAGAGATTCGAGTAGATCCCCCCCTAGTGCCAACTTACCTCTGTCTCAAGACCAGAAATATTCCCTATAGCTTCATGCCCTGCCCTGAACTACTACTGGCTTAGCTGCAGCTGCCTAGCTACTAAGATAAGCACTTTGAACCCGTCCTGCCAATAGAGTCAAAAGAGTATAAGTCGGATTCCACTCAGGGCACACTTGTTAACTCAAGTTCCCAGCAGTCTTGTAAAGAACTAGAACTCGAGCTGCACGCAGTTACGTTTCCAAGCCTGGCCGTAGAAACTACAGTGACTCTTGCTCCTGAGCTTCAAAGCGGAGTTTTATTACGCCCTTCCCTTTCCCTTTGGTTGCATTCTCCGGCAACCGTCACTCCCGCCTGGACTAGTTGGTCAAGTCCTGCTCTTTTTCCACTGGAAATGCAACTGGGTGCCTTTTTCTTTCCACTTCACTCCACCGGAGGTAGTAAGAAAGAAATCCAATTCTGTTGAATCCGCGGTCCCTATTTACGAGATTTCTTAGGCCGAGCACGCACTTCTTACGCCACTTGGGGCTACGGTTATTTCGTAGAGTTTGCTTGCTACAAATATCGGCCTACTCTACTTGTCCTAGGTATGATAGTAATGGAAGTGCCAATCCCGCTTTTCTTGGAGTTCCAATTCCCCCTGTCTTTGAAGCCTTTGACTTCAAAGCGGTCCCCGCTGAGGAAGAGCGGGTTAGAGAAGGAAAAGCTGTGAAAAAACTAGGACAGAAGTCGTTGTCAGTTTCGGAAGAGCGGAAAAGATAAAGTAGTTGTGCTTGGAAAGTCACTTGGCGTTTATGTGGGCCGGGCGGGCAACAACAAATGAACTGGCTGGCTACTTGCCGGACGGCCGCTTTAGCCTGAGTTAGGCTCGTTGCAGACAATCTCTCCGTAGAAGACCTGTGCGAAGGCAAGAAAGCTACTTTTTCTACTTGATAGGATAAATCAAGATGTTTTCATTTCACAGGTTCTACACATGCTGTAGTAACTGGTACGTTCCGTTTGATGGAATTGCTTAACGTCATTTTCCCGGTCAAAACGGTTAATTGGAATTTGAGCTCTGTAGGGCACTCCAAAAACGGACTTTTTCCGATTTCTCATCAGAAAGCAAATGGAAGTGGGGTCTGGTTTTCTTTCTCAGGCGCATCTCCCCCGCAAAGCTACATCTTGTGTAGCATTATCAACCCTCCGTCCGCTGGGAAAGCAGGGCTTACATACGCATTGTTCACACGACGACATTTTCACCGAATGCACAGATCCTCAAAAGTCGCTGGCCTGCCCAAAGCCTTTTAAGATACACAACGAAAGATTCCATTAGTACTGGTTTCATTTGACTAGTTAGCTCTTTTTTGGCCCTACTGAAGCTGTATTGTGTTTCTCTATTGAGTAGTTTCTTATTATTAAATGAAATAGAAATTTCTGTTTTCATGGTCCTCTTTGTCCTTTGTGCTTACTGATGCAATAGAGATGTCCTGCCTGATAGGTTTAGTTTGCCATAGTTTCTCACTGCTTTGTCTGTATTCCATAGTAGTCCACTCCTGTAGCTGTATTGCCTTGTTTGAATGGATTCTTGATTTTCTTGTATCAGATTTGCAAGCAAGCTTTCTATGAAGAAACGTGATTCATCCATTTTTGCTTAAAGGCTTACTGATGCATAAGTTTCATACGAGTACATGGTATACTGGTTGTTTGGCTGGCACATGTCTTTCATCAAGCCTGACCCGCACAAACTATCTATGATAAGCTAAACAAACTTTAAGCACCTATTTGTATGCCTGGTTAGCTTCAGAATCAATTCAAGTGTAGGGATTTTAGGCGTCAGAGGAGGAGCATTACTAATCTAGAAAACACAACACCTTAATGGCGGCAGATCAACAAGCGATCATTGCCTTATGTCCGGCCAAAGAAGAAATTGACCTCGCCTATCACTCCTATTGCTGTTCATCTCGAATGAAGATACAAACTCGAACTCCGGGTTTTAGTTAAGTCCAGTTGCGGCAATTTCAAGAGTTCAGGGAGGAATTGTTCTACTGAAGTCGAGTTTCAGTCGGGAATAGTCGTTGTTAGTATCCAGGCTAAGCCAAATATCAATCTGACTTCTGCTGATTTCAGTCTTCAGTGATTCAATCTTACTTATTAATTGTACCGAGGTGATATAAATATTAGAAATTAGCAAAGCTTAACACAAAATGCTATGCTTCAATCGAAGTTACTTGCTAGCAAAGATCAAAGTTGAGTTCCAATCGATCTTTTTGTTAGAGTGAAGTCAGTAGGGCAGGATAAGTTCTAGGCTCAGGCTTGGCACAGGTCAGTTCGCCGGCGAGACTCTCTAGAATCCTATCTGCTAAACAAGGGTTACCAGCGTCCTTGCTTCATGCTATGCTTGTACGACTTCTTACTGATTCCTATCTTCTCGGCGTTGGCTTGTACTTCTGCTTCTTATAATAGGGTACCTGCGTTCTTCATCAATACTGAAAGCGGGTGGACTGTTGGAGGAAGAACTGGTAATTAGAATGGAAGGAAAGTGGAATCAATAGCAATAGGAGGAGGGCGCAAGCTTACACATCAGTAAGACTAACAAGAAATATCATACATAATAGAAAAGAAAGAAGAGAAAGAACGGGGAGTTGGCAGCGTAACAGCTGGTGTTCTAATCTGAGTTGATAGATAGGAACTGCTACTTGACTTGCTCCCAAAAACCGAATTGGGAGATTTCTATTCCCACTAAGCCACTGTTTGCCTGGTCAAACTCGATTCATGTCCCAAGGTCAAAGACGAAGCTCTATACTTTCTCTTCCACGTGGATAACGTGTAACTCCATTCGTTATTAGCTGTGCGAAACCGGACCACCCTCTCTTGTTTGAAGTGAAGTAAATCAGCCCGATCGTTGCGATCCGCATCAATGATGTGAGAGAGGTCAAGCTCATACTCTTGAGATAGGGAAGAGTGGATGAGTCGTATATACGAGAGGAGAACTGGTAGCGCAGGTTGAATTGAGAAGTTCCAGTCGGTTAGTTCTTATTGGCCGCAAGGACGGGTTTAGTAGTAATCCTAGAATGTTAGCCGTGATAACGAAGAGTTTTTTGTTCAGTTTGAAAAAAAGGATCCGGGAGAAGGTAGTACTAATCCTAGTGATGAAAGCAATGCTAATCTATAGTTAGAAGAAGTCTTTCTTTTAATGGAGAGAAGCCTATCACGTTGATAGATCAACTGTATGAGCTGCAGGATTCGATTGAAGAGTTGACTCTTTCAAACAATGTCAAAGCTGTAGGGCAAGTCGTCAATTCCAATATGCTACCGACTTCTTTCCCTTTCTTCTTTCCCCAATTCGATCCTAAGGCGCGCAGCGAAGATCAATATATAGATGCTCCGCAATAGCCTCTTTCCTGAGCGGGAACGCCTTATATGTCAAAAGGGGCCTATCACGAGCAAGCAGTCCTATTTAATAGATACCTGCCTGTGTGCTTTCAACACACTGAAAGCTTTCTTTCTCGTGTCGATTCAGAAGTTTGACTTGCTTTTTCACTTCCTGATAAGAATACCAACCCTACTTTCCTGCTTATCCCTTGTGTGTGGACCAGTACGTACGTCCATCTGTCTTTCCCATATGAGAATACCTCCACGCTTCGCGCCTATGGTTAGTGATTTATTTGTGTAGATTTGTATTTGTTTTTCTTAATGGCATAAAAGGGAAATTCCGAAAAGATTAATTGGATCGATTGTTCAGTGCATGCAGGTACTAAACCTGTAATCTTTCATTCTAATTAAATAAGATAAAAGATCAAAACAAAAGAGGATTTCGAACACACATTACTCAAATACCAAAGAGGTATTGCAACTTAACAGAGAGAGAAAAAGGGGTACCAGTATGGATGGGAGTAATGAAGCAAGTAGAAGGGTCACTATTTGTGATACCAGTATATTACGCCTTTATGCCACACTTACCAGACCTCATAAGTTAGTAAGGTTGCCAAAGGAGGCTGGTATGGTTCCAGTGAGATAATTGGTATATAATGGCAAATAGATAGATGAGAATGGAGATCAAACCAAACTCTGGGTGGGGGCTCCCACAAGAAAGTTATTTCCTAGATCAATGTCAAAAGGATCTCTGCATTCAAAAAGATTGGAAGGAATGGTCCCTCGTACGTAAATTATGGTTTATCAGACTCTTCCATTTATAGATTGGAACAAAGTGGAATGTTCGCATAAAAAGAATTCACACTCAAGTTGACAACAATCTATTCTTCTATCTACTTGCGGGATGCTTCCAGTGAGCTGGTTATCAGAGAGACTCAACATTTGGAGAAAGGTGAGTTTGACAGTAGTAAGTACGAGTTTTGGGAAGGAGTTTCTAAAGAAAGTACAGGAATAATAGTTTAATAAAAATAACTGAATATGCTAAGTTGTATAAGTAAAGAAAAGCAAGAAAAGTAGTTCTATCGAGAAATCATAAGTTCGCATAATTCGAGTTATCCAGAAACGAGAACGCTCCGCGCCTTGCTTCTTGAATCAGCTTCCTCTGGGAAATACTACTGCACACGCCTATTTAGAATACCCCTTTGATTGATTTCGAGTAGTATCTCTTTCTTAAGTTTACACATTCCTTCTTGGTTATCCAGCTTACCGCTCCGCGCCAGCTTTACCTGTTCCACTTGACCAACAAGCATACTCTGGTACGAATTCCGAGACACAAACCTGTGACTTACCTCTCTCGTGCTTGTACCTTGCAAGCATCTCCCCAAGAAACCCCCTATTTCTCAAACAATTCTCATTGCCTTTCCTGAAAAATCACAAGCATGTCCAGAGACTCTACTTACCCTTGTGACTGCTACTGCTTCTTACTAATAGAAAGTTTATTACCTAGAAAGTCGACTTTTTTCCGATCCAACTACGAGTTTCTCACAATCCTGTCAAAACAACTCGCGCATATGCTGCCTCCTCCGAATAAAGCAGTGACGAAACAAAGCTATGACTTCTTCCCCGTGCTATCTACGTTTGCGTATCCAGCGTTACCTGTTAAAGCTTACTCCTCCGTCTAGGGTATATAGATACCTATACAGATGCATATTTTGATGGTGAAAACCTTGTGCGTCCTATTCCTTACTTCTAAGTATCCCGTTCCATGCCTATTGCTATACCTAGAAAAACCCGACTTTATTTCGTGTGTACTTCAAAAATTTCCCAATTCTCAATCTTGTTCTTTTCTATTGACAAGTAAAGTAACTATTCCAAAAAACCCTTTAGACTGCTTCCCCGTGAACTTGATGCTACTTTAGCGTTACCGGTCTTTCGTTCCAAATCCTATCCAACTTTCTCTGGGTAAATCGGTGCTACTACCTATACCAGATACTTCTTTTACGTGACTCCCCTTGCTTACCTGCTAGTAGCTTCCCTTTGTATAGTAGTAGCTTACCCAATTTCACTAGGGATTTCCCCCCCTAAAACTTCACCTATTTCTGCTTACTCGTCTTTTGCTAAAGCGGGGAATTATTCTCTTCGTTCAATAGCTGCGATTCGCCGCTTAAGTTCAAGTTTTTGAGAGGAAAGACGGGCTAATACAGGCAGGGATAAAAGCATACACCAGCTAAAGTTTCAAAAGAAGCAGTCCCAGATTTTGAAAGAATAGGCGTAGGTGGCAAGTAACACCCTATAATTAGTTGATTTCGCACTAGACAAGGTTCCGGGCCCTGTTATATTCTGTAGGGAAAAGAAATACTTAATTAGTAAGGAATATAACGAAATCAAAAATTTCCAACTTGACACAGATTGTGAGATGAATGATAACTCAAATAACTTGCAAAATGGATAAGCAAAAAGAAACTCAATTCCATATCACAGGTAAAACACACAGTTCTATTCTGTCGGATGAAGAAAATATATTGACTTATTAATAAGTTAGGTATTGAGGTTCTCAAGTAGCTCGCTAGGAAGAAAGAGTTTATTATAGGCAGGCAAGAAGGGAATAGGCCTGGTAGAAGATAGGCCGGGAAAAGTAGAATAAGTCACAGGAAATGGGCGAGTCAAAGTATCCGAAAAAGTCTAGGTATACGTTCCCGGGAGAAGTTTGAGAAGCTAGTCAAGGCGGTTTTTCAGAGTAAGTTGACTCGGTTGAATAGAAACAATAAGCAATACCAGGTAACGTATAAGCAGAACCCAGGGAAGGCAAAGTAGTCGAAGTCAAAGCAGTAGAGGCTTTTCGTTCGTAACTACTCTTTTGACTCAGTGAGTAACTACTAATGTTACGAACCAAAGAATACTATGTCTTTCAAAAGCTATTCTAGTGATTAGGTCGGGCAGGGCGGTACTCCTGAGTTGCAATACGGTCTTGTTTTCTACCCTGCTGGAAAGTACCTAGGCTCTCGAAGAAAGTGTCCAAGCCTTTAACTCCTCTGGAGTGCATAGCGCAAGTCGGCCTCCACATGCTGGTGCTCGAGCTCTAAAAGTTCCAAATTCTAATCGAATTTCTGTACTGTCAATCGCGAGCGCCCTCGTATAGTAGTTTTTCTTGGTAAAGAGACGACGAGACCCAGTACTTTGAAGTTGCCCCTCTGCCCAAGTCAAGTTGAGTTTGAGCTCAAGGCAGCCTTTCATTAAGTTGTCTCGCAGCTCGCATCTGGTGAATTGAAAGGGATATTCCTCTTTCACTTGTCAAAAAAGTCTCCATACACTGTCATCACACCTATGGGGATCAAACTACTAGCTCTTACCTTACCTCTTACCTCACAATGGGATGCTTGGCTCTGGTTCTGCTTGGTCCCATTTCCTGTTCTGGCAGCTGTCTCGCGCGCCCTTATCTCATGAGCTTGGAAAGTGAGTTAGGACGGAGTCATATTGTACGAAAACGGATCTCTCATCACTCTCGTAACGTAAGGTGGCGCATTACTCATCTATTATTTACTCTTTTTTCAGCTTTATATATTCACTTTGTCATTCACTTGCACTGATTGGGTGACTCCGGGCGGTGATCTTTCTTTATTGATTTGGTGTTTGTTTTGTATCTCAAAAGATGAATCACGGGTTCAATTGTCCGCTTCATATTTGCGTATAAAGAAGAATAGCTCGTGTCGCGGTGTATCGACCGGTGCAAAGACTGGTGAGGAATCTCTCTTTCAGTTCAATTGCAGTGGGTTTCTCTGCATTTGTGCTTCGCGGGTGAGATGGAAAGAGTGGAACGAAGTAGCTCGCCTCAAAGGAGAGGAACGAAGTGTCTACTTAGTGTTACGATAGAAAAGAAGTGGTTTTGTCGAGTCAGAAGCAGAATTTCGTATAAGATGATCTCGGTTTCAACTCAGGTTGATCGGTGACAAAAGCAGGTTTGGATTCAATCTGTCAGTCAAAAAAAGAGAAACAACTCTTCTTTTTGTTCGCTAGGTGCAATTTCCCGATGTGATCCAGTGTGGCATCCGTTTCTCTCGTGGCAAATAGGTTCAGTGATTCGAACTTGTCTTTTGTCATCAATTATCTTCTCGTTATGGTTGGTGAATATCGTTCTGGTTGGTTTCCGGGGTTCTTCGCACCTGGGTAGTACCAGGACCCTTGTGCCCCCCTTAATTCAGCTTTTTTTCGACAGATGCCCAACCTCCCACCTCTCATCTGTCCCCTTCGCCTTTTTCATTCGTTCTACCTTCGTTGCCGAGTGCTCTGTGCCCTGCCTTTCCAAAGAAATATCTCTCTGCTCCTACTGTCACACCCACTTATTGCACCAAATCTATACATACTTAATTGAACGAGAAAAGTAGTCTTAGTCGTCCGTAATGAGTGTGACCTGGTTAGTAGCTTCGTTAGCACCCTGTTTTGCGAGGGGAAAGTCATAGCATGAAAATCCACATAGCTATCTTACTCTTATGTATGCCTGTAGCGTTCCATTATCCATATACTGATTTTTCCTGTGTCAAAATCAAGGGTCCCTTCACTTCAGGTCTCTTTGAGCTTTAAGTTGAAAGGGGCTACAGGCTGTCTTCGTCTTTGGCTAAGTATGGGAATCATGAATCCAAAATAGAAGCGACACTGGTATAGGTACGTTTTGGTGGCCTTCTCGCCAGGTTTTTGCAACATCAAAAATCCCCCCCAACAAAAGGGACTTGAGGCCGCCATGGCCGCATGCAGAAAATTAGTATTCCCCTGTGGTCCCTCTAATTCCATCTGACCTAGCAAAAAGCTATTATATTCAAAGCAGGAGATGAGATTGCACGATTGGCTTGCTCGTTTAGAGAGTTTGAGTACGATACCTGGTGGTAATACAAGCCTTAAGCTGAAGCCTATCTGTAATTTTGAGGGGTTTACCAAGTAGATCCAAACCCGGCTATGAGATTGTAAGCCGTGAATGAAAGCCTGCTACCAGGCAGCTATTAGGTTTCTTTCTAGCTTTTAGCTTTCAAACAAGAAGTTCAGCTTGCTGTTGATATGTCGTATCCGTAGTTTCAGTCGTTTTAGCCGTAGAAGCAAGACTCAAACAGAGTTGAAGTGAAGTAGTACTTTCTATAGTATTACGAGAAAGTGCCAACGATATAAGAATAAAACCAAGGAGTTAAGGTTGAAGGTAGGAAATAGGGTTTGAGGTCGTGATATCAGTGGTAAGCTACCAAAGTAAGTGCATTTGGAGTTAGCTCTCGTATTAGTGTAGCTCAGCGACTCGAAGTAGGATATAAGTTCTAAAGTCAGCTTGCTCATATCGAGAGTTGGATTATCCCTGTATACTCTGTTACCAAGCAGTTGGTGGTTTAGAAGGAATAAGAGCTGGAGATAAGAATGAAATCCCGGCATCAGGTAGCAGCTATTAGTTTGATTTCAAGTGAGAAGATTTGCTATCTGCTTTGGTATCTCTTACCGGCTTGTATCCATAGTAGTAAGTAACTTCAAAAGTAGGTTTATGTAGTTGTAGCAGGGAGAGTGAAAGCTTGTAATTGACTTGGCGTTTCAGGCCTATCAGGAGTTTTCATTCTCTCTGTCTACTCTTTTAGCAGCTCAAGCGAGAAGAAAAGTTAGCTATCAGAAGACAAGGCGCGTGCGAAGTAGAATACGGGGTATTACCAGTAAAAGGAAGTTTGTAAGTCAAAAATCAGAATAAAAGCTAGTTCTCAGTGAGTCGGCGCACCGATTGTTGATTTCCAGCTAGAACAACAAGAGCAGTCGGAAAAAGGCAGAATTCCACTCATAAGTCAGACTGCCAGGCGAGCCTAGTAGTTTACGTAGCATTAGCAAGTGTAAGTCGGAGTTCAGCATACCAGCTTGCTGCTTTATCGTTATCAGCTATCAGATCCAAAGCTAGCTATCAGCATGAAACCAAGTAATAAGTTAGAAAGTCAGGAATCAGAATCAAAGGAGTGGCTATCGTATTAGTAAGCCAAAAAGCAGTACGAGTTAGCTACTTGTTTCACTGGTTTGACAGAGTAAGCTATAAGATTGGAACTCATAAAGTACGAATACACCGTTGAGCTCTCGTTTCCATGGTAGTAAATCGGATATCAGAATGCCGGGAAGCCATGGAGTGAAGCCGTACCAGGAGTACCTTGAGCTCAAGTAAGGTTTCAAGCTTGCTATGTCGGGTATTCATTTCAATATTATTACCCAGCGCCTCGCTAGAAGATTTGCTTTTAGCTTTCAGATTGCTAATTGCTTGCCCGTATCGATAGCTTTCTGCCCAGAATTACCCTACCGCTCACTGTGAATCAAGTAGCTGTGATGACTGGTTCAATAGTTATCCGAATTTTCATAATGAAACTAGAGAACAGAAAGTTCTGTTGTATTTATAATAAGTTGTCCGATCAATAATGTACTAAACAAACGTTGCTAATTAGTGACACGGAGACCACATCCAAACATTGAATCCACAGTTGTCTGATTCAGTTTCACGATATACATGCTCATTGAATTCACGGTCATTGTTCTCATACCTGCTTCATGTCCCAAATTCGATTCTTTTCTCTTAGGTGTTTTTGTGTTGCTTTATGCAGAGGATATTCTTGCTGAAGTTCCTCTACTACCAACTGATGCGTACTCCCCTTCTTCGTGGACACGGCAACCTGGGAAGCAACAGGAGGGATCTTATTGGCACAGATGCACTTGGCTGATCGTATTGGATTATTGATAGACCTGGTCAGCGGCCTTTCCTGTGTCTGTTCTGCCGATAACAGATTTGACGTAGCACCGGCGCTTACTAATCCAAGCAAAAGTCTACACATTTCTACGCTTATCCATCACTGAAACCAACAGGCCTGGCCTGTTTCAGTTGAAATATCAGCCCGCCTTTCTCTGGTTTTGAGCGAGATACCCCTGTGACTGGTACTAAGAGCAGCTACTGGGTTTGCTTACTAAAGACCCTGCATTTCCACTTTCTCGAGAAAGGGATTTACTGCTCTAGCTACAACGGTATCGCTCCTACGACTCTGACCTATTATTAAAGAGGATAAACCGAGAAGACTACCCCAAAACTGCAGGAATGAATGTTACCCGAATAAGAGAATTTCTGCTACAAACGAATGAATAGACGGGTTTCGCTGGAACTATTACCGTATCCCCCCAAAAGGGCCCTAGAAAGGTAGGGTGAATGATGCAGTAGGAACAGATTCAAGCTTTGCTGCTTGATACTGAAGGAACAACGTGTACTCATCCTCACACACAGATACAGTTTGATGCTCAGTAGTGGTAGAAGGATGAGGAAGGGGAACATAGTCATAAGTAGCTACATTCGCATATCGTGGAGGTCTACCAACAAGATCTCAACAAGAATCACTAGGCTTCGCGCCCTCTTCACCGACTCACCATAGTGAGAACACTTCCGCGATCCTCGTCCACTTCTCCACTGCCATAAAAAGAGCCTTCAGCTCCTTCTCGGGCAGGCCATAACACCTTCTTTCCCTCAGCTAAACACCATATAAAGAGTCACTCCTCGAGGTAGGTCAGCGACTGGAAGAGTCTTTTGAAGGCTTTCAGCAGAAGGTCTGAGAAAAGAGTATGTATGACCATCAATGTCTGCATCTTCCCCTCATCCCCCTATCATAACAAGGCAAAGCTAGAGCGCCTTTCCAGCTAGTCGTTCCAACAGGAATGCTTAAGATAACGAACCTTGACCATAAAAAAAAGAGGTAAGCCTCTTAATTCACTCTGATTGGCGCTACCCGGTGGTAAGCTATCTTGGAAAATCCTGACTTCTATTGAGGAATCCTGTCAATGAAAAGGGTGAAATCCCTTCCTTCAAACTACACTACTTACGACATTAGTTTACGCTTTGCTACACTTCAGTTCCGCTTCGTATCGGCCTCTCTTTCTCTAGCCTCGTTCCGGACTACTAAAGTCTTGTGTTCGTGACTCACTTGCAACTCATTTTGAACTTCTCGGGCCACTTCGCTTACCGGCGCTAGCGCCGTGCACTCCGCTCAATCCCTTACTTGTTTACTCCACTTCCATAATTCTAGAGCCGCCTAGCGGGTAGGGGAATTACCGAGTAGGACGTTTTCTTGCTCCGTGTTTCGTTTCTACATTAGTAGTTACTCACTAGGTTCTCACCTTTGTGCTTTCGTGGGCAGTCTCCTGGGCGTTTTTGTTCGTAACATTAGTAGTTCCTCACTAGGAGGGCTTTTCCTCAATTACCGGGTTGCTTTTCCAACAAGCACGAACTTTTTCTTTGACAGGGAAGAAAACGGGACATCTACTCTCTCTTGAGATGCCAACTTACTGCTTATAGGCCTCTTTCTCATCAAAGAATGGCATTAGAAGAAGTATAAATAAAGTATAGAGAAAAGAAGCGTTATTTCAAAATCAATCTATTTTAGTCCGGGCACAGACCAGTTTTCAAGGGAAAATAAGCCAGTTACAGTAGGAGTGGAAGTTGAAGGCCTATTACGTACTTACCGCTTTCGAACCGCCCCTATCCCTTCCTTCTTTGGCTACCTAGATAGGTAGATTTTCTAGCTTTATTTACAAGTAGAGGCCGCGTTGGAATGAATCCTATAGTGAAGTTAGACTCAACTACCCGGTCTCGCTTTGATGGCGCAGATACTACTGACTCGCAAGTATTTAGAGGAATTTAGGATTTCGCATCGATTGCTTTGTCCATCCAGGATCACCTTTGCCCTCCATTCACTAGTTGCTTACCGCAAAACGCAAACCATCCACTAAAGTAAATAAACTCAGACATTATTGAATACCTACATACGATCTATCTTGATTCAAAACAACGTTCTTCACGGGCGAGCCCAACGTTCATATTAATCATTTTCCTCTGGGTTTTTGATTTCGAAACTTTCCGGGGCAAGAACACTGCTTCCCAACCAAACATTTCCATCTCAGTAAACGCATACCCCTTGAAAGATACCAAAGTAACCTGAAAAAGTGTTTGGTTCCAGACCCAGACGAAGCACCTGTTTTGATTTCTTCCAAAAAAAGAAAAAGCTTTGCGCCTCTTTGTTTTCGGTGACCGATCTCATCGGCGTCCCTTTTTGACAAATAAGAGGACGGGACTCAGACATGGCTACTCGGGACCTCCCTTCTCCAACCTTGGGTTCACAAAGGTATGGAAATACAAGGGCAATAGTAATGTTGGTGAATTTCACTTCTCTTTAACCTAAAAGCAATTAATTTGATCATGTTAAATCCACTTCAATGAGGATAAAGAGAGTACTGATGGTATTGTTCGAGATCTCTATTCAGACGTTTTCAAAGAATTCGCAGGCGCTATTGAATGCTATTTATCTAAGGAGCTTTCTGCTGTTGTTCGAGACCATCTTACTCGAGGACTTATGAATAAGATCTTCATGCCACTAGTGTATGGGAAAACTCCGCATAGTGCTAGAGCTGATATTCTTAATGCACTTGATTTCACACTATCAAAAGGAGATGGATACAAGGTAGCTGATGCTTTCTAAAGGTTCTGGGAGGAGAGATTCCCTTCGATTTACAACCTTATGACGTTGGTCAACGAGGTTTGATGGTTTGCTGGATTCTTTAACAGGCCAATTCGCTATAGGGGGTCTGTCTTCATAACCGTACAGACTACATGAAGCAGGAAAAATTACAACATCTGCTTATATATAATAAGACTAAGAAAAAAAACACGTAGAATTACTCTCTCCATATCTACCACCAAACGAGATACAGCTAAGTCTAGGAGAGCCTCATTCGCCAATTTCATTCACCAAAAAGATGCTGCTATTACTACTAGAGTTGTACACGAGTGTATACTCAATGCTATCCTAGTTTACACGGTACACGATAACTTTCTTGTTCCAGCAACTCGTGCGGCTGACTTACCTTCATACTATTCAATAGCTTTAGCAGACCTTGTTCACCCACTACATCTAATTAATTGTCTACTATTCGATAATCTTATATCCCAGAATCCAATAGTTATACCAGATATGAACCTATACTCTGATCCAGCTTTCAAGCTTTTCTTTGAGTATACCGAGCTTGCACTTCTTCATGCTGACCTCTTACCCGAGGAAAAGGCACGTAAAGCTCACATTCTAGCCTCACCACTTGTTATAACACGGGATGGATCTCTTTCTCTCTTTCATGACAAGCATAGAACCGAAATCACTATCTCAAAATGATAAGGCTAGATGGGATACTCATCTTCGATCACTTATTGATGCATACACCCACTATGCCGAGACTGTTATGAGCTACCCGAATAAGTACTGGTACTTCAAGGAACTTATTTGCTACAATGCTCGTAGCAAAAACTGTAAATCGCTTCTTCCTAAATAGATTTCTCTTAACAAATAGAATGATATGCGCTTTTCTGAAAATTCACCCGCCACCTACACTGAATAGACAGACAGCACACAAATACTTACTTAGAGAGAGAGATTCTTATTATACTTTCTAGGGATTTGACAACCAAATGCTCACAATACTTCATACAATTGATCGATTAGTTTAGCATTGACTTAGCCCTCTTCACTCAAAGTCTCAATTGACGATCAAACAGTCCAAGCCACCTAGCTCCGATCCTATAACCTTCAATTCACAGGTGGAGTGAACAAGTACCATGCTTAACACAACCCAGGAGTCTTCTTCGAACCATTCACTTCACCAAGATACTTACTATAGAGGCTGACATAGAAGAGTTTACTCTACAAGTCCACCATTGCTCATCCATATATCAACATTGCTCATCAATATCCCCCCTTTTCAGGTGCACTGATGAAGGGAAGGCCCATATATGCTCACTTTCGAGCTTTCGTATGATCATCGATCTCCTCACGGAAAGGATTACTCACAGTCACTCTCTTTTTCAGAGTTATATCTATATACTGCTCGAGAAACCAATCCCTGTATGGTGCAACGTTGCACCTTTGTGAACCAAGACGTCATCCATACAACCATCTTTTGGCCTTTGTCCTTCTTTCACTAAATACTCGAGCTGAAACATACCTAATTCGTGCTTTGATATGACATCAGATGGTAGCTCACTTCCGATCTATATCATAGTATTCCTTTCTTAATATGGTAAGAGCCAGCGCTGAGAGAGTGATCTTAGTTACTACGTCAACACCGTACTCATCCCAGAGAATTTCTTGTGCTTTATGCACAACTCCACCCAGCAAGAAGATATCTTGCTGAAGATACTCAAGCAATTCGTTCCGCTTATCCATTCGATTATGCACTGCAACATTTTCATGATCCACCACACTAAAGGCTGGACAGAAACTACAAGCGAGATTCTGCAGGGTACCTGGGGGAAGTAGCAATGAATCACGGAATATCCAACGACGCTCCCGCTTAGTATAGTCCAAGGTGATCGGGCAAACACTGTGATCGGAAAAACCCGACTAGAACTCCTTTTCCTATGGGCCTGTTAGGTAGGATCGCATGGTCTAATAAGTCTAGGGGGTGCACAGGAAGAAGAGGAAGAGCTCTCCTCTGCAGAGGGGGGTGAGGCCACCAATGGCAAGTTTTTTCAAGAGAAAGGTATTAGAAGGTTATTCACCCTTTATTCACCTCAACAAAATGGAATAGCAGAGAGAAAGAATCGGACCATACTCGACATGGTTCGAAGCATGCTGAAAAGCAAAAACATGCCAAAGGATTTCTGGGCATCAGCAGTAAGATGTGCGGTTTCTTTTCAAAACCGATGTCCAACAGCGAGTTTGGAGAATATTACCCCACAGGAAGCATGGTGCGGTGTGAAACCGTCAGTTGCTCATTTGAAGGTGTTTGGAAGTGTGGCTTATGCTCACATTCCAGATCAGAAGCGCACGAAACTTGATGACAAGAGCAGGAAGCGGGTTTTTCTCGGCTATGATGAGAAGTCTAAGGCGTATAATCTAGATGATCCTCTTACTAAAAAGGTACATGTGAGTGGTGATGTGCAGGTCAATGAAGAAAGCATGTGGAACTGGAGTTCCGTGGAAGAGATGTCGGGTAGAAAAAGAAGCGACATTGACAACGATTTCTGCACCGACAAACACAACTACATCGACAACACAAGCTGAACCCACTTCGGATTCATCTGATGAAGAAGATGAGCCAAGAACGCCGAGGACAAGAAGTGTGCAGGACCTATACGAGGCAACAAACGAACTGCACCAGGTGTTTCTTTTGGAAGATGCAAAGGACATAACATGTTCGCAAGCTGTTAAAGATGAGAAGTGGCAAACTGCAATGCAAGAAGAAATGAGTGCAATTGATCAGAATGACACCTGGGAACTTGCGACGTTGCCCAAAGGTCATAAGCCTATTGGTGTTCAGTGGGTGTACAATCAAAAGACGAATTCTAAATACAATTGCAAAGATAACCGCGGTAATAGAAAAGAGACGTGGGAATAGGAGATTTTTTCCTCATTCTAAGTCATTCAGATCAGACTATGTATCACTGTTCTCTGTTTTTGCTTAATACAAGTTGACTTGCATTTTGATCCTATTCGACTCTACATTATACAAAATTAGTCAAAATCCAATTAGGGCTTGAGTTAGATTCCTTCGGGATCTGACCCGCAGCTAGGTTTCTATTGACTAAGGACAGGATATACGTAAATCAAAGCAAAGAAAGAGTGAGTAGAAAGAAGAAATGTATGTGGGCAGCTAGGGTATGACACTTTAATAACCAACTCCATTTCTGGAATCAGTAACTCCAATCTTGCCAACTGAACAAGCTTTGTCAACTGCTTAGCCTACTCCATTTGTGAAATCTATTCCTCTTGAGAAAGCCCTTCGGTTGGCGCCTCGCTCACTCATAGCAAGCAGTAAGATAATAGTCGTTCGTACCCAGACGAGTGTCTTTAACTCTTTAAGGCCATGTGGAACCTTTTGCATTGGGAGAATCGTGTAAGGGCCGAGGCTTGGGCCGATCCTGACAGGCCCGTATATTATTTCTTTATGGAGCAAGACTTTGAAGACCCTACTTTGACCTACCCCTTCAGAAATTAAGTAGATGCAGGCGACTTTTCTTTCTATAACCCTCAAGCAAGAAAACGTAAGAGAATGGCCCGGGCATGTGCGCGTCAATCAGCTCTTTTCTTTTGGCATCTCGTAGGAATAGGCAGGCAGTAAGAGGCCTTTTGCCTTCCCTCGCACTTGCTGAAGACAGGACTTTATTGAGAATGGTTTCTGGCGCTCACTACGAGGGGAAAGATCAAAGGGCAATGCTCTTATGTCCCTGAGGCTCTGCGTTCCTTTTGGTCTTGATTTCGACGGTTACTTGGAGATCGTACGCAATCATAAGTCTAAGAAAACGGTCCATAAGTCGTGGAAGAGAGGATGATGGAAATGAATGTGTCATTTCTTTGTCAAAAGTAGGATAACGCTAAGTGAGAAAGTTCATATCTTTAGCCTTGTCTTATCTTCTTTAACACGGATTTCATAGGTCAAGTAGGTCAATGTGGATAGCTCTGGTGACAAGAGTCGGTGTGCCACACAGGCCGGCCGACCATTCTGAGAAGGAAAAGGAGAGGCGTGCCGAGGGTGACGAAGAAGAGAGATGGCAATACTCGGGTAGAGACCATTCCGAGTAGTATGATTGGAAGCCGTGCAATGCCACCGCGTAGCCAGACTACATCCCGTCTTTAGATAACTTGAAAGCGATTAACGAAGTTAGGGCCAACGAAAGACCGGCATTACGAGCATAGGGAGCGGCACTGACCCAAAGGAAGAGTACCCGACTTGTCTCGTGCCTACCGCCCATCGATCATGAATTGCTTTGTCCCACTTTACCTATTTATTCCCACATTTCATTAATGAAATGGTCACTTTATTCTATATATATGACTTATCAAGTAGGAGAGGAGTGTTGACTCTGAAGGCATACTATGCTAAATCGAAGCAAGAAGTAGATTGAATCAAGATATCTCGCTTTTAGTTATCTAAGAATACTAAATGTTCGGGTCGAAAATCTTCTCTCTCTTAGTACTGTCTGGTAATCCTAGTGTCAACTCGGTGACAACTTCTTTCACTTCCATCCGTTTCCTATCAACCCTGAAGGGATTAGTCACTTGTACTTGGGTTTTCTCCCTATCTATGTTGTGCAACTGTGCCTCAAAAAACTCTCTCGTCACATGTGGTTTGACTGCGCCCTATGTTCTTTCTACCACTTCCTTCGGGTGGGCTTCGCAGGATCGCTTAATCTATGAGTGAACTCCCGTCATAGCATGGCCCTCGACCTTTGATCGCTGCTCTCTTTCGCATAAGCCCTTTTTTCATCTACTTGATTGAGTACCAGTCCAAGCCTTTATCTCTTCAGAGCTTCGAATCAATGGATCAAATCTATTACTACTCTATTGCGTACGCATCTGACTCACTTTAGTAAGAGGAGTGTAGGATTCAGTACCAGCGGACATAATCCGAATTCGATCTAGCAAGATAGCCATTAATTGATTAAGTTCGGAATTATACTGACTAGAAGAAGAAAGAGAACATCTATTCACCAGAGGGAAGGAAAATCTCTTTTGTTTTATGCCAGCCATAGTCAAAAGTGATCAAACCGCTTTTCCCTCAGTAAGACACTTTGAAAAGTGCCACTTTTGATACTTCCCTACCGAGAAAAGGAAGAAACCCACTTTGCCCTCAGTAAGTGCATTTTGCAAATGCACTTTTTATGCCAGCCTATATGCAAAACGACTACTTTTGGTCATACAATCAGATACTCACCTTAGGGAAAAAACCAAGTAGGACGTTTTGACCGAGGTTTCCTACTTTTGGTCAGAAATATAGGTCTCGTATTAGGGAAAATGGGATGTAGGACTTTTGCATATAGGTGATTCCTACTCAAAACGGAATTATCCTCGTACGACTTGCATTTCCGTTGAATCAAATGTTGCTACCTCAGAGCATATCTTTCGAAATTGTCGACTGCCCTCCCTGGGCTAATAGAATGGTGCCAAAAACAGATAGTCATAAAACACCATGCAGGTACGTCTTATTTCTCTAAGCTGAAACAAATCCTCATAACAACTAAACTCTTTGAATTCCAAAACCCTCTCTCGTTGTTTCGTCAAAATAATATTGATTATCCAAGTCAAATAAATGTAGCCTTTGTTAATGAGCTGTAACCATGTTCTTTTTAAGGTTTCTTCTTGTAAATCACTCAGCATTTCATATAGAAAAAGGCTCGTGAAGTACGGGCCACAGAACTTCTATTCTCTTTCACACCTATGTATAGAGGGTGCTGAGTTGAGTCAAAAAATGCTTTGATAAATAATGCCTGTTTTTCTTGTATCCTCGCATCAACTCTCCTGGGTTTTCTCTGAGAACCTACACATGAGTCCCAACCTTTAGTTACTTCGGAGGTTGGAGATTAGAAGTTGCTTAAAGCTTTAGTTGTTAGAAGGCCCGCATGAGCTCAGTTCTCAACGTAGCTTGGTCCTCTGGGACTTTCCTTTGCTACGCATTCAATCGGAAGCTAGGCTAGCTAGAGGGAACCTACTTTTCTGAAAAAACCGGTTAGGAGATCAAGTACTGCACCGCTTTTGTTGGAGATTTTCTTGAAGCAAGAAGAAGATCAAGAGTTTATTAAGAAGAAAGAAGGTAAATTACCGCTGCTGCTAGAGTTGCTGGTGATTCATGGCTGCCATAGCATGCTGCCGTTGCATCTTATATTCGATTACCCATTTCTTGTCAGGGATTATCATATTTTCTCAGAGGTTCTCTCGCAACATTTCAATCCGTACTCTTATCAGAAAAGACTTTTGTTACCGGTGCTCAGGGTTGTGACTCATCCATTGTTCTAGAGCATGAGGTATTTTGTTCAGCACTGAGATCATCATGCCGCAGAGTATTTATGGTGTAAGAAAGCTCATGGAGGTTGATTGAAATGGGAAGCCTTTCCAGCACCAGCTTAGGGCAAACTTCTATAAGCTCGACTTTGCACAACACCTTTTGAAAAATGAGGAAAAGGCAATTAGCCACTAATTCCAAGTCTGTTCGAAAAAACATGCAGTGCGAAAACAAAGAAATGAAGGGACATTAGAATAATCAAGTTTAGGATGATAATGGTTTCAATTGAGATTGATATGGCTCTATCACTATTCTCCGTTGTGAAATAATGAGTATTTTAGTCCGCTTTTCCTGCCTTCAAGCTATCTGCAAATCGGGTTCATGCTCCCGAGAACCACCTCCCAACTTCCTCTGGCAAACAAAAAAAGAAATTGTTCTATGAGCCGAAACGAAAGAATAGAGTTCAGTAAATAGTCTCGTCAAAACAAAAAGACACCGCCGATTCAACTATGTATGATCTGTAACGCTAGGATGTAAACGCGGTACGCTTTACTTACGCTTGAATACCCACCCCAAAATGCCTTCCTTCTTGGGAGGGAGTATCAAACTTAGCTAAATTAGACTAGCTACTCTTTCAGAAAAAAGGAATTTGCACCAACGCGGCCTCGATTTTTCAGAAGAGCTGGTAGATGTAGGAACTGCCAAAAGCATTTCCCAATTGTGCTTAAAGAGGGATACGGCATCGAAGTGAGAATGAATAGACTTCGATAATCTGGATAATATCCCAGTTGTAAGGCACTCGTGAAGAACTGTATAGCTTTGGTTATAGATTATCCAACAGGCAGAAGGGTTGTATGTATTTCATAGAAAGATAGGATATAGAGAAAAAAGGGTGGGTTTTGTGGTAAACAGAGCTACAACTCGAAACTTAATAAGTGAGAAGTTTCAGCATACATAACCTATGGAAGAATTTCTTTCTCTCTTTCGTAAAGAGCCTTACTACCCAAGCTAAAAGATAGAAAAGTGCTTTTTACCAATCCGTAAGAAAAAGAAAGACGAAAACAGTGTCCATCGAGTCTAGTTGATAGAGGAAGATGCTTTTTGAAGTCGTCTAAGTAAGAGTCAGAAGAGATCTTTCCTCCGTTCCTTTACCGTACCGCTGTTTTCGTGTTGGATAAAGTATCTTACCATGGTCAATGCTCAGCCTTGCTAAGGCCTAATATTCCACATCTTGCTCTACGCGATGCCGATTCCTCTCGCGGCTCACTGGTATGAGATCAATCCTTTCGGTTGCGGATTCTCGAACAAGAAGAGCACATGAATATGAGTCAAAGGACCTGATTGACAAAGATTCGACACTCGCCCGGCTAAAAACACCCGCATTATGCCTCAAACTCTCCTGGCCCAAGGCTTGCCTACGGTGCAATTGAAGCGGAGTCAATAACATCAGTGCTGAAACTAGCCAATCCAACTAGGCGCGCAGCGGTAAGATTGAGCCAATTAGAAAGTCAATGTTCAAGCCAGGCAGGCGCGAAGTGTCAAAGTCAAGGGTATACCTATGAAAAGTGAGTGGTCAAGAAAGAGATCCCTGGGGTGGGGCAAAAGTCACACACTAAAATGACAATGCACAAGTCCCATACATCCACATCCAGGAAATGCAAAAGTTGTAGAGGCGCTCACTTTCATCGGAAATGAACACACGCGAACTTACTTTATGTCTGATCAAAAGTTTCCCTTCGCTTCGTAAGTGCAAGAATATCGCCAATGTGCGCGCAAAGACCTCGATGCTTATTGAGGAGGGAAGGTAGGTCTCTTGGTCTATATCTAAGCCTGAAGGGAGGGAGGCCGGCGCACCATCCATTGGTTAAGTTGGGTTTGGCCCACATAGGTCAGGTAATGTTGGAGGAGAAAAACCTTTCTCTATACTACGTAATTCTTTTCATATGACATAAGTAGCCCGCTTCACTCGATAGTAGAAAAGGCTTATTCATCGAAGTAGGATCTCCCTCTCCAACAACAAAAGAAAGCAATCTGTATTGGTTTTTTTCCGACTTACCTAAATGCTCAGCTCATCCCGACCTAAATTCATTTCTCTGGAGTCAACGGTGATTAAGGGATTTTCTTTTGCTCTCAATTCAATATCAATAGTCCAGTATATAGTTTCGGAAACCAATTGACCAATAGGACTCTTAATAGCTGCCGCTCCTGGTTTGTCTCGTACCATTTGCCTTCATGTGGGCTGGCGTCCTCCTAGTTGGGTTTGGTTTAATAGTATGGAATTTGGATGAATAGTTGGATTATTACCTATTGCATTACTTGCACTGTGCAAAATAGATTAGATTGCTTTCCTCTTTGACCACAGTCTATGGCTCATAACACTGAAAGGAATTCATTCGTGGCCAGGTCCGTGCGTGGTTATTGTGCGGAGATTTGCATGTCGAGGAAGCTAATATCAAGGGGCTAGTAAACTAATCATTAGAGTAATGGGGCATTTCTGACCTTCTCTTTCTAACTTGCTCGCGAAACCAAGAGAGGTACTTATGCTCTTTGGACTGGTCGCAGAAATTTCCTGGTTACATCTTATCATCAAACGTTCTTCAAACTAGCCTTACTTATATAATTGGAAAAAGCTATGTGTAAGTATTCCAAGTTAATTCCTTTTTTCTACATTAGCTAATTCTCAGTTTTCTTTGTCAATTCGCTTTATTGGAGAGTGTAGAATTGAAAAGATAGCTATGCCTCCTCTCCTTCTAGTAAGATTCAAGGGGTTAGCGCAATTAGAACTATGGGCTCCTTCATAAATGCCGGATAAGTGTTTGAAGAACTACATGGGCAATAGGCGTAGTAAACCCTGTCACTGTAAATTCACCTAGGTTATTATGCAGACAAACTCAATGTAGATTTTATGTTGATCTGTTTTAGTGAAGCCAGGATTGGGTTGATTCTGATTTGACTTGAATGCCATTGAGAAGAACACGGCAATACCTTTCTTTTCTTTTTCACTTTTGTACAGATGACGTACTACAAAGGCTAGCTGGAAATGCGACAAAGAACTTAGACTTTACGGTACAGTCTTGGGAGCTCTTGGCTGAACCGAAGAATTCCAAATAAGTAAGTATATTCTGGCTGATGCTTACATGAAGAAAATTGGGGCTGATGTAGGCCACCAAGTGTACCAATCCTTGGTCGATGCAGCTGACCGAGAAGTTGGCATCAGGTACGAAATGAAGCTGATTTTTGTACAGTACCTGTTGATACCAGTACTGGTAAGGTAGGGCCCGTAGGCATGTGAACCGAGACTTGATCTCTAACTTTTACTAAACCGAGTTTCAAAGTTTATGGAGGGCGCGAATTGATACACCTCTATTATTGGGCCACTTTATTTTCTTTCTAATCAATCCAGATCGTCAAAGATTGGATTGTTAAAAGACCCAAACGTGCGCGACTTGCAATCTTGTATTGCAATTTTGACTTGCTAGAGAGAATGCAAACAGAATTAACGGCAGAGTGAACCATTCAGCTTAATCTTTGGAAGTTCTTCTTATGTAACTATTAGGCCAAATAGGCTAATCTGTTGCAAAAGTCGTGCAATTGGGGCAGATGACGGTTCTGAACTCCGTTCATATCTCTTTTGGAGCTGAGACCGCTGAAGAGTTCTATTTACGAGTTTGCTAATGCAACTCGCTCACTTCCTCTCCAACTCCGGCTCAGTTTGGGGCCATTGCTTATAAGTTTAGGCAGTTTAGTTCTTTTTTCTTTTTATATCTACTTCTTTTTTCTTTGCCAAAGCTTTTCCTTAAAACAAGGAGAAAGTAAGTTAGCGTAAGGAAAGAGGAGAAAGTTAGGCAAAAGGTCTCATTGCGGGTACCAAAGCAAGGTCAAAGGATTAGGCCCCTAAAGAAAATAGGGGCATACTTTCTATGTGGTCCTCAAAAGTGGAGTGGAAGGCTTTGGAAGGCCTCTTACTTACTATTATTTTGATCAGGATAGCCTGGGCGACCTCCAAGTCGTCGGATGCACATGCTGTGTTCACATTCTATCCAGTGAAAGGGAATGGAGGCATGAGACATAATGGTGCGGGCAAGGTCTAAAAGGTGTCGATGCTTACGTTCGGCAACACCTTTTTGTTCGGGCGTATAAGGGCAAGTTGTTTGGGCTGAAAAGATTCCTTGTTTTGGCCAATGAGTAGTCGGGAAGATGTTTACTTACTTTCTTACCGAGTCAAGTAAGCAAGCGGCCCTCCCTTTTCACTATGTAATCCATGGTATTTGCTCTGAAATTCAGGGCTTATCAAGTGATATCCCCAGCATTTCCTCGAAAACCTCACATGCTTATGAACCGGTTCCTGTGCCAGGCAAAAGAAAGAAATCCTGTATGTATTGTGATTCGAATATGCTATTATTAGCAGCGCATAAATGTCAAGACAATATCTTCACTGAAATGCCAGTAAGAGGGCGTAGCGAAAAGCAAATTCCGCATTTCCCTTCTGACAGATCACGTTATTCAAGAGGATACAATTAATCATATCAAAAATTCGAATTGGTCACGCTACACCAACTGTTAGGCTTGCATCAAATAATTTGCGGAACCTATAAAAAGAAATCTTTCCATTGTGTGTCAGTCTCAATTTCTGGGTACTTCAGCACTTAGAGGCTGAGAGCAATAAAAGAGAAAAGATAAAAGCTGAAGATTAATTAAGAACCTCACCGCGCTAAATTGTGAATTACGAGCGGCGGAGAAAGGGAGGAGACGGGTATTTGCAGGTTGCTGCTTTGGGCGGGAAAATGAGATAACCCCTAGACACACACATAGATTCCCTTGCGCAATTTTGATTCTTTTCGCGACGAAATGAAAGAAGCACATCTTTTTTTTCTACGATTCCACGCACAGCACTATTGGAAAAGACCAACTTGGGCTTCAACAAGGCCCATTAGTAGAATGGAGCTGGGCCTGAAAAATTGATCCTCAAGACTGGTTTTCAGTTTGTTTACAAAGATACAGCACCTCGGGCAGAAGTCTCAATACAAGAGCCGTAATCTATAAGGCCTACTTGGGCACTAAATAATCCGAAAAATCAAAAGGTTTCCCTCACTCACCTGGACCTGGTCCAATGAAGCGGGGTGAGCATCCGTATAGACTATAGAGTGGTTGATTACTTCATTGGAAAAGAACGTTGGACCGAAAATGTTACGTCTAGCTTTAGTTGGTGACGTAACGATCAGATTTTGGTATTTATTTGGTCTTTCCTTCTCATGGAACCACGTATATGATTATATACATATTATGTATGTGGAAGGAGCTTTCTTCTTGACCTGCACTTTATTGTTTTATTGTGATGGATGCATCTGCATTCTAATCAAAAAGTAATGAAAAAAAGCAAATATGGATCTCCTTTCCACATAAGTAATTTCTGGAGTGGAGAGAGTTGGAAATTGATCGAGGAACCATTAGTCAAGTTATTGTTGTGGAAAGCCTTTTTCTTCATTCTATGACCTGCTTTACCCAAAGAAAGACATAACCAATAACCGCAAGGCCTGGTACTAAATGAAATTCACTCCACTTTCTTATCACATAAGACGCCGGATGCTTGTCGCCATTTCACCCACCCTGCTCTTATCCTATGACAGACATCTTCATCTATCTCACCATCACTTTGCAGCATCGAACCCAAGTATCGAAAAGTGTCCTTCATGGGCACTACTTGTCCGTCTAGGCGAACATCACCATCATCCGATCTTACTCCACTGAACTCACACCTCATAGACTCCGTCTTAGTTCTACTAAGTCTCAAACCTTTTGATTCTCAAGTTTGTCTCCATAACTCCAGTTTGTTATCAACACCTATCTTACTCTCATCAATTAGCACCACATCATCAGCAAAGAGCATACACCAAGGAATCTCTCCTTGTATGTCTCTCGTGATTTCATCCATCACTAAGGTCAAAATGTATGGACTTAATGCTGATCCTTGATGTAGTCCTATCTTAATGGGAAAGTCACTGGTATCACTATCACATGCTCTAACGCAAGTGACAGCACCATCGTACATGTCCTTGATGAGGGTAATGTACTTTGTGGGGACTTTCTTCTTTTCTAGTGCCCACCACATGACTTTCCTCGGTACTTTGTCATATGCTTTCTCGAGGTCAATGAATACCATATGTACTGCTTCCTCTCCCGGTATCTCTCCATAAGCTGCCTTATCAAGAAAATGGCTCCCATAGTCGACCTCCCAGGCATAAAACCAAATTGGTTATTTGTAACGCCCGTCATCCGTCTCAAACGATGCTCGATCACTCTTTCCCAAAGCTTCATTGTATGACTCATAAGCTTGATCCCTCTATAATTAGAACAGCTTTGAGCATCTCCTTTATTCTTGAAGATCGGTACTAAAGTGCTTCTCCTCCACTCGTCAGGCATCTTGTTTGATCGAAAAATGCTATTGAACAATCTGGTTAGCCAAATTATTGCCACATCTCCGAGACATCTCCATACCTCGATTGGTATGTTATCCGGACCCAAAGCCTTACCTACTTTCATACTTTTGAAGACCTCTTTGACCTCAGACTCTTGGATTCTCCTGACAAAACGTCGGTTGGTGTCATCAAAAGAGTCGTCCAACTCAATCATTGTTCCCCCATCATCTCCGTTGAACAGCTTGTCGAAATAATCTCTCCATCTGTTCTTGATCTCATCATCCTTCACTAAAAGCCTATCGGTTTCATCCTTGATGCATTTCACTTGGGTGAAATCTCTCGTTTTCCTATCTCGAAATTGAGCTATCTTGTAGACGTCCTTTTCACCTTCCCGTGTACTCAACTTCTGATAAAGGTCCTCATAAGCCCGTCCCCGTGCTTCGCTCACAGCTTTCTTTGCATGCTTCTTTGCCGATTTGTACTTATGTACATTCTCCTCGCTCTTATGATGATGCAAGCACTTGTAGCATTCCTTCTTTTCCTTGATAGCCTTTTGTACTTCGTCGTTCCACCACCAAGTGTCTTTAGGTTCGCGGTTGTTTCCTCGGGTAACTCCAAACACTTCCGTAGCTATCTTCCGAATGCGAGTTGCCATCTCTTCCCACATCTTGTTCGCGTCTTCATCTTCATTCCATGTTACTTCTTCAATCACTCTGTCCCTAAACACTCGAGAGGTATCTCCTTTGAGCTTCCACCACTTTGTCCTCGTAGTTTGAACGCCTTTACTGAAACTGGCCCGCATCTGGAAACGAAAATCAGACACCACGAGTTTATGTTGTGAGACGACACACTCGCCAGGTATAACCTTGCAGTCTACACAGGCTCGTTTGTCCTCTCTCCTCGTGAGGAAAAAATCAATCTGAGAAGAATGTTGGCCACTAGTGAAGGTAACTAAATGAGATTGTCTCTTTCTAAAAAAGGTGTTAGCTACCATGAGGTCATAAGCTATGGCCAAGTTCAAGAAGTCTTCACCTTCTTGGTTTCTATCACCATATCCAAAACCCCCATGCACCCTCTCAAACCCTCCACTAGTTTGACCTACATGACCATTGAAATCTCCTCCGATGAAAAGTTTTTCAGCGGTAGGCACACTTCTAATCATGCCATCTAAGTCTTCCCAGAATTGCTTTTTGATGGTCTCACTAAGCCCGACTTGTGGCGCGTACGCACTAATGACGTTCAAAACTAAGTCCCCAAAAACTAGCTTAACTAAGATTATCCTATCCCCTTGTCTCCTAACGTCAACAACTCCGTTCTTAAGGCTCTTATCGATTAAGATGCCTACTCCATTCCTGCCCCGCTCCTTTCCAGTATACCACAGCTTGAAACCGGTATTCTCCACTTCCTTTGCTTTCTGGCCCGTCCATTTAGTCTCTTGCACGCATAAGATATTCACACGTCTCCTAATCGCAGTATCAACTAACTCTCTGAACTTTCCTGTTAAAGACCCTACATTCCAGCTACCTAAACGAATCCTACTCTCTCCGACTAGCTTCCTTGCCCCCCGCACCCGTCGAGTAAAGTGCGAAGACCCTTGCTTACTTGTCACTACATCCGGGCGCTGATGTAGCGCGCCACTAAGGGAGTGACGGCCCGGCCCTTGCCTATTTCTCACCTTATCCGGGTTCCGATAAGGCGCGCCACTAAGGGAATAGCGACCCGGCCCTTGCGCCCATTTCTCACCTTATCCGGGTTCCGATAAGGCGCGTCGCTAAGAGGGTTACGCCCCAACGCAAAATGGTTGGGTTTCATTTCCATCAAAATAGCTAAGTTTTGACGTTGGCTCGCCGGGCCTATCACAACCCTCCTCCTTTTCTCCGGGCTTGCTTGGGACCGGCTATATTGAAACAACATAGGCGGAGTTTTCTATCCCCTCTACGTAGTCTCTATTTAGTCATCCCAAGAATGAACTCCCCTTTATTTCAAGGGAGGGATTTCATTAAAACAGATAGACCATAAATGGTCTTCGCAAGCATACCACTTTCTTTTCAAGAATCGCTAACGCTTTTAAGCGACCCGAAGGCGTAAGCCTACTTTGTGGAAAATAACGAGCTAGAATAGAAGGCCTGTGAACATGAATGTGTCGTATCGGGCGGGCGGTCCACAACTACTGGGTTGGGGTCTTTCTGTGGCTCAAAGGGCGTTACGCTTGTCAAGACGGAAGTCGTGAAGCTTAAGTTAACGGGTTTTTCCGTTTTCTGTGTTCTTCTTCCTCATCTGATATCCTAAAAAATATGCATAGAGTAATATCTAACCATTTCAGTAATATTTTGAAGGTGGAAGTAGGTCAGAATATCAAAATCCCAGCCTACTCCAAAGTGTCACTGCTTCCTCAACCATCGAAGCAAGACAGCGACGAGGAGCTCGAATATGCTGATACCAAAAGAGGTGTTCTTGACAGATAGACTACACCAAAAAGCTTTTTTGACACTTTTTCTTCTTTTTCGTGATTCCTTTCTTTCTGGCGCCATTTGAAAATGGATTGATCCTACCTATATAGATGCCTGGTTTTAGGCAGTCACACACGTCTTTTACGCCTAGGAAGGATGCCCCTACCTACGATCATTCCATACTCTGCCTTCGCCCGAGCGGTCCCCTGGGAAGGAAGCCAATAATGGGAGTGTCAGGACAGAACTTCATTGAAAGGATTTTCACTGCCCCACCGTGCCGCAGGGACGAACTTCAATAGCCCATCAGAGCACTCTCAGTAAGGGGGTGCCGGGAACTCTTGAAGATATCGATAGAAGAACATTTCTTTTTAATAAGTTTCAGTGGACGCGGAGCCAACAAGTTCAGTTTTTCCGCGTAAGGTCAGGAACCAGAAAGGCCTATTTTGATAAGCAAGGCATTGCAAACAAATAGGTAGAGCAGAGAGCTGACCTAGGGAGCGAGCTTGTTGTAGTTGGTCTAAAGGGAGAAATAAAGGACTGTCTCGCTACTACTTCCCCTTTACTTTATTCCCGGGAAAGAAGGAAGATCGAATCCGGGTAACTAACTCTTCCTTCTGAAAAATCTATATCCCAGCTCGTTTTCTTCGAGCCTTCCCCTTACTCGTTCTTGACCCGGTTCACTGGAGTAAAAGGATTCGAACCTTTGCATGTCGGTACCAAAAACCGATGCCTTACCACTTGGCTATACTCCATCCATATGGTTGGCCCCTGCCTGGGGGGAGGAAGGAAGACGCAAAAGAGGCCTATATCTCAGATTTCGGCCCCGGAGTGCCCCAAAAGGAATCGTGGATCCTAGAAGTGGATTACCATATGGGTATTGATTTCTTAAGCAACATCATTCGTTGGATAAGTTGTCCCTTTACTATATATGATATTCAATATGATATTCATCCCTTCCTGGCATGAACCCCGCTGGTAGGTACTAGCAGGTAACACCAGGAGCGTAAAGTAAGTTCTTTGTGTCACACACTCTAGGTTCATTCATCTCATTATGGACTGTACAGAGGGAAGAAAGAAAAAGAAATACGGGTATTTTGAGGTGGTTAGAGTCAATGCCATCTCGAGGCAAGTACGAAAGCCTGGGCATATTATCCTAGAAAGAGATTTTTGACCTTGTCCTTGGCAAATCCAAACCAGGTTACTGGAGTCCACGTATGCGGCTACGCCCTTACCCATGTCAACGGGCGGAGATTATCTCCGAACAGACAACCCTTGGCATGCTGGCTTTCAAACTCGGATATGGTTGAAGATTCTCACTAGTGGAGTAACGCACCACTGGAATGAATGGAAAACTAGAACTTAGATCAACGTAGAAAAGACGAGAGATAACCACAATTCATAACACTTAGTATATATAACTAAATCTCTAAGCGTAACACTACCAAAGTACGGTGGGCAAAACAACCTATATCTGGTAATTTGATTGATTTGATCCAGTGAGTAACTACGCAGGAAAGAAGAGTTGTAAGCCGGGTATTCGTATCACTAGTCGTAGGAAGCGGTTGCCTTTGTCTTGCTTGCTCGGGTTTCTAAGGCTGAGTTTACTTATCGATTAGCCTTGGTAATTCCTCTTTCTCCTTATCAGAAGTGATGTCGGTTCGATACCGCCTTTTGAATTCCTATTTCTAGCTATCATATTTCAAGACAAGGTCGAAGGCTTAATAGTTGCTATCAGAATTGAGGGCCGTTATCGGTTTCAAGAGTCAAAGGCAGAATCAAAATAATAAGTTAAGAGATAGAATTGCAAGCTCGCTAGCAGCTTTATTAGTGAATACCAGATTGAAATCAGATTGGTAGAATTGACTAGGCCCTTCGCTAGCTCTGCTTTCTTTGCTTTCTTTTTTGATTCACTTGCAGCGGAATAGATGCCTTCCTCCAACTAATATTCAACCTCCAGTTTGTTCGTGGATTAAGGCAGTTCCTTTCCGTTCATTCAATATCTCCTGCCAATCCTGATTACTCTTATTTTCTTTCTAGAGGAGCTGCCCCATCTCTTTCTCCAGGTAAAAACACCCAGGAGCAACATTTTCACAGAAACCTTTCGCCTGCACTCCTAAAAAAGGGATTTCCCGGGTATTCACTCCTAAAGCCATTGTCCACAGCTTCGGCTTAGTTCAAAAAGAGCCCTTTCTAGAGAAAAGTTCTCTTTCTACCTGACTTCTGAGGTATCCCTTGCTTCTTTCCTTTTGTGAACCGGGGCTTCTTACTAACAGCTACTTGACCACAGTCACCTTGTATACCCACTTGCAAGCTATTTAGTCCCGGGCTTTTCTTTGAGAGATATTTCCGAGTGGTATTCTGAAAGCTTGCCTTGCTCATTAATGTGCCCTCTTGCTACTGCTGCCATACCACATTCAGTCCCATTGGCCTAAGGCTTCCCTATAAGAATAGACTCTTCCCACTGCTAACTGAAAAGCGAATTAGAATTCGACTGCCGAGCTAAAGGCTAACGCAAGAACTGCTTCTCACTCGGGTCACTAAACACCGGACGGAAGACCGAGAGGACCCGAGCGGGCAAGCGAGTGTTAGCTCTTCACTCGCTAAGACTGACTTGCTTTCAATCTCCATTTTGATTACACATCTAATTCCCGATGATAGTTCACAGAGAGTGTGGTTCACAAGGAATTTCCCACGTTGCTACTCTCTTCTTACAGAAAGGAAGCGCACCTTGCCTAGCCACTTACCTGCGAGCGAAAAGATTGAAAAGGGTAGTTACTCACAGGGTCACTGTCTCTTCTAGGAATCGTACCGGTACCAATTCCGGTACCGAACGGTCTGAGGGGAGGGGGATAACGGTACTGCCCAGTATCAGCTAGTGGATCTTTCGCATTCTGATTGCGTAAAGGCGCGAAAGAAAGCATTACCTCCATTCGTACCATACGATCTTCTCGCCCCTTCTTAGCCAGTGACACTTGCTCTTCTATCTAGCAAGTCTTCTTCCAACCCACATCGATGTATAGAGTAGAGTCTAAACCCGGTTTTTGCAATAAAATGAATTCTCCGCGCAGATGCGGAGTAAAAAGAGCTAGACGGAAAGAAAGCCAGTGATCTAGTTCGAGACAGTTCGGTTCTATACCCAAAACTCGATAGGAAAAAGAAATAGGTTATCTTGAATCAACTTTTTTGACAATCCAAAACCCCCTCCCTGCCTCTGTATAGAACTCATAGGTTCTGCACTCTCAACGTATTTCTGGATTAAGCTCATCACTTGAGGTTGTGACCCACCTCTCCTGTAAGTCAGTTAAGATAGACATAAAGAAAGAAGAGAAGTGCGTGCGGGTAAGGTGGTGCTTACTTCGAAATAGAGCTGAAGAGTTTTTATCTCACAGATGTAGTAAAGTCATAATGAGTGAACAGGTGCGTAGATGATTCACATGTACAGTGGCATAAGTAGCACTCATTAGGAATGGACCAGCCTCTTCGTTTGAAATTCTAAGTGGTAAGGATCTTATTTTGCAACATGAGCCCGAGGAAAATCAACACTCTGGCTGGTGCTTGTTTCTGCCAAATAGTTATGAAGTTGGACTTCAAGCACGGGGCGGCGGCTATGGAGAGGCCAAAAAATGCATCAAGAGAGGCAAGGCTAGGTAAGTTTTCTTCTTCCTTGTCCGCAGATTCCCGTAACAGTAACTCTGGTACGATCTGTAGCTGGTAGTCGGTGGATGCGCGAATAGAATAATAGCCGAGGTTGGGAATTAAGTAGAAAAACCGGATAGACAAATATGTTTGTTCTTTAGACGAGACCCGCAGAAAAATAGAAGAACAACTGCATGGCAATCAAGATCAAGATCCGGAAGAGTTAATTCTGCAATAGGACTGAAAGCGTAGTAAGACTAAAAGCAAGGAGCGCGCATCACCATTCATATTAGGTTGGAGCGGTTGGTTCGAACCCAACTTGTGATTGAAGTCTCATTAGTAGATAAAGGAAAGCGCATACTTGACTTTGACTATTCGTTTGGTTCCGTTTTCTCATCAACTCTTCTTGGATGTATAGGAAGATGTGTTCAGTAAACTCTCAGTGAACTTCACTCTGCTTTTCCTTTCACCAACAAGCAGCGACTATTATCATAGAAAGTATAGTATTGTCGATGCTAATAAGTAAGAGTCGATCTAGCCTATGGAGCTTTGTTCAGTTCCTAGTCACTAGTTATATACTTTCATTTTCGTCCCCGAGGTATAGATCGATTTGCTTAACACATTTTTGGCAAGTTTCGTTAAGTAATCCGAATCGAGACCGTAGGTTGTATTTCTTTATTACTGGATGCTGTATTGGGTTAACGCCTTTTCTTTATTATATGTGTTAACTATGGAATCGAAGAGGTAGCTGAAGTGATCCTAATCACCTTTATTCCTATAAGAGTAGGACAAATGTCGGCGTGGAATCTATAAGGATGGACGGACGAATAAGTTTCTATTATACCTATGCAGGGTATTACACATGCTCCCAATCCAGTGTGTCGATTTGAGATGTGCGCTCTACTTCCGACAGGCAAAACAAAGCGGTAAAGTCAAGAGGCAAGCCAATTGCATGCCGTAAAGACAAGCTTATTTCGTACAAATCTATTATCCCATAGACCCTTAGCGGCCTAGCTAGCGCCCTCAAAGCCTATACCAAGCTAAACTATTTGACTTATCACGACCTGCGGCCTCCTTATCTAGAGAGGTCCACTTGAGCTCGGGAACATCCAAAGAAACATTAGGTTCTTTTAAGAAGCGCCTTGCTTCATGATATGGCCCATCCTCTATCTAGTATGTGGTACCTATTCTAATAGAAAACGCTTAAGACATATTAGTATGAGAATTGGCATCACTGAAGAGAAAGTTGACTTTTATATGTATGCACGTACATGTGTCCAGAGAATAAAGCAAAGCAATTTCATTCTGATATGCACGAAAGATTACCTTTTTTCGTTTTTGTGGACTACGTAAGATTTAGGCGCGGAGCGAGGACGTCAAAAGTCAAAATAGCGTTGAGAGAGGCGCGCAGCGAGAGAAGACACAGAGTTTTGTTGACGAAGGGAAAGTGGGCCTAAACTACGACTCTCTCCACAAACCCGTAGGGGCGAGCTTCCGGCGTATTTTCTTACGCAAATCGAAGGAAGTTACACGAGGTTACACTGTGGAGGCGGAGTTGCCTTTTTGGAAAGTGTAGAAAAAAGAGGTTGAGTCTAGAGTGAGCCTCTAATCGTTTCCATCGCCGTGACCCAACGATGGGCCTTCTAGTTGGTGGGGATGTACAAGTTTCCTAATGGGTACTTTATTTACTAAATTATGCTAGTTGCCTAATAGAGAGGTTGTGCAGGATTGCCTTGTCTGAGTGAGTTTCCTTCTATTGTACGTCGGCTGGTGAGGAAGAGGCAGTATGACTTTCCTGGTTTGACTAAGTCTTCTTTCTGAAAATATCCTCGCGTTGGATCAGATCACGTATCTCCTTAAGTTGAAACAGAAGCACTACTCACAACCGTCACGGTTGCACCACAACTTGAAGATAGCAAGACCTTGGCGGCCTCGTCGTCGAATTCGATATCAACCGAACTCACCGGAGAACTTTCTTATCCTGGAAAATCTTTCTAAATAAACGGGGGGCACAACTTCTGCATTTAGGAAGGGAACTCTTCCTTAGCGGCCTCTCCATGGTTTCTTTTTTCCAGGTGACGATTGCACAATTGAGGCGCGAAGCGAGGCTAACAGGATACTCAGAGCTGGGTATTATTGGCCAACCATGAGATCCGATGTATGATATTACCAGTTTTTTTCCACTTTTCTTGTTTGGCTTGGCAGTGTAGAACCCGTCTCAACTATTGGCTCCGTTGCTTTCATCAGCTCTAGCCCGTTTACTATAGCCTTTCTTTGGCTTTCCCGAATCTACTGAGGCAGGCCCACTAGGTAGAGGGAGAGGGCCTACCGCTTTGAGCACCCTAAAGAATAGCTTGTGCCTTGGTCCAAAGAAGGAAGCCCAGGATAAAGTTCAATCAATACGTAAAAGCGGGAAGTATGCCCGCCCCCTCCCTCTGGGGAAAGGAAGTCAAAGGGGATTGAGGCAACCGCAACTCTGCTGCACTGAAAAGTCGTATCAATTAAGCGAAACACTTCGTTCTTGCTCGTGTCTCCTCCCGACCGAGCCAGGGACAGGAAGGAAAGCTCGATGGAAAAGAGTGACACCCTTTTGATTTAGTAAAGCGCCACGGTTACTTATTTTGACATCTATTCACTCGTTCTTTAAGCTCACTCAAGAATACTATTCTCATCCAAGGAAGGCTGCTGTTCAAATAGCCGCTGCTATTACTGCAGGAGCACGTATTCATATGTATCCATATATTAGCCGTTCAGATTGCTACTATACTGACACTGACTCTGTAATACTTAGTGAGCCGTTACCAGATGAAAAAGTCTCAGTAGTGAATTAGGAAAGTTGAAGCTGGAATATAAGGCGCGCAGCGACCTTAGCGGCCTAGCACCAAAAAGCTATTGTTTGATTCTTGAAGAAGGCGCGCAGCGGGCGCGGAGCGGTGCACAAAGGTGCAACTAAAAGCAAAGTAACCCGGGAATGGTATATTGAACAATATGAGAATATGGCTATGACGTTGAAAGTAGTGGTTACAAATCTTCCGTGTAGAAAGGAAAAGCATGACCTTTGAAGAGAAATCATCTAGTCATACGCTGTCATTGCCTGAAGCAACTAAAAGGGACAGAGTACTTGATGGATCACCCCAGAAGTGGATTGATACGTCTCCTATTGAATGAAATTATCAAATAGAAGGCCGCGCCCGGAGGCCAGCACCAGCAAGAAAGAGCTACTGCGGACATGTTCTCCGCTCGCTTTGAATCGAGTTCCAATCGTGACCTTTCCGGAATGTTTGAAAGGAGCTCACAGCACCAACCGCAAGAGAAGTTTTTGCACACGACAGACAAAAGTGAAATGGGAATCTTACCCCCCTCTCTGGATTAGATCCTTCCGTCAGTCTCTTTCCGCCCTATCTCCTACTTGAGACTTGACTAAAGAGATTGCGAACGAGTATGGCCTAGGGGTATAACCTAAACCGAAGCAAGTGAATAGGCAAAGTAAGAGTTTGATGTAAAAGCTCCTCCGTAAACACAATGTTAAAGAAGGAAGAGTTCCCAGTTTTCTTGTCACGAAGAAAGGAAAGGAAAACCGAACAATTATACAATATCTACCTTATGTAACACGGTGGGATTATTTAGCTACTATGTTCACAGAGGCAATAACGGTAAATGCACCAGAAAAATTGGAAAATGTTCAAGTACCTCAAAGAGCTAGCTATATCAGAGTTATTATGCTGGAATTGAGCCGTATAGCTTCTCATTTGTTATGGCTTGGACCTTTTATGGCAGATATCGGTGCACAGACTCCTTTCTTCTACATTTTCAGAGAGAGAGAATTGATATACAATCTATTCGAAGCCGCCACAGGTATGCGAATGATGCATAATTATTTCCGTATCGGGGGGGTAGCTGCTGATCTACCTTATGGATGGATAGAGAAATGTTTCGATTTCTGCGATTATTTCTTAACAGGAGTTGTTGAATATCAAAAACTTATTACACGGAATCCCATTTTTTTGGAACGAGTGGAAGGAGTGGGTATTATTGGTGGAGAAGAAGCAGTAAATTGGGGTTTATCCGGGCCAATGTTACGAGCTTCTGGAATCCAATGGGATCTTCGTAAAGTTGATAATTATGAGTGTTACAATGAATTCGATTGGGAAATCCAATGGCAAAAAGAAGGAGATTCATTAGCTCGTTATTTAGTACGAATCGGTGAAATGAAGGAATCCATCAAAATGATTCAACAGGCTCTAGAGGGAATTCCTGGAGGACCCTATGAGAATTGAGAAGTCCGACGCTTTGATAGAGCAAAGAATTCCGAATGGAATGATTTTGCATATAGATTTCTAAGTCAAAAACCTTCACCGAATTTGGAATTGTCGAAACAAGAACTTTATGTCAGAGTGGAAGCCCCAAAGGGGGAATTAGGGATTTATTTGATAGGAGATAATAGTGTTTTCCCCTGGAGATGGAAAATTCGTCCACCCGGTTTTCTCAATTTGCAAATTCTTCCACAGCTAGTTAAAAGAATGAAATTGGCTGATATCATGACGATATTAGGTAGTATAGATATCATTATGGGAGAAGTTGATCGTTGAAATGATAATTGATACGACAGAAGTACAAACTATCAATTCTTTCTCTACATCGGGATTTTTCAAAGAAGTCTATGGACTGATATGGATTATACCTATTTTGACCCTGATATTGGGAATCACAATAGGGGTACTCGTCATTGTTTGGTTAGAAAGAGAAATATCTGCAGCGATCCAACAGCGTATTGGGCCTGAATATGCTGGTCCGTTGGGAATTCTTCAAGCTATAGCAGATGGGACGAAATTCCTTTTGAAAGAGGACCTCCTCCCATCTCGAGGAGATATTCGTCTGTTTAGTGTCGGACCGTCTATAGCAGTCATATCAGTTCTACTAAGCTATTTAGTAATTCCTTTTGGGTATCGTCTTGTTTTAGCGGATCTCGGTATAGGTGTTTTTTTATGGATCGCCATTTCAAGTATTGCTCCTATTGGCCTTCTTATGTCAGGATATGGATCGAATAAGAAATATTCCTTTTCAGGTGGTCTCCGAGCTGCTGCTCAATCTATTAGTTATGAAATACCATTAACTCTATGTGTATTATCAATATCTCTACGTGTGATTCGCTGGAATATGAACTTTTCCCTCTCTTTCTTCTAGAAATCAAAGAAGAAAAAGAGGTTCAATGTATTGAATAGATATTCTCATTCATTTTTTGATTCAGCATTTGGGTTGATGAGTTAAACCAGATAGTTATATGAGTGAAACAAAACAGCTTATCCATTTGTAGTAAGAAGAAAAAATCTCATTCCCTATGTACGTACAAGAATTCAGTTGAAGGAAACATAAGCAGGGTAAACTTTTTATCCCAAGATTGCGATTTTTTGATTAGTCATCATATCTTGAAGCGGGTGCAAACAAAAGATCCACTGTATGGAGTTTCTACTACTGTCTTGTATGTATTACTATACCGGCGATCAATCAAAAGTCAGTGGACAGTTAGGAACACCAAGGTACACAAAGGATTAGTAATAGAGATAATGGAAGGTATCAAAAAAGAGGTTTTTCCACATAAAACGAATCATAATAAGGACTTGAAATTGGTAGAAATGATCAAGTAGTACTTCCCTACGATTCCGATCTAGAGTATGCTCCTATTCACTGATTCCAAAAATGACTATCAAGAACGAATTAATCCTTTATTGTTTTTTGAAGTACCCTCCCCTGAGACAGAAGAAGAGGAAAAAAGAAATGGAATGCCATATATGGAATGAATAATAAAAAAAAGATCTTTCTTGATTATTTCTTCCATATTCATTCATATATCATTCTTCTCCGAATTCATGAACGAATGCCTAATTCTTTCTATTTATTGATGGATATAACGAGTATTTTATTGAAAGATTCAGTTATTACCGAACAAAGCGAGATTCTCATTATAAAGGATAAGATCAATTCGGAAGCAACTTTTTGATTATTCTAGCAGACAGAATTCCATTGGTCTAATTTGGGACTCTCCGATGTATCTTTATTCTGTCTACCCCCAAAGAAAGATGCCGATAATACCGAACTAGTCCTTCCATTTTTTATGGCCATAGAGGAGCCGTATGAAGCTGAGGTTTCATGTACGGTTTTGAAATAGCGATGAAAACTGTGATGTTATCATCGACTATGATTATCTAACAGTTCAAGTACAGTTGATATAGTTGAAGCACAGTCCAAATATGGTTTTTGGGGGTGGAATCTGTGGCGTCAGCCTATAGGCTTTCTAGTTTTTCGAATTTCTTCTCTAGCCGAATGTGAGAGATTGCCCTTTGATTTACCAGAAGCAGAGGAGGAATTAGTAGCAGGTTATCAAACCGAATATTCGGGTATCAAATATGCTCTCTTTTATCTTGCTTCTTACCTCAATCTATTAGTTTCTTCATTATTTGTCACAGTTCTTTACTTAGGTGGGTGGAATTTCTCCATTCCGTACATACCCATTCCTGAACTTTTCAAGATAAATCAAATGGCTGGAATTTTTGGAATGACAATTGGTATCTTTATTACATTAGCTAAGGCTTATTTGTTTCTCTTCATTTCTATCACAACAAGATGGACTTTCCCTAGGATGAGAATAGACCAGTTATTAAATCTTGGATGGAAATTTCTTTGACCTATTTCTCTAGGTAATCTGTTATTAACAACTTCTTCTCAACTTGTCTCACTATAAATAACAGAATACGATAACAAGATTCTCGATTCATAATATCTCTCAAACAAGAGAAAGAAACTTCCTTTTTTTCATTGATATTTACAATATGTTCCCTATGGTAACTGGGTTCATGAATTATGGTCAACAAACCATACGAGCTGCAAGGTACATTGGGCAAAGTTTCATAATTACCTTATCCCACACAAATCGTTTACCTGTCACTATTCAATATCCTTATGAAAAATCGATCATGTCAGAGCGTTTTCGAGGTCGAATCCACTTTGAATTTGATAAATGTATTGCTTGTGAAGTATGTGTTCGTGTATGCCCGATAGATCTACCTGTTGTTGATTGGAGATTGGAAAGAGATATTAAAAAGAAACAATTGCTTCATTATAGTATTGATTTCGGGGTTTGTATATTTTGTGGTAACTGTGTCGAGTATTGTCCAACAAACTGTTTATCAATGACTGAAGAATATGAACTTTCTACTTATGATCGTCATGAATTGAATTAGAATCAAATTGCTTTGGGTCGGTTACCAATCTCAATAATTGGAGATTACACAATTCAAACAGTTATGAATTCGACTCAAATCCAAATAGACAAAGAGAATTCCTTTGATTCCAGAACGATTACTAATTACTAAGATTTTTTTTGGTTAGTCAGTAACTACAAATCAAACTCATAACTATTTATTGTCGAGAATCACTCTTTGATTGAAACTGAGAATCTATTTTTCGTGATGGGATGATTTCGAAATATACAATTTGAACCACTATTCAAACTAGTCTTTTTTCGAAAATAACAATTTGATTTCCATTCATCCATATTTCCATTTCATTCTATGATAAATGGATCATAAACTATATTATATACAAGAACAAAATAGGGGAACCCCTTTTCCTTTCCTGGACCATTTAGTACAGTCATGATAGATTTCAAGTTCTTTCTTTTTTTTGATACATAATGGATTTACCTGGACCAATACATGATATTCTTGTGGTATTTATGGGATCAGTTCTTGTATTAGGGGGTCTAGGGGTAGTATTACTTACCAATCCAATTGATTCTGCCTTTTCGTTGGGATTGGTTCTTATTTGTATATCCTTATTCTATATTTCATTGAACTCCTATTTTGTAGCTGCCGCACAGCTCCTTATTTATGTCGGAGCCATAAATGTATTGATCTTATTTGCTGTAATGTTCATGAATGGTTCAGAATATTCCAATGATTCCTATTTTCGGACCATTGGAGATGGGGTTACTTCACTGGTTTGTACAACTATTCTTTTTTCACTAATGGCTACTATCCCAGATACATCATGGTACGGGATTCTTTGGACTACAAGATCAAATCAAATTATAGAACAGGAACTCACAAATAACGTTCAACAAATTGGGATTCATTTAGCAACAGATTTTTTTCTTCCCTTTGAACTCATTTCTATAATTCTTCTAGTTTCCTTGATAGGTGCAATTACTATGGCTCGACATTAAGAAATACTTAGAATGATTCCAAATTCTCAGAATTGATTAAGAATTGAGAATTCGAAATAAAAATCAAAAAAATCCCAATTTTTGGTCAATTAATTAGAATTCAAAATCCATATTGTCTTTACTTTGTTTTGAATATTTTTTTGACTTTCTTTTATAGAAATATTCTCTTGATTTTCAAAATTTTCTAAAGATTAGGGAGTCAATCAATAATGTTTGAACACATGCTTTTTTTGAGTGTTTACTTATTTTCTATTGGCCTTTATGGATTGATTACAAGTCGAAACATGGTTAGGGCACTTATGTGTCTTGAACTTATCCTTAATTCGGTTAATATAAATCTTGTCATTTTTTCTGATATGTTCGATAATCGACAATTAAAAGGAGACATTTTTTCCATCTTTGTTATAGCTATTGCAGCTGCGGAAGCTGCTATCGGATTAGCAATTGTTTCATCTATTCATCGTAATAAAAAATCAACAAGTATCAATCAATCAAATTTCTGAAATAATTAGTTCTTTTTATTACAATATATAAATCATCCAAAAAAGCCTAAGTCTTTATTCTTTTTTTATGAAACATTGATGAATTCTTTTGATTTGTTGAATTTTGGAATTCAATATATTATATTCTTAGTAGAATAAGAGTAACAAATTGATGAACAAATTCGTATTTAGTTATATGCAACTTGTCTGATAATGATCCTTGAGATCAAATTCGGAATCTCTCAGCCTTTTTTGAAAACAGATTCCATTATATGGATTATTCTATTTTATTGTTCAATTTTGAATAAGCCACTGCTTCATCTGGTATCTAGAATATAATGGATTCGTCCACTACTTTGACCAGATCGCAAATTTTTGATTTCCAAAAATAGACTTTCGAAATTCAATGTCACATTCAGTCAAAATTGATGATACCTGTATAGGTTGTACTCAATGTGTGCGAGCTTGTCCTACGGATGTATTAGAAATGATACCTTGGGATGGGTGTAAAGCCAAGCAAATAGCTTCCGCACCAAGAACAGAAGATTGTGTAGGTTGTCAAAGATGTGAATCTGCCTGTCCAACAGACTTTTTGAGTGTCCGTGTTTATCTAGGGCCTGAAACAACACGTAGCATGGCTTTAGCTTATTGATACGTTACAAAAAGCAAAAGCTCCACCTGAATCATTTGATTCCTCTTTACCGAAAAAACCCGTACTCGATGAAAGCTATAATCTCGAGCACGGGTTTCTCTGGTCAAAACGTATCTCTGCCCTATCATGAGTTATTTTCCTTGGTTAACAACACTCGTTGTTTTTCCCATATTTGCGGGTTCTTTTACTTTCTTTTTTCCTCATAAAGGAAATAAGATATATCGATGGTATACTCTATGTATATGTTTATTAGAGCTTATTCTAACAGCTTATGTATTTGGTTATCATTTTCAATTTGATGAGAAATTAATCCAACTTCAGGAAGATTTTCAATGGATAGATGTTTTTGATTTCCACTGGAGATTGGGAGTGGATGGGCTTTCTATAGGACCTATTTGACTAACAGGCTTTATTCCTACTGGAGCCAGTTTAGCAGCTTGGCCAGTTACTCGAAATTCCCAATTGTTCTATTTTCTAATGTTAGCAATGTATAGCGGTCAAATAGGATTATTTTCTTCTAAAGACCTTTGACTTTTCTTCATCATGTGGGAATTAGAATTAATTCCCGTTTACTTGCTTTTATCCATGTGGGGAGGTAAGAAACGCCTTGACTCAGCTACTAAATTCATTTTATACACAGCAGGAGGTTCTATCTTTTTATTAATTGGAATTTGAGGTATGAGTTTGTATACTTCCAATAAACCAACACTAGATTTTGAAAGATTAATTAATCAATCATATCCTATCGTTTTAGAAATAATATTCTATATTGGCTTCCTTATTGCATATGCTATCAAATTACCGATTATACCCCTACACACATGGTTACCAGATACACACGGAGAAGCACATTATAGTACATGCATGCTACTAGCTGGAATTTTCTGAAAAATGGGAGCATATGGATTAATTCGGATTAATATGGAATTATTACCCCACGCCCATTCTCTATTTTCTCCTTGGTTGGTAATAATAGGAACGATCCAAATCATTTATGGAGCTTCAACTTCTCTTGGTCAACGCAATTTCAAAAAGAGAATAGCATATTCTTCTGTATCTCATATGGGTTTCATAGCTATAGGAATTGGTTCTATAACTGACATGGGACTAAACGGAGCTATTTTCCAAATGCTTTCTCATGGATTTATTGGTGCTGCACTTTTTTTCTTGGTGGGAACCTGTTGTGATAGAATTCGTCTTGTGTATCTAGAAGAAATGGGGGGGATATCTATCTCAATGTCAAAAATATTTTCTTTGTTCAGTAGTTTCTCAATGGCTTCTCTTGCATTACCAGGAATGAGCGGTTTTATTGCAGAATTTGTAATATTTCTGGGACTTATTACTAGTCCAAAATATCTTTGAATGCCAAAAATCATAATTATTTTCGTAATGGCTATTGGAATAATATTAACTCCTATTTACTTGTTATCTATGTTACGTCAGATGTTCTATGGATACAAGTTCTTTCATGTTTCAGAATCCAATTTTTTTGATTCGGATTCGGGATCACGGGAACTTTTCCTTTCAATCTGCCTTTTTTTACCAATAATAGGAATTGGTATTTACCCTGATTTTGTTTTCTCATTATCCATTGATAAAGTACAAACTATCTTATCTAATTATTATCTTGGATAGTTTTTGATTTCTTTGTAAGAAATCAAAATGTTTCTATTTTGATATAGGAATAAAAGATTTATTCGTTTTATTCCATATCCAAATATTTTGTCTTTTCCTTTTACCTTCATAGTTTCAATATTGTTTGGTTGAAATCGATCTTAACCATATGGTTTTTTTCAATTATTTTTCTTTCATATTGAATATTCATTTCAATATTCAAGAGAATTCGAGTTTGAAATAGAGTGATACAAAAGCACTCAGATCATTCAGGATTTTCGTATCACTTTATTTTTTGAACTTTGCTATGCAAATCGGTAATAACATAAGCTGTTAATTTCTTTCTATATTAATCTAATTGAATGAACCGTAGCTATGTAACCCTATTCCTAAAAGATTGATACCAAAGTAGCATACCCAAATCAAAAGAAATCCAATAAAAGCTATAAAGGCAGCATTTTGACCTTTCCAATTTTGGTTCATTCTAACATGCAAATAAATCCCAAAAGTAATCCAAGTTATTAATGCCCAAGTTTCTTTCGGATCCCAACTCCAAAAAGCCCCCCAGGCTTCATTAGCCCATACGGCTCCGCAAAGAATGCCTAAGGTTAATAAAGCAAATCCAATGCTAATAGCACGATAACTCCAAGAGTCCAAACCCTCAATGAAATCAATTTTGAAAGAATTTGGAAAAGATTTTCGATAGTACTCTACTAGGTCTAGGATTTCAGCAATTGTGAATCCTCTTTTTGCTGAGTCTAATATTCGTCTTTCAAAGTCTTTTGAAACTGCTTCGCTAGTTGCCATCAAAATGAAAACAACAATTGATAGTAAGCATCCAATAATAAGAACTACATAACCGACCATTATTATAGATACATGCATTATTAACCACAGAGATTGGAGCGCAGGCACTAATATTTTTGATTTAGGTATTTGGGGTGAGAAAAATCAACCCCATACAGAAAAAAAAGCTTGAGTCAAAATTGGACTCGCTATAGTGATTTTTTGGAATTCATTTTGGTTATTCCGAGTTTGAAAAATGAAAGAAATTAGAGAAGAAGCACATGAAAGAAAGGCTAAAGATTCCCTGAAATTAGTTCAGGGAAAAAATCCAGATTCGATCCAATGGAAAACCAATAATGCAGTGGTACAAAAAAAACAAAAAAACAGACCTGTTTCTGAGGAATTGCGTAACTCGAGAATTTCACCAAAACCAAAAATAGAAGAAATAGCAGAAAAAATGTTGATGAAAATGACAATGAAAATTCAAGAGAATGATAACATATTGAAAATATGTTCTATAGCCGCAAACGTTATAGTCATAGAAAGTACTCCTTTTTTTTTACGACGATTTTGAATAGTTGTACTTTACATTATAAGTAATATAAAGTTAGTTGTGCAAGGTGCCGCCACTCGGACTCGAACCGAGACACACAGGGTACTGCTTCCTAAGAGCAGCGTGTCTACCAATTTCACCATGGCGGCTTATTCTAAATAATAAGCCAATTCATGATCAATCGTCAAGATAGATTCAAACATTCTATTTTGAATAAGAAACCTTAGAATCGATAAAGAAAAAGAATTGTTTCATCTTAGATTGAAATTTTCAATAAAGTAACTTTTACTTAGGCAAAATCTGCTTCTTAATATTTTGAATATCAATATTTACCCTTTTTTCGAATTTCACTTATTTTCTGAATCAATAATGATACAAATCAAATCCGTTGATTTCTCTTTTCATGTTCCAAAAAAGAAAAAGACGAAAAAGAGAAAAGAAAAGAAACAAAAGAAAAAGAAAGAGAAAAAGAAAGGCAAGGAGACTTCACTACTTATTACTATGATGACACCGAGAGCGAAGATGAGGCGCCTTATGAGGGTCTTTTCTCAAGAGGGATGTTCGCGGATGAAGACTGCCATGTCAACTTGCGGTCGGGTACCCACATTCCCGAAAGGCAAGTGCCAAAGGAAAATGAAAAGGCCAAAGAGAAAGGTAAAGGCCGAGAAGCAGATGATGAGCCAGGGCCAAGCCAAAGAGCAAAGGAAACCGTGGGATAATACAATCTATTGGCTCATCTAAGGCGCACTCCCGCACTCATAAGCGTCTTCGAGGCACTTATGATGTCGAAGGAACTTAGGGAGGTGATGATGGAGGCTTTCAAGAATCCTGAGAAATTTCAGGTCTATCTTGCTGAAAAACACATGACTGAGGCTCTCTATGTGGATCCGCCAAGTCAAATTACCTTCACGGAGCAAGATTTGATGATGGGCACTGCCAACCACAATAAGCCGCTTTACATTACAGGGAAAACCAACGGGAATCAATTGAGCCGCATGCTAGTGGATCCCGGGGCCTCCATTAACATCATGCCCCTACGATCGATCACTAAACCAATTGGCTTTGGCAGGAAAGCGCTTATCTGACGAGAATGTCTTCATCCATGGGTTGAATCAAAACTCAGAGCGAGCATTGGGGGCAATTACTCTCCCCATGAAATTTGGAGAGCGAGAAACCCTTGTGAAGTTTTATGTAATAGACGCTGATACTTCCTACAGGGCTCTATTGGGTCGGCCATGGCTACACGAGAACCATTTAGTGCTATCCACGTTGCACCAGTGTGTTAAATATATTTGTGATGGCGAACAAAAGACCATCAAAGGGGATGCACATCATTATGGCGTACATGAGGTAGAACTGGAGGAGATAGACCGATTCAGCGCCTAATCCATTACTGTGTGTGTTTTCACAGAGAAGGGAAATTCCCCAAAAAAGCCTTTCCCGTGTAAACTCTGAGAGCCTTGCCACGGTTAACGTCTTGTACTGCTATAGCTATCCCGTGCATATCCCGTATACGCATCTCGTGTGACTGAACTATTTCTATAAGCTTCTCTTGGCTAGGCCTATTCCTAATCACAACTAATAAACCTATTCGGTGGTTATCAGCAGCTTGTACCTACTTATACTCTTTCTTCAGGATACGGATGCCAATCCGAATACCTCCCAGACCAGCCCGGAGGAGACCCGCCTGTACGCAAGCCAACGTTTTTCTTTCTTCTTTTTTGTCTGTATTTATATAATAATGATGATCTGCCTACTTAGCTTATGAGAAAGGCTTTTTACCTAATATATATGCATGGTATAGAGTTGTGTATCCGCTCGCTGAAAAGCAAACCCTGCTCGTGCTTGCTTGTCGGATTCAGAATTGGTAGGGTCACCGGCTTATTCAGCTTATTCTGACTCTGCTCCTATATTGAATTGGTTATATAAACGGAGTACTAATCTTGGTAATGTGGCTTATTATATAGATTTTCTTGTCAATTATTGTTTCCGCTCAAATATATTGTATAGACTGGCAAACCCAATGCTTGAAGACATCCTTTTGGTTCTATGGAGAAAGAAAGAGCAAATGAAGCAATTATGGGTCTAACTACCTTGAGGAAGAAATTGTTTGGTGAGTTGGCATTATTTGCATCAAAACAAAGGGTCCATTTTCAGTTTAATGGCTTGTTTGCTACAATCATAATGTAGGCGCAATGTTCTTCAAATTGAAATAGCAAGAGTTATAAGAAATGTTGTGGGAGAAGTAAAAAGGAGGAGGTTGTGGGAGAGTAAAAGTCTGAGGAAAAGGAGGTAGAGTGACATCTGGAGGCAGAGGTTAAGGTTTGTTTGAGCTTTTCTCATTTCTTCGATTTGGTTGAAGTACTCCATGCAACTCATCTTACTGTAATATTCTTTGGCTAATTGGTGAAATTTGAAATGCGCATAGGCAGTATGAATCTCCTGAAACTGCTTGCATCCCGGACCACACTCCTGGAAATAAAGAAGGCTTAAGTGCATCGATAGAGAACCAGAGTGAATCTCCTGGCACAATTGTGCCTGCTGCAAGTAATGTCTATGAAGTTTTCAATTCTAGACCTTCCAAGAAGTTTCAGCCGACAGCTAAAGAAAAGAGAAGGGGCAGGCCTCCTAGAGGAAACGCATAGATAGTGTATTTTCTTATTTATTAGTGTTCTTCTTACTAAAAAAATGAAAAAGAGGGGAGCAGTCAGGCTTTGGACTTTCTGGTACGAGCCTCTTGCCGTCTTTGAAGTTAGGGCAATGGAATGGAACTTTCTTTTTTTTCATAAAGCCAAATTGACGTTTGTATTATTTTCACTCCTACAAGCAATAAAAGCATGCACTTAGTTACTTTCAGAATCTCCAATCTTGAGGCGGACTACGGCCTCAGATGATTTTGCTGAGACTGGATTCGAACCTGCCTCGGGTCATTAGCCCGATGAGTTGACCAATTACTCTACCCAGCGAGTGGAAGGAACTGGAGCACATTAAAGCGAGTGAATTAACGAGCCAGAGACGAAAACAACAATGAAAATACACCGCTATATGAGTTTATGAAAAAAGCTAGTTTTCCAGAAATCAAACACTCAATAGAATAAAAGCGTTCTTGTACTCCACCTATTGCTTCTCTTTTTCATCTAGTAAGAAGAAAAACCTTATATTCGCCGGAATTCTCATGTGAGCAGACTGACTTCACGCGACAGGTACACCGTTTGCTTACTTGCTACATCCGGGTCACACTGCACGGGACATCAACTTCTCACTTTCATGCGTAACTGACACACCACATGAACTACGCTACCTTAGGGATTCCCGCAGGAAGATGGAAGCTGCTATTACTTACCTATCGAGCGCATCAAACTGATCTCTTGGAATCAAAAGCAAGTCACAGTCTTCTTTCCCGAATATTGGAACTCTTTTTTTCCGGAGTTTCCAATGGCATTTTGAGCATAAACCCTTCTTAGAAGGTGATCGCCCCTTTTAGAGGCTCGTTACAATGTCTTGCACTGCCCTCGGTTCTTCGCTAGAGGCTGGCTAAGGCACCTCGGACCTTTTCGGGTGCTCCATCTCTTGGCACTTGTGCTTGATCCAGGTCATCATAGACCATAGCTCGCGAGGAGTTGAAACGCTCAAGCATGGAAACGGAAGCAGCGGGCACACCACTTACTCCACTCTCCTGACTCGAACTTGCCCTTTTGCCGTGGAGGCGGCTTGATCTACACATCTCCCTAGCGGCCTACCTCAGTAGGAAGGGTCGGTTCTATCTCCCATTTGATGGACACACTAGAGAGGACTAGAATCGTCTAATTAAGTCGGTTCTGGTCTATACCAAAATCCAGCACATGTAAAGTCGGTAACGAAATTGGGCTTGGAATGGATTTGATTCACACTCCATGTTTTAACACTGATGGCCGGCATTTCATAACTTTGAGACCTAATGGCGGGATAGGTTTTGAGTGGTTTTTTGGCTTGTAAAGAAAGAGGTTTTGCTCGCTTTGTCTATGACCCCCCAGGCTAAACAAAGGCCAAGCGGTAGTAGGTTTTCACTCGCAACATTAGTAGTTACTCGTTCGGGTAAGACTTACTATTATCGCAAATCTCTCTATTGATGAAATCTATGGATTGGAACTGGTATTTGCGGTGGTCAAGTCAATCAGGTCGTAAATCAATTGGCAATTTCTACGCTCAACGAAGATGTTGTGGAGTGAGCGAATCTATCCTCAAGCCCATATGTATTTATGTAGGGAGACAAGATACGGAAAAAGCAATGCTCGCCTCCCAGACCCCAGACCATGTAGTTTCGCGCTTTTCGTTCGTAACAGACGATACACTACTAATGTTACGCTTTTTAGAGATACACGAACGTAGTGTATCTCTCCAAAAGAAGCTATCTTGCCTCCAACACAAAAGGCATGCTATAGCTACCCAAGGTCTGCGATGAACGTGGTCTTATCTTGGATGTGTTCTTTACTCTTTTTCTTTATCCGGGGCCCGTAGACAAAAAACTCAATATTAGGCAAAGGAAATGGATCCCAGGGGCAGGCCTTATTTCAATCCGTGACGATGTAAACCTTCGCCTTCTTCACCAACACTTTCATAACATATTCAATAAAAAAGACTTTACGTATTTAGTAAGTAAGCTCATTTTTCTTTTTGACCGAAAGCGGCTATGAGTAAAAAGAACCTTCTTTCTATACCCGGCATTATCCTTCTCCAAGTGATAGAAAGAATTGATAGGTCAAGTAGGAAGAAAGGGAACTCGCCAAAACCTGAATTCTGAGTTTCATTTTTCTTGATAGAAATTGAGGGAGAGAGAATGGTCTTAGTACCAGATAGACCGGACTACAGCAGCATCTTTCAAAGAATTATGCCATCCCTACTTTCATTCAAGTATACACCCCCAAATACTTCTCGGGGGAGAGAATGAATAGACCAATTTGGGAATTATTTCAACAAGTATTTCAAATACCTGGCCCTGGATGCTATGCATTTCACCTTCTTCATATCCATCGAGCTTTTGTTTAACACAGTTTCGATTCATGCCTTTGCTGGTAGAACAATATCTTATCTAAGGAAAAGAAAAGGAACTGACCTAATGTCAATATTCGAGATTTCTACTACTCGCGATTAATACTATTTGAAAATCTCAAGAAAATGGATAATAATAGTTTGGGCGTTAGCCTAGGATGAATTACCAGCAGTTGCACGCACGGTATCTATCAAAGTCGGCAGGATAGCCATAAAGCTAGGATGTATATGATGGATTCGAAATGGAGAGTTCTTTTCTTCTACCAGCCCTAGAGTTCTTAAGCCAAATCTTCTTTATCTTCGACGAGCAAGAACGTCTTAAAATGCAAGCTTTATTTAGAAAGTAGAGTCTCTCGCACAAGTCTTTCGTAAGCCGTCCGCGCTCTCTTTTGAGCCAGCACTAGAATATATATCCAGTCCGAACGTTCTTAGTATTTTCAGGCAGTTCCGGCCTCTATCAAAGCAGCCGCTCCTTCCATCCATTTCTCTAAGCAGCCGTCCTGTCCAGTCTATTCAGTGGGTTTGCTAGGTTGTTCTCTGTTTGTTCTTGCTTTATAAGATTGACGTGGGTGTGAGAGGCGTGGTTCCAGCCCTATTAGACCTATATGATCATTGCAGTCCCTAAGATATCGAGTAGAATGTCTAGCTAAGACAAGACGAGCTACCTTTGCCAATACACCAGCCAGGATGTCCGATATAGCTTGTTCTTTTATTAGTCAGTGTCTAGATAAACCACTCCTGTGTATACTGTACATGACAACTTTCTCTTCCATACATACATGCTAAACCTTCGGCCTTTCTTTTAGACTATGTTCTTCTTCAACCTACCACTCAAGGAATCAAATGCTTGATTCTCACAAAATTGCCCATAGTGGAAAAGTACCATTAACTAATGAATAGAAAAGAAGAGTCTTTGATTGTCAAGATCCTTTGACTTCGCTTACCCATAAGAAGTTGTGACTCTTTCTTCTGTCCATTCCTATTCACATTTCACGAGATGTTCAGGCCAAGCCTTTTGAAAGTGAGAGTCAAGTATGGAAGAGTTTCAATCTCTAGTGGGTAGGATGATGTTGAAGTCGTAAGCAGGCAATACCAAGAAAACCAACGATGATGTATGCTCAAATCAAAAAGCAATAGAAAAAGCACTTTAGAGACTTGATACAGTGTAGTACAAGAAAGAGCAATTCTATCCACAAAGGTGCTTGCCTCATTCCCTTTCTCATTCCAAGGAAGCTGTGTTCATAAGCTTTGGAATCAGACATCTCATAGAAGGGGAAGACTAGAGTGCTGTAGTCTCTAATAGAATAATACCTGAGAGTAGGTCATAGTAGTCTAAGATAGAGTAGAAGATAGTAGAGTGAGCTATCCTATCAAAGCTGTCTGAGCAAGAAGAGTGTAATCAACGACTAGGACTAATCCAATATATGCTATTTAGCAGAGTAGAAAGAAAAGCTTGACACCATAGCTAGTTCAGGAATGAGGTGCTTCTCCTCTTTTGCTTACTTTGTGAATTGGTTGGCGCCTTTTGATCTTCTTTGTTCTGATGTGGTGGTCTTGTTTTTCCTATTGAAGTAGAAGTGATTTGCTTATCATTTCCATCATTCTTCTTATCATTAGCATCATTTGTTGCATGAACTGAGCTTTGAATCTCAAGTGATTCTCTTTTTTATTCAAAAGCTTTTATTTCTAAGAATTCGATGAGAATCTGAAAGACCATCAAGATCAGTGATATAAACAGGCTTAGTATCTACCCATTCATTTGCCCTACTCATTGTTAACTCTTACTCAGTGTAAATTCTGATTCTTGCTTGCTTATTGTCAGTTTTTTCATTTGTAAGCGGAAGCGATTAGGGATCTTAACTTTCAACGTCATAGACTTGACCTCATATTGTTGGATAAACCATTCTTTGCTCACTTCGCTTTTTGCTGCTGTTTCTTTGTGAATAAACACATCTTTATTGTTATCCTCGCTGAATTCATGATTGAAATTGTGCTCTTTCAAAGCCTTTCTTATGATGGCTATCTATATGGGTCTCAAGTAGTATACTTTTTCAACCGCCCGAAAGAAAAGACTCTGCATTGCACGGTTTAGGAGCAAAGCGTTCGAAAGCATATAAAGGTCAAGCCAAGGATGATGAAACCGAGAATCTGGGACATTTTCTATACTACTCTCTGACTGACTTCCATAAAAGAAAGAAGGATCGGGATCAGAGTGTTGCCTATGACGTTGCTCCGTAGAAAGGTAAAATGCGCGTTGTTTTCGTCTACTGAAAGACTGGCGAAAGATACTACGCTTCGGGTACAAACAAGTGAGAGTTGCCCTATACGACATATCCTACCCGGAATGAGCGTAATAGTATAAGTTTTTTTGCTTTCTTACTTTTCTCTTTCATGCTCTCAATGTAAGCAACTCCTTCCCGTTCGGTCTTTCTGGCTGTCCATACTAAAAAACCCTTCAGACAATCACCATATGTTGAAAATACAATACTCGCTTCGGTCCAAAAATTCCCTAGGAAGAAAAAAGCACTTATCACCTGTATTTTCTGATTCTCTCTTTGAGGAAGAAAGTAGTACTCCATTTCTGGCTACAGCGGCGTATTAGGTTTTTCTATTTTCTCTTCAGAAGAAGTCTGTCTAAGAAAGAACCAACTGTCTAAGTGGTGATAAGTGATAAGCTTTGATAAGCGTATAGATTTGAATTTATAAGCATAGATGTATTTCTTGGAATTGAAAAAGCGTATCTCAGAATTTTCATATTGAATGAAATCCGTGAATTCCATCTCTTGTGGCAAACAAATAGGAAAGCTCAACCTAAACCAACTGCAATAGTGTAGTCTGCGTCAGAACATCCGGGCTTAACAGTCAAAGTATAAGTCTTAGTCGGGGTTACGCTTGCCATAGATTTCTACTCTTCCTTCTTCTTTCCCATTCCTATCACGGTAACTGCTCTTTTTAAGCTATAGCTTGGACGAAGGGGTTGACCCTTCCTGTGAGTGACCCTTCTTAAGCAATTACGCAGACCAAGTGGAGTATCTATCAAATGGATAGTCGGCATTCTTGAATGGCCAACTCAAGACTAAGTAAGAGCGTTCTGTCGAACTCAAGACTAAAGGGTAATACCAATCCTGCTTCTTGTGGACAGTTCTTTGTAAGGTCTCATCGGCCTGCCTTCCTGGCAGGTCCAAGCTTCTCCGAATTTCTTTCGCTTACTTGCTTTTATTTCGCTTACCTGTTGTGGTACAAAGCGGCTGTCTTTTCTGGGAAAACTACTCTGGTAGTGAATTCCTTCTTACTTACCCACTCCCATTAGTTTGATCCGAAGTCTGTATTTGCTCGCTCATCTGTATACTGGCCATATCCATTAGATAGACCGGAACACCCTATGAACTTCTTTCAAGCCCTACGTACGAAGAGGTATGTATGTGTAAAAAGCCGCCTTTTTCAAGTAGACCAGCCAAAGAAGACATGGGGTTACTGGGGCTTTGCCCAATGCAATGGAGCCCTACCCTCAAAGTAGAGGTACTTAGCAAAAGAGCTCTGCAGTTCATTCAGAAATATAGATGGTAAGCTTCAACTAATCCAATATATATATGGGTGGGAGTCCAGACTTCGTGATATCATCCATAGAGAAGGGGCCTACTTCTCTTTGCTCTCGAGCCTACCGCGCACTGAAGCGAGGTGTGGGTAAGATATCTAAATCTTCAAGTTCCTTACATTCAAATATGAATGCTTTCTTTCTCACATAGGATGCATTGAGATAGGGTTAGAGACCTAGTGGGTAATATATTGCAGGCTAGCCAGTCCCCGGAAGAGCAAGTAAAGTAATAGAAGTATTTCATAAAAGAGTCGGATATGGAAATGCGCAATAGACTTCTGGATAAGAACCGAAGGGCGGAGCGCCTGACAAGATGTAGTTGGATAGGCAAGTGATTAAGAATTCTCGGTGTATGCAAGTCACATTGATTAAGCTCGGCTAGTTTCTAGTAAGTCAGATAGCGAATAGACTCATACTTCAAAAACTTCTGCAGGAGCAAGTCACCGGAAGTACACAAGGGCCCCTCGATCAGCACGAAGAAGACAAAGAGAAAGGAAACGAAGAAGACAAGAAAATAATGGGCTAAGATCTCTCGTAAAATCAAGACTCAAATCGATCCTTTGAGTCTTATTTATCTAATCAGAAACCCGGGTTTCTTTTTGAGATTCACCTATCTCTTCAGAAGCTAGATGGGTTGTTCCATACTTATCAGAACGCCTTCGACTCATCAGAGGATGTTCCGCGGAAGTGGCAAGAGTCATTCAGACAGTTTCATCATAAATACAAAGATCTTCAACAGTCCTATGACAAGGTTGTGGCTATCGGAGCCAAGTGGGGCAAGTGCTTGAGCACGAAAGTCAGATCTCCCCAGGAGAATAGGAGGAAGGGATCTTAGGAAATCTTCTCTGGTAATGGGATTCCTTAAAGGTAATTTCTTGATACATGTAATAAAAGATTTGACAAAGAAAGTGTCTTATAAGCTTGTAGTTTCTAATAGCAAAGATAAGATTGGTAGGAGATTATTCTCCAGTGCTCACCCTACAACTTCGGAATTAGAGTTTCTCAAGGATTTCTTTGAAAGAATCAAAGAGGATCCATAATGTATAAAAGCTGATAATCCATTTTCTAGTTGTGAAAGGAAGCAGCATAAGAGTGTATTTTCTTACTTGAAAAGTCTAGCTGATGACGTAAAGGATCAAGTCAGAAGTGACTATATTCAAGCAATTATTATTCAGAAAGAGGTGGAGGCTCTAACATTGAAAACAAATTATGATAATCTTGACAAAAGCATTCCTAGTATCTTTAACCAACTTATCAAAAAAGATACTGAAAGCATTAGTGCTAAACAAATATTTAGAAGTAAGAAAATCAAGGGGGTTGATTTGCAACGTATAGTGAATCAACTTGATGAGTACACGTTAGAAGCTTCTAGTATTTATACACTTTGTAGTCTTTTCCATGTTGGATCAAAAGCAACCGTAGTCAGAGCAGCTACATTCATTTAGAATCTTGCCCATACTATTGAGTTTCACTACAGCGTGAATAATACTAGAAGAAAGGCTTGAGGGGAGAAAGTATTAGCATCATCGGTAGAAGCAGAGGAGCTTATTACAGCGAGTGGTAAAAAAGAGAAGAAAAAGCGGAAAAGAAGAGTTTCAAGAGAAGAGTCAGACTTCCATGTCTTAGCAACATTCATGTTATAGATCCTTCAAGAGAGAAATATAGTGTTACTAGGAGACGATATAGCAGTTGAAGAAAAACCTATTGCCAAGAAGATGGGTTCATACTAAAAGGAGAAACCGGCGAAAGACCAAGCCTGCCGAACCTCCTAAGTTGACGGCTATTGAAGAATACATCCAGTCCTTGGAGGGGTACGAACAAGGGATACCCGCACCTATCATCTTAGAATATTTTCTAACCAAAGCCCTCCAAGAAATCATTGAGAGGGATAAAGGGGAAAGCTCTGACAGTGAGTCCCAGAAGGAAGAACTTGAAACCCGGACCGAAACCAGCAATCGCATCGCCAAGAATGCCTAACCATTCATTTCGGAAGTTACTCAGAAGACGAGCTGTGCTTTCCTGAGGAGCCAGAAGACGAATCGTGTGCCACACCTCTAGAGGCGGAGGATGAGTGCCTGATGAACCTGCGGCAAGGGAAGATCATCCCGGAAAGGCAGGTGCCAAAAGAAAAAGATAGGAAGAAGGAAAAAGAGATAGGGGCCGAGAATGGATAACAGTGGAATTCCAAGAACCCGGACCGTTCTGATTACTCACCATTGACTCGATAATCAATTCATTCGCAACGGCTAATGTGGATGGACGTGACATGGGAGTCCAAACGGCTGGAGTGGTAATACCAAATAGTTGTAACGGGAAGTTTTAATAACGGTTAGTCTAACAACTCCGGTTTGACCGCCTCGGTTGCAATTCCAATCCAACAAGCCTCAAATTAACAACCCAGCTACGGCAATCCCTAGCGTATATATATATATACAGATATATAAATAAGAAAAGAAAAAGATAGAAAAAAAAGAAAAACAACTTCACAGTAGGTTGTTAAAGCTGTACTATTCTAGGACTTCGATATGGTTGAATTCTTTTTGTTGAAAGTCTCGCAATTTCCATTTATGAGTCGGCAAGAAGTAGTCGTCCCGGACGTAGCCACTTTCATGAGTGGTGAACCGGGTTACCAAAAAGGGCAAACAGAAGGGGATCTGTGCTTCAAGCGCTGGTTCGATTCCGGCTCGCTCGCTCCATTCTTACGCTCGCTGGCTGGATGGCTAGAAAAAACTGTCCATTTCAGATAATGAGATGTGGTTTTGGGTAAGGCTTGGCTACAGCTGTCTTTCTAAGACCGGGTTGGTGACGGGGCATCTCGAATGCATAGTTCATTCGCATGGATCTTTCTACCGCTTCTGTAAACTCAGTCCCTCCAAGTAAAGCTTTTTTGTCTCCTTGGAGCAAACAAGTCACTGTTAAGCACATTTGCTTCGATGTTACCAAGTCTTTTACCTGATAGTCGTTGAGACTGTATTTTCGGTAAAGGTTAGATTGTTCCGTGGTCTCTGGGGACGGATAAGCTTTAACCAACTCGTACAAGAAACAACTCGGCAAGTATCGAAATGTACATAACAGTCAGATTCAATAAGAAAGGATGCTTCAGAACAACCAAGTAGTACTGGGAACAACTCCTATTGCGTCAAAGGGTGAAGGAGCTATAATATGTGAAATCGAGAAGGGACAATCCAGATAACAACCGAGTAAGTTATGAAAAATAGGCCTATTTGCCCTGTTGGAACCAACGGAAAGGGCATGTATCCTTAATCAAATCTCACTTAATCAGTCCTCTTTGTCTGTTTTCTTCAACCGAAAGAAAAGGTTGGATTAAGCGCGTTTTCGTCTAAGAAAAGCCTATCGACGCCTGCCTGTTTTCTTCGTTTTGACTAGGTGCGCGTGTTTACCGATTTGGTTTCCTATTATCACAGTTTGAACCAGCCCCAAGGAGAGGTGAACCAGATGTGACGCGGAGAACACCGGATTATTTCCTTTGAGTTATTGGTGGTATCATATCTCAGCTTGTGCTGCGATAATGGGTGTTGGCCTAGCCAGTGGCATCTGCTGGATCCTGCACAAGGGCCAACCAAAGAAATAACAAGGGAATACCAAAGCCCTATGCAAAACTTGAGACCCCCATCGGCCTGTGCAAGAGATGCTGCTATCCTGGAAGAAAGCAAGTGTGCCATGCCTGAGTTGCAGCCTTTCAGCCATGCATCCACTCTCAAGGTCTCTCCCTAGTCCCTACCTTTAAGGCATTTTTTTTTGACAGGGGCGTGGAATTGGCAAAAGACTGAACTTGTATTTGTAGCGTAAGCTTGTATAAATAGGCCTGTACTAATTTGTATCATCATTCATCAACTAAAGACAGTGAAACTCCTAGTTATTTGAAAATTTGGTAAAGATGCCCTGCCTTGTGCCTACCAATGCACGTGGTGCTACTCTCTTCCCTGTTGCCCGGCCATTTGCTTTGTGCCAGACTGCCAGTACATAGTGAAATTCTATTTGTCTACTGGTTCTTTTGTAATGGTGCTGTATTGCTTGCCCCGGTATGTTGCGGTCACATGTCAATTTCTTTTCATCCTTTACGAGGTTATATTTACTTATTTCGGAACTTCTACTACACGACGATAATACAGCAGTCAAACAACTCAACATGGAAGAGATGAACAATTGCATTTTTTTGACGAAAGAACAAGACACACTCAGCCTTAAATCATTGCTACTACGAACCAATGGAAAGTAGAGCCTGCCTCTCTTGCCTATGTTACACTCGCGGAGACAGCAACTTTTTGAAATACCTCAAGTGGAACCGGAAGCTTCTCTTCCCGTGTTGGCTTGGATTCCAATTTGCTTGGCTTACAAAAGCGGGTCTAGTAAGATGCACAGAAGTATACCTTTTGACTTGGATTCCTAAATGTGTGACTGATACCAATCCCTATGTTGTACACTCTTCCACTAACTAGAGTGAACCATGCCTTAAGTAGAATGAACCCATTACAAGTGTGAATAGTGGTCTAATAAACCCTTCCCGCGAAGGTTCCTAGTGTTAGTGTGCTCTGATACCAGTTGTTGGGTAATTGAAGGAAGCAAAACAATAGGAAACAACAAAACTATGAGAGGAGCAAAGCTTTGTTCTCAATGTAAAGCCACGAGTTGATGGATCATCAATCAAGGCCAAGTCAGTCAATGAATTCCCCGCCATCCGCAAATCCAGCTAAGCCAAATTCTGGCGTTGTGAATTACGAGAAGGTTTGGTTTCGATATTGTCAAGGGAGACATCATGAGTCAACTTGCTACAGGAAGAATGGCACTTGTTACAATTGTGGTGGGCTCGGTCATTTCGCTAGGGAGTGTCCCAAGCCAAATTCCAAACTCATGCTTGGTGTACAGACCGAGAATCAAACCAAACCGATGACACAGGGAGTAGTGGCGAGAGGTGGCGGTACACAACAGCCGAGAGGTCGTGGAGGTCCCATCTCTCAGCGGGACGTGAGATTTGGAGGCAGAGGAGGCGCGCGAGTCAAAGTTCAGGCGCATCACAGCGAGGCTGGGGGACCAATCGACAGACTGGATCAGACATATGACACTACCGTGGGCACAGAACTGATAGCAGGTATCTTCCATATTTCTGGGTGCTTTGCTTACGTACTGATTGATACTGGATGCAGTCACTCAGTATCATCTAAAGCTTGGGTCAAAAGATGTGGGCTGGCGACAATAGAGAGTGGAAAAACAATGTTGATCGGAACCTTTGAATTCTTCATGAAGGAATTTAGGTGTGAATCCCTTAAGATACAGATTGCAGGACTTCGTTCCTCAGCTTAAGGCCTTAACGTGGCCGCCTTCTTTGAAAGTAACATGCCTACGTTACTCACAGGTTGCAGAAGAAAATTCCATTCTTGCTCTAGAGGAGAAAAAGTCCGAAGTTAATGGCTAGCGATAGGAAGACTGCCTTATAAAGCATGTCCACTTTGGGTGGGGGTGATTGAGGGTTTCAAGCTTTCCAGTAGTCTGATACAAGAGTTCTTTCTTTCCTCCTTTTTTCTTCTTCATTTTTCTCGGCAATAGTGTCTTGTCTTGTTTTTCATTTCATTTTTTTCGTAAATAGTGTCTTTTTTTGCAATTATATCATATATAGTTTAGTCTGTTTTTCAGTGGAATACGCGATTTGTGTCTCATTTTGGATTGAGACAGCTCCGGACCAAAGTGCTCTACAGTAGCGTCCCGGAATGGGATCGTAGTGGCCGGTAACCTTCAGAGCCTAAGAGAAAAAGTGGAATTGCATTTCGCTCGCTTCGCTGAAGAGAAATAGTAGCAAAAGGCATAAACGCTATATGCTTAACACGCACAGGATCGTTTGGTTATTGAATGCCAAATCGACAACATGTTGAGGCTGGAGGAGAAAGCCGAGTCCGACTCGACAAAGATGGAAGACTGCTTTTCGACGATAGAATAGGAATACCCAATGACGAGGGCGTGAAGAAGCTTGTCTTTTCTGAGGCCCCTGGTTCTTCTGGTTCCGTTGCATCCTGTCGAGGTTCAAATGTATAAAGACTGTAGGAATTCCTCTAAGATCAGGACGAAAGACGTAGTGGAATACGTCTCCAGGTGCATCGTATGCCAGCAAGTTAAGGCGGACCGCAAGAGATCCGCTGGCTTGCTACACCCAAATGCACAAGGCAAGGAGAAATTCCAGGTGATCACGATGGATTTCGTCACTGGTTTTCCACCAACCAGGCCTAGGAATTAGGGAATATGGGGAATTTTCGATACATTAACTCCAATTTCCCATTTTCTTCCAATCCCAACGCACAATTCAGACCTTATCAGATATCTTGCGTGCATGTGCGATAAGCTTTGACTACTCATTGTTGTGCGTGCGAATTTTCTGACAAAAAAAGCGACCATGCAAGCATCAAAATGCCCACGTCTGAAGCAATGACGGGGCAGGCATGGCGTACACCTTCAAAAAAAAAGAGGCACCTACCCCAACCGGACACGGTTGAAAGGCAATGCCCGAGTCACTACTGCTGCTATTTGGACTGGAAGCCTGCGGAAGGGGACTGTCACTTGACAATACTCGGGACTACTGGTTACTTGAACTGACACTTCCACTGCATTTACGCCTCTATTTCTTTTTTGAAATAATTGGGGTGTATAACTCGAAGCAAGGGAAGGATGTACTGCTTTCCAATTGGGGGAAAATCTAGAGTCAAATCCAAGTGAAAAGATACCAAGAAGGAAAGAGAAAGTTCGACTACGACCGAGGACTGCTTGGAGAAAGTCCGCTAGCTGAGTGCGAGGACGACCTGCCTTCCCTTTGGAATCAAGAACCTATAAATAGCAATGAGATAGGCCGGCCCCTGTGTCTTTATTGGCTGCTGCTCAACTTGCCTATGCTTTGCTTTACCTAGTAGTATGTCTGCCCAGCATGACTACTTCTACTGCCTGACCCGACTGAATTGAGTAGGACTGCGGCACACTTATGCTTCCTTGTTATACTGACCTTAAGCCATCAACCTATCTATCTTTTCCTACCTATCTTTCCTCCGGTACCCCAGGAAATCCCACTTAGTACTAGAGAAGTACTTTGAGTAGTTGCCTAGTAAGGGTTTCATAAAAAGTAGTAGTAACAAACAGTAAACAGTTAGAGCATCTGCTTGAACTGATGATGTGATGCAACCTACCGAAATAGTAAGCCAGTAGTACCAGTCAAAGGGGAATAAAGCTGTAGTAGTTATACTAGAAATCCCAATCTAGTAGTCTATCAAGCAAATAAGCATATGGTGGATTAGTGTCAAGCATTCAAGACAGAGGCAAAGAGGAAAGTAATACAGACTCACCAGCCGAGCCTCTCTCTTGATTTCGATGAAAGCCCACGCCCACCTTTCGCTCCGCGCCTCGGCTTTTTTCTTTTTTCTGTTGTTTTAGTTCTTTCCTTTGTTCTTTGCGAGCCTTGCCTTTATCTTTTTTGCTCCGCTGTGAAGTTCTTTGATGGTCTATCTCCGTTCTCTTTGAATTCTCTTCATTTTTTTCTTTAGAAGTCAACATATCATCTCGTTTTTGTTGTAGAGTATTGAAAAGTCTTTTCACAGAATAAGGACGTTGGCCTTTTATTTCACTGATATGAATAGGGTCTGTATCAACCAAACAATTCTTTTTGGAACCTCTCATCCGTTTTTTAGAATCAGGTAACCCAGGTTGAGGTCTTTTTGAGGATGCTAATTTTTCTCTAATGTTTACCTAAAAAAAGGTTCTGTGACTGATTTTCTTCATCGATCACTCTGTTCTTTTCCACTGCTTGGTGAACAATTTCATAGATAGAGAATGCAGAATCTTTGAGACAGAGGGACGGGCAGCCAATAGATCTTTTCTTTTCATGTTCTTGGAAGCTCATATATAAGTCAATCTCTTTTTTGATCCTAGGTCGACCTCTTCGCCGTCTATCAGGGAAGCATAATGAGTAAGTTCTTCCGAATCATCATAAGGACTGGATCGCACACAGGGCACCTTCACGTTAAAATCAAGTAGCATCGTACAATACATGACTGATAGAGTTCCATCTGATTCAACACGTATTGATGCAAGTCTTGAGAAAGCATAGAGACCTTAATACTACCTTTGCTTCCATAGCTATGGACCCCTTACGCCAGAGTTTAGGCACCATAGACATTCCAGACATTCAAGACCCTTAGCTTACACCCTACACTAGCCCTAGCACTTCTCCGCAGCCATCCAATGTGACACTTCCGACACATTAACATTGACCCGAGAGGCAATATGATAGAAATCCGTGTCAAATCTCCGTCTTCGCCAGGCACCCGGTAATAAATATGACTTACCCATTTGACCTCACCAGACTAAGGTCGTATGCCGCAATCTTCCTATATATACTCTATTCAATTGTAGACTATGTCTTCTGTATTGAGCATTCCTCTTGGGCTTCAGCAACTGTACACATCATTCAATTGGCTAACTCCTTGCTACACCCCCTTAAGAACTTATGGGACGAAGTTGGAACAGCTCGTACCTCCGGTACCCTGGGTAGGTAAAATAGCTAGACGGCTGTTTCATTAACTTATATTGATGGCTATAGGTTAAGCCCGGCCTCCGGTGGCTTCTTACTGAAGTTGGTAAAGCAGTTTGTCTTATCTTTATCGATATCGAAGAAAGAGGCGCGCAGCGAGGAAGATCAGTTCTTTTAGGCTGACGCTCGGGCTGCTCTATAGGATCTAGGACTGTACGTAGGCTTTTCGTTCGTAACAGACGAGTAACTACTAATGTTACGAGTTCAAAAGGTAGTTACTCACTGGGATAAAAAGTCCTAAAGGGCATTTTGACTAATACAGCAACACCCTTTTTTTTCCAAAAAGTTATCTCCCCCTACCGGTCAAAGTCCTCAAGGCCCTTTTCCCTAAGGAAAGCCATCCTTTTTTGTCAAAAAGTAGTCGCCCCCTACCGGCAAAAGTCCTACTTTTTTGCACAAAAAGTAGCAATTTCAGTAAAGAAAAGTGAGGTAGGCCAAAAATACGGGGTTTACTACTTTTTTCAGAAAAGCGTCATCGCGTAGTAGGGAAATCGGTCGGTAGCCCGAAAATACCGGGTTTCCTAAAAAAAGAGGACGGAGAATTGACTTTTGATACGTAGGGAACCAGACATATTTACACTTACATTTCAAAACGAATTAGGAATTCAACATACTTTCCCTTGCATACACCTATTCCACTTACTACTTGTAAATCAATGTATTTGCCCAGTGAGTAACTACGTTCGAGTGAGTCACTACGTTCGTTACGGAACCTTTCAGAGAAAAACAATATAACCAAAAAGGACAAAAGAATGAATGACTCCCCTTTGCTCCGCGCTGGCTTTGGATGTGTGTGGCTTTCTTTGAGGTTCGCTCCTGTTCCGCCCGAACTACTGAGCTGAGTCCTTAGTCGTGAGCCCGGCTTTATATGTCCCTGAAAATACGGAGCTCTCTTTTCTGAACTTTGTAACAAGCGAAGTAGAAAGCAGGAGCTTAAACCACTGCTAAGAAGAGTCGAGTCGCCTTCTTCTCTATATAGATCAAAAAGATAGATCCGGGCGGTCAAAAGTGGAAATGAAGTAGTGAAAATATCACCACTGGAAAAGTCCGGGAAATGCCTGACTCAAACCGCTGGAAGACAGGGATGTGTCAAGCCGAAATCAAATCAAAAAAGAAAATACCGCCTGCCCGCCCGTATGAAAAACCCCACTTTGCGGAACCGTAGAAAAGATTTCATATTAGAAAATAGACTAATGACATCCATGTACTGAGTCGTAAAAAGAGCCACGTTAAGAAAGCCGCCGCCCAAGCCCCCAATAGGGCGGCCCGAATGAAAGAGCCAAGCCTACATGAACCAGAAAATAAAGTACTACAAAATGCAGACTTGGCGGGCCTATCAAGCCAGCTTTCCTTGGGCGTAGATAGAGGGGGGGGCATAAGCATCTATACCGTAAAATCGATTTTCGACGGAATCAAAAAGACATCTTTGATATGGTAGCCCCAGGCCCTCCCTACAGGGGGAGTGCGTTTTGAAAGGCAGCAAGGGAAGGACCTGATAGTTGAGCTGCTGTTCTGGACTTCGTTGGTTTTGAAACTAGCTTACTCGTAAAAGCAGGGGCGTGTACCATTGAAGAAGCACGCACGCGCAGGAAGCGCGGACACGATAGAGCAGTACGTCTGGGAAGTGTATATGTGTTGTGCTTGAAGGCTAGTCAGTCGGTGGAGTAGGGCAAATGCCAGGCTACAAGTAGGCGTTTATGCACTCTATGCTGCTTGGTCTTTTTGTCCGTTTGGTTTCGTAAAAGTCTAGCATCAGACCATGCTAGCTTTCCTTCTAGTGCACATGGGGGGAGTGACGAGATTTGATATTGATTGCACTAGCTAGCCAGCCGCTTTCGAAGCTTTCCTGCCTGCCCGAAGCAGTGAGCCTTAGGAAATGAAACCCCTGTAAGTGGGTTTTCTTCGGGGGTTCCACTCATATTATCCATCATTGACCTTTTACAATCACTATTATCATAGGCAGAGAACTCTCTTACCCAAGCCACATAAAACCAAACTTGAATACAAAGTAAAGGAAGCGATTTTCCTAGCACCTAAAAGCTACTGTCTCATAACTGAAAGGGAGGATTCAATCCTAGTCCATAAGGGACCTGCTAAGCACCATGTCACAAGTGAATGGTACAAAGACCAGTGGCTGCATATGGAGAAACCCCTTATAGTATCAGTCACTAATGCATTCCGAATTGATAAGAAACAATTAATAGTGCGTAAGCAATAAACCAAAGAGGAGCCGGTTTCCCCTCAATTATATTCCAAAAAAGTCCTGCCTAAGAATTTGACAAGACACACCTCAAACTTAACGAGCAGTAAGATAATATTTGGCATTTTGGCTTTTTCTTGACATTTGCCCCTGTTATGCCCGGCTCTTTCCTACAAAGAATGCCATGCCTTGCGCACTTTCACCGATAACCGACCCAGTTAAAGGGAAGAGAGAACGCCACGGAACGAGCCCTAAGAGCATATGATGAGCAAGGAAAGTAAAGCAAGCAAAAGAAAGTAGCAATAAAGTAGGACAAACATACGATACCAATTCATTAGAAACTTCAACACAAGCACACTATCTACGAGAATATGATTTGTCTTTTCTTTCTTGTTTTAGCAAGTAAGAATAGAAGTGAAAAGACAGAAATCAGAAGCTCATCGTAGCAGTAGTTTGACTAAGCGGTAGCAGTTGCTTTTTCCATAGTATTCCCCAGCATTAAGTCACTTATCAGAAGCGGAGTGAGTGAATTCAAGTAGTCGCTTCGCTTATCGTTTCTATGGGTTTATTACTGCATTCTTTTAGAAAGAGTATTAGTAGTGCAAGGCAGCCGTAGGAATAAAAGCCAGAAAGCGGAATTACAGTATTCGATCTGTCCTCTCAATTTCATTGCCTCATGGTTCTAAGTATCAGGGTAAGAAAGTGTAAAAGGGCCTAATCAAATATCCCTGTAGGTAAGAAGAAAAAAAGCCAAGGGGTGCTATTTAGTAACGGGTAAGAGTTGGCGCTAGGCTCACCCGGTTTGGAGTATTGGTGCGTGGAGTGAATGTATGATTGTACATTCCAGATGTAGTAGGGACATCAAAACTAGGGTAACGATGGTGAGTGAAGGGTAGGGTCGCGGGCAAAAAGAGTGAGCAAAAAGGTAGAGCATCGGGAAAGAAGAAGGAGGCGCGAAGAGCCTAAATAAAGAGATAGATCCGCGGGACACCTGTCAATAAAGTCAAAAGAGAGTATTATCTTATGTAGTCTGACTGGGCGAAAGAAGCCTCTTTACGCGAATAGGGAAGGGCTCAATCCCTGTCCTCAAATGTCATAAGATCTTATATAGATTTCTAAGTAGGCGTGCCCGATAGATTAACGATTTGAAAGAACCAGTCGATAACCTCCTCCGCGAGTGCCAGCTAAAGCTCTCAACTCAAGCAGCTCAACCCATTAAATTACACGCCGGAAACTCCTTTGAAAAAGAAACAGTAGGAGAAGAAGTTCTCAGCTTCTTAGGGGCAGCTTAGAATATGGGAATTTGACCCAGCGAGTAACTACTAACGTTACGAGCGAAAAGAGCGAAAATTCTCTATCCTAGACCGGCTTGATCCACAAGAGAGAAATAGTCCATATAGAAAAGTATCCAGTTCAATCAAGTGCTTTGCTTCGTGAACTGAATTGCTAGGCTTTCTGGAAGAAGTCTCTGGTGGGTGGGGCACACGTCAGTACAATGCGGAAGTTCCTAAAGGCCAGGTTGCCTTGTGTAAACATTTGGGCGAAGTTCTAGTTCCAGCTTACACTCTTTCAGGAGTCGCTTCAATTCAATGTTGTCCTAGAAGAAGCAGTGCCTCTCATTTCCCTTCGCGTTAACCCGCGAGGTTTCTTCTTTTAGTCATTTATGGAAGTGGTAAAAAGGAGATTAGGAAACTCAAAAGCAAGGAAGATGGGATATCTTAAGCGTAGCTATATAAAATATAGAACACCCCTCAAACTTAGTAAAAGCAAAGAGCTTCAACCATTCATTGTAGCCGATCTCGAGACTATACTGGTTGATGATTATCATACCACTTATGCTGCTGGTCTCTTGCTGGCCAACTTAGAAATTACTGGCCGGTGAAGAGATCCAAGATATTCTAATTGAGACGTACTTCAGTGAAGACTACTCTAAATACATTGATTCTTTTGAAGATCGGAGTATCAAGGCCGCAGGTTGTCCTGTTTCGCACAATGAAGAAAAAGGGGTGGCGCAACTGTGTCTGAGTTAGTTCCACAGTGGGTGCATGAAATACAGAAGAGCTATGCAGGCCGCCAGGAAGAGACTACTTTCTCAGAAGTATCCTTAGCTGCCTTGATTCTTTTCTTTTTGATTGTTTCTAGGCCGTACTCTTTTTTCTTATTTCTCTTACTCCGGGTTTGAGTACGTACGGAATCTAGCTACCTGAACTATACTATGGCTATAATACTTTCTTTCTTTATCGGAGTATGGGATTTCCATCTACTATGAACTTATTGCCTCATGAACTGAGGTTAACAAGTAGAGAGAAATCGAGTCACCATCACGCTGGTAAGCAATGGTAGGATTTGACACTCCCTAAGCAATTTCTTGAGACAAGAGCCGCCCGGGAAGCACTAATCTTGTCAGCAAGCTTCATTCCCTACCCCTATGAGAATAAGCTCGCCCTAGTGAGTTCTTGAAAGTAAGGCAGTCGTCTCTAAGGATGGGCTTTTACCACTAGTGAAAGAGAAAGCGAATAAGAATTTCTTTCTGAACTTCTCTTTTCAAGTAAGAGTATACATAGTTGGCTAGAACTCGAGCTCTATGGCTGGTCCCCACTTGCAAAGGTGCAATTCGACTCCGAGTTGTAGTAAAGAAATCCATTGGCACTTTCATGCGTGACGGGTTGAAGTCACTCCATATAAAAGCGTTCCAGGCAATGGCGCTCCCACCGTATTCTCAGCTCCCAGAGCACATATCTCCACTTTGGCTCCTATTTCAGAGTTTCTCCTCGGGTTCGGAAGCTTATCTCCCATTCCCGCTCCATTCAGGTAAGGTGGAAAGAGCAAACCCCATTTAAGACGCTTTCACTCTGACTATCTGCGCCATGCACAAGTCTGGGTGCTTGTCACTAATGGATGTGAAGGTCAAGTACGATGTTCTAATTAGAAAAATCTAACATTCCTTGAATTTCTGGTCCTCTCAATAGTTCTGAGAGAAGCCATGTCGACGATCTGCGGTGCAGGCTATTATCGGTGGGCGGGTTCCTACTTTAGTAATCATTTTCTGATTTTTCGGACCTATTTCTTTGAAGAAAGCTTTGATCTTGTTCAGTGTCCCCAACATAGAAAAAAGAAAAACACCCATTCCATACTGCACAGAGGCCTTAGCAAGCTGTTAGGTCTTTGAATCACCATACAATAGAAAAAAAGGGTTTGAGAAGAAAACAGCCGATGCTCTATCAAGACGGGTGGATTGGAACATGGAGACGCAAGGGGAAGTGAAGGCCATCACTGTGCTGATACCTAGCTGTGTGCAAGAGGTTTTCAATGGAATTCCTAGCACAAGGTAATCCAATGAGGAACTTGACCTTTCTTTTTCTCATTCGAAGTAAAGTAAAGGAGCAAGAATTGACTTTTTAGAATGAATTGACAGATCTAACTATATATGATAATGGTTAGAAAAAAAAGATAAGCTCAATTCCGCCCACGAATTCTCCTGCTTCGGCCCAAACGAGACTTCTCCTTCTTCTGGAAAAGCCAATTCTATGAGTCGCTTCCGGAGTGACATTCTTGACGAGTGATAGATAGGCTTGCTTACGAACGAAGTGGCATTAAGAGTGATAGATAGGCTGGCTGGTTAAGCTTCTTACCTTAGGATAGGGTAAGTTCTTGCACCAGCATACGCTTTTCTTGCACCTTCTATAGCATAGGGTTGTAGGTGAAGCTTCTTATGGCTCTTCTTTCTTTAGACTTCTCAATGGAATTGCTTTCATTATTGATTTTGGGCATTACTTACTCGGAGATTTCATCCCCTATGACTATAGCTCTTATCACTATATAGATATACCCTATCTATAAGGTGACATGAGTTCTCCTAGAACTATTCTAATATCAGGTGAGTTGTACTTGCACGTACTCTTTCATTGAATTGATTCTTCGGATGAAGTCGCAGAGTGAAAGGTTTGACCCCGCTTCCTTTCTGCCTGCTTTGATTTTGGACCTCCCGCCTTGGCGGGCCTTGAGCTCTTCTGCTTAGCGAGAGTCGGTCGCAGGCGGGACCTGACTGAAATGAAATATACATGGATGCAGGTCTTCCACTTGTTTGTACGCAAGGGAGTTGCAAGAAAACGGAAAGCCAAGAAGACTAGAGTTGGCAATAGGTAACAAAGAAGAAAAACGAATAGAAAGAGAAGAGCAAGCACATAAACTCATATTCTAGTGAATAGCAAGCCAAGCTGTAGAAATATAAGCTCAGGAGTTGTTGGCATATGCTTTGTTGACGGTATGCTTATTGTTTCTAAAAAGTAAGAAAATAGGCATCTTGTTCACGTTTAGGTAGAGAAGTAAAGCACGAGATAGGTGTTGACAAGCTAGCTAGGGTTTGTATTGAATAGGTAGAAAAGGGTAAGCTTAGAAGCAGGAAATAGCACTACTCTCGACTCCAGTTGCCGAGGATAATGGAAAAGTGAGTAAGTCGGGGAAGTGCACCCAGCCGAAGCCTCCGGGAACAGCTTCCCAATATCCGTAGGAAAGGAAATAGACAATACAATAGCATCACATGCATTATACGGAGCCATAGAAAAGGGAAACTAGGGCATCCAAACTCCCAGAATCATCCCACACTTCAGATGCAGGAAATGCAGGAAATGCAATAACTTCAATATTACCTAATTTGACAGGGACTTCGAAGCGAAAGAAAGAGGTAAGTCTATCAATCGCACAGCACAGATACCAGCACTGGACATAAACCATCAGTCACAGGTCAAGGCACAGGACATTAACCATAAGGCAACCGGACTTAATGGAATCCTAGGGCTAGGCATCAGATTCAATTCCCACAGAATGCTCTACTCTGGGAAAAAGAAAGCTGTTGAGTTCGTTTGGCCAAATTGATAGAACAATGCGGGAATAAGGACTGGAATGAAAGGATACTAAGGAATTGCTTCAATTATCCTCCCTACTCTTCCTTCAACCTTTCTTTCCCGGAAATTAATATCTTATTTCTTGCGATCTTTTGCTTTGGTATGTTACTAATGCTTTTTGAACATCTTCTTTCTTTGCATCGATTCAATAATGTCGTATAAATCAAAAAACTTCTTTCAACTTGTTACCAGCATCTGTTTTTCAGATAATGCTCATCCACGTCGTTCTAAAAAGTTCCGCTTAGTAGGAATACGTCTCAACAATCAGAAAAAAAAGAATGACTGAACGTTGAACTCAACTATCAGACCAATTTCCTGTTCGATAGAAAATCCTCAACGAAGATGACAGAAAGTGTCAAATTCATCAAATTCCTATCCTCTTTCTCAATCAAAAAAAACTAGACTATATCTTAGAATATGTATGCACTGAAATGAGTTGAGTTTTTCAAAAAAGGAAGGAGGGCAAAAATGAACTATTTACCTTTATGATATCCCTTCCCCAGCCACTCACGTCCACCCACTTACCATTTCACTCAAATCATCAACGTGCGATGCTAACTCTCGAACAAGTATCTTGAATAAAGAACAAAAAAAATCACTTGAATTCGATATTCATGTTGGAGGTTGATGGTATATATCATCTATAGAATCAATCACTTCTCTGGCTTTGACTATTTCATTAGGGTCTGTGCTTTCATGATTCATTACTTTAGAGCTCTCACTAGATGTCCGACCTTTCGTTACTATCCCTGTGTCGGGAACATCGAGATGTTTGCTTTTCTTTCTTATTGACTGTAGCTCTATCATTCTTACTGCTTTATCGAACGAGTAGTTCCATGGGTGTTTGATCAGTAGCTAATATGTACTTGAGTCCTTTAGCGAAGGAATCATCTTTCAACGGCTACTCAGTTGGCTATCCCTTTCAAGAGCGTATCCAATAGTGGTTGGATAGGAAGAAAAACCTTGTCAGCACGATCCGATGTGCTGAACTACTGAACGGAAAAGTAAGACTAGCGAGTGATTGAACGAGCCACTAAATTCGTTGTGCCTTACAAGAAGAAAATCCGGTTTCAGAGCGATATCACGAAAATCCTACATTGAAACTAACCATGAGTGAACTACTTTTCTTGTCAAAAAGAGGGAGTTGACTATCATGGTGTACATATACATGTCCTGATAAGGTAGACTAGATAGAGTTCTCATATGTGGAATGCTTGAGTTAACTCCACTTATCTTATGAAAGAATTTCCCGTATGCCGTCGCTTTAGTTTGATTGCTAGCATACCCTCGGTGCGCTGAACCAGATCAGATGTTGGTCTTTGATCCATCGTCAATCAAAAATGAATGTACCTCATATCCATCAGTATTCCAAAAGGAATACTTTGCCATTGTTCCTAGGCTCGATGGTCCAAAGCAAGTCAGAATGGACCTCAGTTGACCTGCACTTGGCCAAAGAGAGTCACTCAATAAAGTGCTTGTTTTTCCTATTCATCGTCAGAGTGATACGTGAGGAAAGTCCTCAAGAGCGGAGCAGCAGAGCGGTGAGTGAAAAGAAGAGACATTTCTTCTTTTTCGAATGGGCCAGACCCTAGAAAAGACCGTGAAAAAAGCCCGACTTTCCTATCCTTACCAAGCAGGTGGTGCGCGTACCCCAAGATGAGATATGGGCGGCCCTTGGCAGAAGCCCTCCACGGGCTCTTTAGAACACCGAAGGCAAGGCAATTGAGATAACGCTCCTCATCGGTATCTCCTTACGCTGATTCAATAGTGGAAGCCTTTACTTATAGATTGGATTCTGTATTCAGTATGGTATGTAATATACTTGGTTAGAGAGCTCGCTTTCCTCTCTCATCACAGAAAGTACTCGCTTGAGTCAGTCTCTCTTGTACTCATCCCCTCGTGTTAAGCATATACCTTTTGGATCATTTCTGTCTTCATCTTACGCGTACAGCGATTACCGGATCCCGAACTCCGCAGAGCTACATACAGGGATCACATTGGCTCGGTCCGCTTCTCAACGGAAGCAATGAAATGTCTGTTAAGAAATGCCCATAACAAGTTGTTTGTCATATACGATAATGGTCAAGTGGCGCGCAGGTAAGCATGTTGGTATTATCATTGACTTCTATAGAAAATATGTGAGGTATTTGACTGTACTAGAGAGTACCCAAGAGATTGATGAACTAGATACTGCTATCGATTACCTCGAGAAATCGCAATAGAGCTTTTCCAAACTAGATACTGCTATCCAAAAATATTGGTATGGGTACCTGCGGTTTACCCAGTTGCTGGAGAAAACAGCCACTGATAAAAGAAACTTCTCTGTACACCCTTGATGGTGAGTAATAGATAAGCTATTCAGAATAGAAAGAATAAAGAAGACAACGAACAAAAGATGTTAATTCTATATGCTAATAAATGCTGGAAAAGTTGCCATTCAACATGCTCGATAGAGAGCTTTGCAAGCAGACCAATAGACTGGGTTACACACAAGGATTCCATTCCGGTATGATACCTTATTAGCTCTTCTTGAAAGGAGTAGGATTTTCCTCTAGAACCCGTGCTTTGTAATAAACTAATTGACACAGTAAGCCTGGCAAGGGATTAACCTCTGGACTACCCACCTGCAGACCCATACAATACACGATGTAAATACAATACGCGAAATAAACCTTTTTGCATGATCCCCTCAATTGATCAGGAGTAAGACTCTTTGCTTTTTCATTACGATTGGGATTACCGCCCACTACCAACCGCGCTTTATCCGCTCAAAAAAAGGTTTCTTCTTTTTCCATCGGAAGCTAGCACATTTGTGAGTTCTGTACATGCATTGTTGTGATCACCACATTCTGCCCCTGATTTTGCATTGGTTGAATCTATAAAGCCCGGCGTTACCTCTGTTGTTTTTGGGATGTCAAGATCTTTGTACTTTCCTTTGTGCTTCATTTGGAATAGCGTTCGTTCCGCTAAGCGGCTTAATCCAGGTCCGGGTATCAATCTCACGAAATGAAGAGAAATCCTGAATCCGAGATTGATTTCTAAGGCACTGAAAACTTGGAAACATCAGATGTTGTAACTTGGGTAGTCAAAAATTCGTATCAAAGGTGTGGCCAGATAGCTTCTTCTTTTGAACAGCATTTCTGGCTTTCGTTTTCTCAGCCAGCATGTTCAAGTGATCAAAGAAAGTTTATTCTCTAGGTGGGTTACTGCATTATCGTTCGCGGAGCAATTGTCCAGAGTCAAGGTGAAGGTCTTCTGATCCCACTGCCAATCCACTAAGATTTAATCAATCAAATTAGAAATCGCTTGACCGGTGTGGGGATAAGGCATTTCTTTCAAAGCAATGATTTTTTTGTGAAGATTGAAACCATTGTCGATGTAATGCGCCGTAAAGCGCAAATAGCCCAAACTGTACTCGAGGTCCAAATGTTACTCGTGAAAGACACCCGCGAATCTAATGCACCAAACTCATTCATCGCTACATAACTGCCGGCCACCTCCACACAATCATTTCTGAAAGTTTGACGCTTAACGGAAAAAATACGAGGGTCTGAGCGATCTCATAGGGGGTTCCCGGGGTATGAATTACCGGGTATCTCGGCATCAATAAAAAGCAAGGTAAGAAGGCTACGAGTCAAATCTGGATCAAAGCTAAAACTGGGAGGCTAAAATAGATCTTTTCCTAGACTTTCAATTATCCTGTCTCTTTCTTCTTTGGTGATGCCCTCCTTTCTAGGATATGACGACGCAAGTGTGTCCCGAGGTTCGATTGGAAGTAAGCTTGGTATCGCACTTTCAGCAAACCACCATATTGTCTTCTGCTTCCTCAAAATGGTTCCAATGATCTTTTTTTAGAACGATTCCGTCTAACTTAAACTGCTACACTCTGACTCTAAGATGCATCACCTATAATGTCACCATGGGAATCTGTTTGTGGCACTGATTGCCACATTACCTACAAGATACAAGAATTTAATACATTCTAGAGAAAGTCAAATTTCCTCTAACGTCAACAGATTGGTTACTACTTAAAGAAGAATGGACAATGTTAAGAAAATGCTGGTGTATTCCAAATTTGCTCATACAATAATTGACGCTAGTGGATGCGGAGAGACTGTGTGTGTGTGAGAGAGAGAGAATTGAAAATCTTATATACTCTTCAGGTACTTTTTTGATAATCAGCCTCTTCCCGAGTTTCTGGAGTTGCTACAGCTCTAACTAGGCTTCCCAGTGGGTTAATGTATTTCTAGCAGCCTGAATCTGAAACATGTTGCATAGGAAACCAAATTCAATTTGCTGACATGAGTACTTGGAAATGTTGAAATAACACAATAGAAGATGTTGATTAAGTGTTTGTTATCTGGGTAGCGTATTTACATAAAATCAAACTAAAAAGGCTGTCCGGGATATACGGTTCCAATCGTATTTATGGCATTTTCTTGTTTTTCGGTTCTTCCTTTGTAAGCAGACTTGAAGCCAACAATCCGATTTAGCTGCCATCTGGTACCAGTTCAATTCCTGAGAACTTTTTGAAGTATTATTAACGAGGGCAAAACTTTGGGCCTTATCAATTCGCTTAGCCTCGTGACTTCAACTTTCACAAGAGGAAGTGTCAGCCAGCACCAACTCCCTTGTCCTCAATGCCCCCGGAATCAACATTGAAGTCAGAGGATTGAAAGGGAAGAAAAGCATTATGCTGGGTCAGACACACACCATATGGGTTGAACAAAGAAATAATACGTACCTAAGGCAAGAAGGGTAAGTGCGACATGAAAGGGCGGGCGAAGGAATATCCCTACTCTTAGGAGGATAACAACTTGGGTGATGGACCCTCTTTACGAATCGCTTTTTTTGTAGGGTAATGGACCTTCTTTACGAATAATAGCTTGTGGTGGCAAATGAGCTTTTCAAATACGAAAGTTTTGATCTAGAGTCTGAAAGCCTGGACCTGATCCCCTTACCTAGAAGCCTTAGCAGAACCTAGCGGTTTGCAACCATTTCTTTGCTTCATCTGGGACTTAGAGTTGACCGTAGGCTTTATTATGTATTTTTCTTGAAGTCACGGGTCTTAGGCTGATCCCAGTGAGTAGATAGCTTGAATGATGCCTTTTTGAGAGGTTTTGATCTTCAAAAAAGGGAAAGGCTCGACGATAGGATTTTCTCATTCCTTTAAATGGGGCTCCTGTCTGATTTTCTATTTATTATTCTGGATGGAATGTTAATGCTTTACAAAAGGCAAAGCAAATGGAGTAGATGTACCAGTGGCTTAAGTTGACTTTTTTGAATAGACTAAGGTCTCGTTGGCTGACTTCCTCTTGCTTTCTTATACAATTGATTTGGAATGAGGCGAAAAGCTTTAAGCAGATGTGTGCTGGAGAAAGCACTTCCAATTTCAACATTTAGTTTCATCCCTTCCTCGAGAACAATTTGGAACAAAGGTAGGTTTCGTTTCGCAAGATAAGTTGGTACAGTAATATAGGCAAGACGCATTCGTCCTATTTTACTAGCAATGTAGCAGGAGTTGGTCCTGCAAAAGCCTTTCCTAAAAGAAATCGTGTTGTAGTATTCTTTCTGGTCTGCGTGGCTCCTCCTATCTATGATGTCCACAATTTTCGCTAGCTCGTCCGGCGGGCTTATCAATCCAGCACCGCTGTTTGCCTTCTTGCTCGGCCTTGCCTTTCCTTTCCTTTCTGGCAGGTTATCCCTCCTCCTTGACACCCCGGCGCTTGCTTGATGAGTTTCCCATTCTATATACAAGCTTCAGCAGAATCAGCCCTTTCAAATCAACAGTCAATTTTTCTCAATTATTTTGATATATGAATACCTAGAATATAATGGTTTGCTAAAGCCATAATTTCTTGTATATCTTGATATTGGTAAAGTATCAAAATTGATTAGAACATATCACAGTGAAGATCCAATAATAAGTAAATTATGGACTTATTCTGAGTTGTTAACTATGGTGTGTAAAGACATCCGGAGAGCGCTTTATGAGAAATTGGTTCTGGATTTAGCACATGCTTATGAAGGTTCGAAATTCTATTTGCCAGCATTTACTGACTTCCGTGGTAGAACTTACCGTTGTGGACTATTGCATTTCCACGAGCGTGATTTAGCAAGAAGTTTTCTCATCTTTGCTGATACTATTGATGCTAAAGGTGAAGGAGTGGTAGAGACCTCTCTTCCCTTCCATTATAAGTCTTTTGAGTTTCACTCAGCATCACTCGCGTTGGTTTATGAATGAGCGCCCAAATCTTCCATACAGAGAATTCATCAGGATCTTGTATATATACGATAACCCTACATGTCCATTCTTTTGAGCTTCTACTCTAGCATTGAAGAGCGTATCAACATAATCAGTAAATAACCCATTACTCTTTTCATATAAATAACCTCGCAATGGCTCAACAGTGTAACCATACTTAACGGTTAGCTTAAGCTCTTCCGTGAAAGAAATAAACACCGAAGAATTTTCCAGTTGGGAAAAGGAGAATCCCGGTTTTTGGACACTTATAAGGCAAGAGCGGTTTATTGAGCACTTCCTTTTCGGGTGTTATAATATATGCCTCAACAAATCCAAATAAATCTTCTAATGCATGTTTAGATAAATCCCCTACCCACCGAGGCTTTCCTATTGGCATAGGAAACTCCCTCATAATAAATGGATATAGCGAATTGACATCGTAGTAGTACAGACCTTCTCCCTTAGGTTTATAAACATCTGCATGTCCTCCAAAGTATCCACGACGAATGAACTTCTCGCAGTTGATTGAAGGAATATGGATAGGGTTTGTCTTCACATTATAGTAACTTCTTCGAAAAATACTCATGGAAAGAGATGAAACGGTTATCTTCTTGGTAATATCCACCCCAGCCAGCGGGAAATCATTACTTTATCTGTTTCTGTGCTCATGAGAACTAACAACAGATCGTCACCAGCGTCTGCAAGTACACAAAGGAACTGCTGAGTTATGTCAAAGCCGGTTTCATCCCTTGGTCATTATGTGACAGTGTCATAGTCTACACTGAGAACAGTTCATTTCATCTCAGGAACGAGATCTATAGTGGCAAGGCGGTAACCAGCATAAAAAACTCCCAACGAGAAGAGCATGGAGTGAATATCCTACTCATAATCCTTTTTTTGGTAGACAGCCCAAGCATTGCTGTGTACTTTGCAATATCCGAATGTGGGTCCGTTGGAACACGACTTCGCAGCGTTCTGACGAAGGTGGGGATAAGATTACTCGAATGATATAACGCGGATAAAGAAAAGGAATTAAGTTGGGATCCGAAATTCGTTGCATTGGTGGTGTGGGTAACCAAAGCTGGGTGCGCGTAAAGATATTGGTAAGGACAATCTCATGCGGGGCATCTGATGCAGTGATAAGGAACTCATTTGAGGAGAAGAGGAATACATCCAACTGTCCTATCTTTCAATTCGCTTATAGAATTTGTGGGCAAGGACACATATCTTCAGCTGAGGAAATCTTCAGTGGGCTAAGAGATCCAGGGCTCATCCCTGATGTGGTCACATAGAAGATGCAAATCTCAGGGTGCTGCGGCGATTCCACTAGAGCTTTTGAGCTGCATGAAGAAATGTCAAGGTGCTCGCATCAAACCTACATTGAGGACATATTATGCACTTGCCATTGCATTGATTAATGCAGGAAGGATACAATAGGTGGACAGTTTCTATCGACAAATGTTGGAGAGTAACCCACATGTAGAAAATGCTCTTGCGGGCCTATGCAAAGTGTGGGGATGAATTGAAGGCTGTAGCTCCTCAGAAGGAGATGCCGTAGTCTCCATTTTAGGAGTTAACTAGGCTCTGATCCAGTTGTTAGGTTCTTATTCTGCTGTAATGCCCTGGCATGTGAGCGCTTTCGCCTACTATGTATATTTCGGTGTCCACTCATCTGGCCCAGCGTTGTGTAGAGGCACACTCCCCGCCGATCTTCTCGTTGGGGGTTCGGTTGGCTTTGTCTGCGGCATTATTGGTCAAGGAATTGCTAACATGATTATTACAGCTGAAAGTATTATGCTTGTGTCTTTCAGGTCTTGGCCGAGTGACCGCTTCCCACCTCCACTTTCAGTCTTCATTCCCGTATTCCCTCTACTTATCAATTGAGCTACGTTCCTTGGGTAGAGTAACTTCCACCCTTCTTTTTCACTCCCTACTCAAAGTATTCTCTCTGGTCTCACCTCTTCACCCTTTTTGACCACCACACCAGTACCGCCTGGTTCGTACATGCGCTCATCCCAACGCTCTGATTCTTCTTCCATTCCGTGCCACGTTCACACCCCGACAAGAGAAGGAAGCAATGAACTAGAACGAAGGGCACTTTGATATTGACTTATTTATTCAATCATGCAAGAACTACAACTATTAATATTTCCATTTGCTTTTCTTCCATATTCAGGCAGTGGATTCGAACCACTTTTCTACGTATTTCTTTCTTTGTATGTCGTTTTGGGCTCTTTATTCTCGAGTAGCAGTTCTCATACGAGAGCAACGAGCCAGTTCAAGTAAGCGGATCACAAACCATTCCATTCGTTCTTAGCCCTCTTTTTAGTAGATTCGAAAAGGTTCGTTGGGGCTACTAGCTAGCACTCACTGAACATGAGCTTTGACGCTTTAGAATCAACTTGAAACGGCCGGCTACCTAGACCTCCCCCTGGGAAAAGTTTCTATCGACTTTTGGATGAAACAAACAACCGTGCTCTCAACCTTTCCTACATTCCAGCATGGATGAACTACCAACTCTACTTACAGCTGGTAGGTTCTCCAGGGAGGGGGAATCCGGGGGGACAAGCAGTTCCGTTGGAAGGATCACGTGGAGATCAATAAGAAAGATGCAATGCAAGGAGGAGATCTGACCAGTTAGTGGTGATGAAACGGGCGGGCCCCTCAGCTGAGAAATATATGCTATCGCCCCCGAATGCCAAAATAGATGAAAATCTGTTGGTGCAAATGAGAGTAAGAGTGCGACCAGAGAAGGCATCCCTCGGTTTTGCATGCTGTGTCCAATGTTAAGCCTTTTTAATGACCTGTAGGATACTTCAATACTTTCTGAAAAGGCATATTGTAGTTTGTACTACATGCTGTAATACATGTTGGTTGTACTGGGACTCTTCTGCTTAAAGAAAGATGAGGTCATGCATCCTGGGTAACTTTTTGATTTTCCTCTCGTAGTATGATAATGATTGTGTTCCAGTGCTTTTATGAAATCCTGCCTAAGCTAGAGTAAAGTCGGTCAATATTGATTCTAAGCAAGGTGAGGGACGCAGTGATAACATTCTTGAAAGATTACTGGCTTTTTGAATGACAAGATCTCAAATTGCTTTCTTAGACTCCTCTCAAATCCTACCAGAAATTAGAAACTTACCATTTGTCGTACCAAGTTAGTAAAAGGTATGTGAAAGAGTGAACGGAGTAGTTTCTTCTACTAAGCAGGAGACCCAATTAGGAGCTAAATAGCCCGCACTAGGAGGAGCACATGTAGCCCGGCCCACTTACTTAATTGAGCCCTATCTGGCAAAATAGACCATTTATTTTCGTCAAAGAAGACTTCAACCAGAAATGGAGAATACTATTCACATCTCGAATTTGAAGCCTAGGCTGTTCCATTTAGTAGTACTGGTAAATTTGGCAAATAAGCTCCAACGCAGGGTTTTCCCTTGCCAAATTCTTCCAGCAAAGCAGCTGCTATCTTATCCGGCAGGTATCAAATGGATAACTCGCTTGTACTGAGACAGTGGTTCGACCAGGTCGACTCCCGCCGGACCGATAACGTCACCGCCTCTCAGCTCCAGGTCCGCAAACCCTAGATCCGATAAAACGTTTCTCTTCTCTTTCTCGTTTTGTTGTGAATTGACGCGTTATTGCTTCTTTGGTGATTTTGATTGGAATTGATAGACTCGGGCTTGGGAAATAGGTGGACTTGGATTGCTTTGATTGAGTGAATTTCCTTGCTTTTGAGTTTCCTACTCGTAGGGGGAATATATTGATTTCCCAGACTGAAAGAAGCGGGTTTGGCATTGAAAAGACAACGAAGAAGAAAGCTAAGTATATAGCATAAGGTATGTAGATCGAATTCCACTTCGATCGGGAATAGGGAGAAGTCAGTCTCTTGGGGAGTCCAGGAATATGGATCGCCTAGAGAGTCAAAGAGGTCAGCTCTGACAATAGCCGTGGGCGTCGCTTTTTACTGTAATACACGTTTACCCAGCAAGTAAACTAACGAAAAGTCATGGTTTTGATGTAAGTCTTAAGAAAAGTAATGGTTTACGCTTGCCCCTTTTCTAATTCTAGTTCAAATCGATAGTTGGTTGGTATGACCCTGCTTGTTACGTCCAATCAGTAGTGTGAACTCCAGTGGTTATAAAAGAAGTTGGCTCGATCGAAGAATTGAATGAAACCCACTAGGGCTTTCCCCACTATCACCATAACCTTTCTAGTCAATTTGGATAGTGCTCCCTTGAGTAGAAGTCCTCTAGCCGTTGAGAAGCAAGCCTTTGCAGTGCTCGCAGTGCTTTTTCCAGGTAGGCAAGCAAGCCATTGGAGTGCTTCGTAGGCTGTGCTTTATAAAGGCAAGCTTCTCTTTCGCCAATGAAGTTCATAAGCGTATAGAAAGCCTTCTTTTCACAACCATGCACAAACCAAAGTGCTGCTGAAACGTGAAATCCATGCACCCACAAGTTCCAGTTCATAAGCAATGAAAAAGCAGAGTATATGGGAGGGAGGCTAGAGTCAAGGGCTTGTGATGTTGGAAAGTCAAGATTGGAGTGATGGGAAAGACTATCAGTCTCCTGTAGATGAGCTAGGCAAAGAAGGTTATCAAGGATAGAGGGCATTATGGTATAGATCGTTGATTGTCTCCTCACTATCAAAGCATCAAAATTGGTGTCAAATAAGTAGTATTAATAAAGAGCAGCGCTGTGCTGGCCTCAGTTACTCGTAACAGTATTTTGAGAAGTAACTCTTATCAAATCCAGGCTCAACTTGGTCCCGTAGAGTGGTAGGTTAGAGACTGAAAAGGTTCTTCTTTGGCCAGTGCTTTGGTTGTTGCATTGGAAGAAGAGAAAGCATGTGTATGTGATCTTGAAATGTGAGAGAAAGAAGAAGGAAAGTACGTACAAGCTTATTCCCAGATGATTTGATCCTGGTCGGTATTGATTGTTTCCTGGAAACTAGGCTTTTCTTTCTCTTCTCTTCTCTTTCTTTTCAACCGCTGCGCGCCTCTATCCTTGGTTTGTCGACTCTGATCCTTCCTGGCCTGGCTATATAATATCGCCTTCACTCGAAGGTCTTTCTTCAAGAGAATGCCCTGAGTCCTAATCTCCAAATGACCTTACTAAAACGAAAGAACGAGCTGCCTTCTTTCAAACTCGGTAAATCCGTTTGCGGGAAATAGAAAAGAACTCCCACTATAGCATTCTAAAGAGGAGCCTCCTTTATTCCTTCAACGGCAGCAGCAGGGGATATTGCCGTTCTATAATATAA